TAGTGCTAATCCTTATATAGAGAACTCCCGATCGGGGCCTCTGGATTAATGAAATAGGTAGATTTTGAATCTAATTGAATAAGGGCGCGTTAAGCCCAAAGGAGGCTACCTTTGACTCAGAAGTCGCTTCTGATATTCGTTCGGGCTTCTCATCTCCTCCAGGACCGGAAATGATAGACTATAGTCTTTATAGCTTTTTCCCTGACTTTCAACTTCATAAATGGCTGCTGACTTCTCAATGTTCCAGTTGAACTCCAAGAGGAAAGTAAGGAAGACGAACAGAAAACGTCAGCATTGAAAAGTCAAGACTAAAACGAAGTCAATCCGCTACTTCTTACTTATAATATAATACTGCTTATGGCTCGACTTAAGTAAAGACTTACAAGAAGGAACTCAAAGATAAAGGATCTGATTATCATGGCATTTAGTCCCCGATCAAAAGAAGGAAAGGCTTGCACCTTTCAAGAAAGTGACGGTTTGAAACTCAATCTCCGAAAAAAAATAAAACAATCAAACTAAAAGCTTGCCCTTCTCATTCCAAGGCTTATGGCTCTAATACTGGACGAAGGGGCGAAACTCTGGGAACAACACAAAAGAAATCAGTCGTCTTTCTCTTCCTTGGCGAAGTCCTCAGGCAAGTAGAGATCTCTGCTCTATTTATTTAATGTAATAAAATACTGCTAGGCCTCCCATAGCAGTTGAAGGATGGGCAATTAGATACTTTCTTCCTTTCAGACTAGCTTCTGGTCGGGGGCTTCTATCTACTCTATAGATCGAGGAATGAAGTCAAGTACGGCTTACGGGGAATGCGTCTAAGCCAAGCTAAAGTAGTGGATTCTCTTATAAGGCTTTTCCCGGCTAAAGTAGAAGATGAAATAGTCAGTCCGAGCCTAAAGAGATGGACTAAAGGATCTTCTTTTATTCCCAGGCTTTTCATCAGGATAAGTCCCTAAGGAGCCTGAAACAGGTTTAGTAATTTAATCAATCTCCAAAGGCTACTCAGTCTTAACTGTCCTGCAACTTACTCTGAAGTAGCTTATTCTCTTATAATAGCAGCTGAAGGCTAAGATTCTCTTCTATGGCTGCTCATTCTTCAGTAAGTTACCACCCCACAGGGAATCAAAGGGATAAGCGAAATCGCTATCTTAGGGACTTGGTCCTTGCGTCCCCAACTCTTCCTTTCCCGCTTATCCATCATCACTGTAAGGACGTCTAACTCAAATAGCAATAGAAAGACAGACTATCAGTCAATTCCTTACTGCATCTCTATAGGAGAGTGAGGAAGAGTTAAGAGTGAGAAAGAAGAGGTGAAAGTTAGGACTTCTTTATTATATATATATTTTGTATAGACCAGCTGTAGGATGGTGTTACATAGGGCTATTTAATTAACAACATACCAAGCCCAATAAGATTACATACAAAAGCACTACTGAAACTACTAGACTCAGATACTCTTTACAGAAAGATAAAAGCAGGAACAAATGCTACAACTCTTAGAGTTCGCTCGTGCCCCATACCTGAACTAGACCGAGAAGAAAAAAGAGAGGACGACGGGCTTATGGCTTAGTAGTTTAGTTGGAAGACAAGGCCCAGGTCTATTAATACGCATTCCCACCAATACCAAGAACTATAGGCCCGGACACATACTTCAACCAAAGAAGGGCCTATCCTTGCAACTATCGATCTAGTCACTGAAGCAGCTACTTAAAGACCTTTTAATGAGTTACACATCTCTATTGAGATATTCACAGAAAGAGCAACTACTACGTCAGAGATTGAATTACCAAGGCATAGAGATACTGATAACAAAAAAAGCAACTAATCTTATTAAAAAGTGAGCAATACCAATTATTCACTTCACTCACTGAAAGATGGTTAAGACTTTTTGCTTACTTTTACTAATAAGACAAATATTTACTACTTCTACCACTTACCAAGCATATAGTTAAACTACTACTACTCTAACGTTCGTGAGCAATACTCATTACTCACTCATTACTAATAGCACTGAAACAAATCTAACGAGTTTATTAAGCAACTAAGAGTAGGCTTTTGGTTAGGGTTCTTTCTTGTTTCAAGTTCCGGAAAAAAAAATTCGAAGTTCAAGTTGACTAAATCAATAGAAGAAAGAAGTGCGAAGGCAGGGAATAAGAAGTGATTTCCCCTCCAACTAGATAGAAAGACTTTTCTCAGGCTCGTCGCCTCTTATCCAGATCCCCTTAAATCTATTGAACAAGCGTAACTCTAAACTACCAAGTGTTGGGGTGGGGTTGACCTCATAAAGCCCTTTAATCAATTCCCATTGCGTCTAATCTGGAGGACTAAGGTGGCAAAGAGCTCTTTCTTAGTGAAAAACCTACCTTTCTGAAGAAAGAGGCGACGAAAGTCAGTTAGAAATGCAGTATTATATTCTCTTTTATCTCTTTACAGGGTGGGAAGAATGGTTGTTTCAAGCTAGGAAAGTCAAGTCTTAGAAGCACGGGAAGGATAAGTATGAATCTTTCTATTCCCGCCAAATCCCTGTGATTCACCTCAAAGTCCCATTGATTCAGATCCATTAGCTGTTAACATCTCTGTAGACTCTGACAGCCTATTCTCTTACTTTGACTCATAGGTCACTATTATTTAAAGCTACTCATAAGGAAAAAAGAGAGAAAAACAACTGTAACTAATAGCATCAAAGAAGTAAAGGAAAACAAAGAATCCATTACTAAAAACCGCTGATTCTATTACTATAAAAAAGCTGCCTTTCACAACAAAAAAGAAAGACGGATTTCCTGCATTCGAATTCTGGATATAGGCGGCTTGGTAACAACTAAATAGAAGGGATTTTCAAATTATTTAGTTCATCGGCAACGAGAGAGTCACGGAGTCAATTCTACTGCTTTCCGGGCTATTCACCAGAAAGATGAAAAGTGCTTCGAAAGGACCAGGTAGGAGACTAACCCCAGGGAAAGAGATTGAATTATACGGCATCCTCTTCCTCAGTATCTTCCCAGGGTTCATCTACGGTAATAGTCCGATCCGAGCCTTGAAGATCCATAGGCTAAGATTACCTTAATTGGCTAAATTTCTTTCCTCATCAGTAATTTCTTTTCTGCTTTCCCGTCAAAAGACTAAGTTGGGAAGCAAGGAAGTTCGAAAGATTGAGTTCAAAGTCGTCTTTTGAGTCACTAGCCCGAGAGTAAATGCCTTAGACAAAGAATCGGATCTTTTCCTTTATCCGCTAATAGATCAATAGGCTTGGAAAACGTCCTTTATGCCTACTCCCGTATGACGCTCCCCGGGAAGGTAATAAAGGCAGTATGAAAGCCTTATCTTTCATATTCTTTCATATCTCTTCTTGTAAGGGGAACTTACAGAGGAAAAGATAAGCCTTTTTGATTTGAATATGGCCTCAGCATAAGAGGTTAATGTCCCGGATTTCATTCCTTACGCACCTAAGAGGAAGTTTGATGCCTGGGATGTCGGAATCTGAATTTCAGTTGGAGATTAAGAGTTCTATATTGACGTTTCGAGTTAGACGTCCTTTCAGAAGAAATCTTTCCAAAGTCCGGTGAAATAGCAAGCTCTTTCTCAAAGGAAGTTAGTTGAATGTTTGCAAGTAAGATTTTCTTTTGTTACAAGCCCTTGAGAAGAAAGAGTTCGCATGTCTTACCAAGGAAATCAGTCATTCTCAATAGTAGTTAATAGTTAAAGGGGAGATTGAGAAGCTAGCAAGTACTAAATCGACGCTTGTTGAAGCGTCAGATGTAGGACTCAGGGCTCATCCGTTAGGATGACTTACGTCAGAGAAAAATAACCGTAACTTTAGAATCAAACCAATTTCAGCCCATATCCCATTTCTTCTTATCCAATAAGTCTGGCTTTCCATAAATCTTCTTTACCGGGATTATCATCCTTTACCCGCTAAACCTTCGTAGGAAAAAGCCTTACGCTGCTCTGAAGTCTATAGCCATAATCAGTAACAGAAGTCAAGGACTGACTTTCTTTATCCATTTCCCTTAGAATGAAGTTTGAGATTGAAGTAGTTTTAGTCTTTACCAGTTCTCTCTTAGTCTTTCTAGGTTGGTACACTTCAGCCTAACTTCAAGTAGAAATCCAGGGATTCCATTCCCATGCCCTTGGAATCTCTTCCTCTTACCAAATGGGATCAAAACAAGACTAACTCAAAGTCCCGTCAATTCTCTTCCCCTGGGAATTTCCTAAATACTACTGTACTGTGCAGCATATGATTTAGCTGCCGTTATTCCTCCAACAGCTTCTTCTTGGCATCAAACTAGCCCTTCTGCCTTGCATCAACAGGCAATCCCGCATAAAAGAAAGGCTACTGACTTGGCTGATTCAACAAGGTATCAAGGCATCCATTCAAACAGCTCCCATTCCTATGTTGACACCAAAAAGCCTGGACTCTCTATCCAAAACTTAATATCATAATAATCATAAAGGGATTAGCTTACTAAACCAGCAAGAGCCGAGTAAGCTCCCATCTCCGTGAAGGACTGTTTTCCAGCAGAGGAAAACTTCTCGTTGCTGATCCTGCTAAGCAAGAACAGCTACCGACACCGACTCTATCTTAAGACCGGTAAAGCCCTCTATCGTAGCTATGATATGACACTTTATTTCTCGGAGAGGAATGCATTCTTCTCCAAATCATCTCAAACTTTATTGTTGAAAGAAGTCAATTACGTTCGAGCGTCAACTGATTCAACTCAAACAATAGAAAGAAAAGCTATCTCCTCTAACTATGCTGAGTTCAATCAAGCGTCGAACTAGTCGACCTCCTTACTTCTTTACCGCTCTTTTTCCTCACTCTCAAGTCACGACCTAATGTCAGTTCTTTCAGTCCTTTTCGAGCCTAGCATAGCAGCTGATATGGAATAGCCCTTCTGACGCCTGGAAAAACAAAGGACCTGCAGGGAGAGCTCCGAAATCCGAAAACGAAAAGTGTAGCGCATATCCCTTGCTTGCCAGGTTAATAGTTATTGAATGAGAAATGGGACAAGAAATTTCAACATATCTTCGAACTCCAGAACTAAATAATTTGAAAATCCCGGCAGCCTTTAGAGAAAGCTGGCATTTTACAGTACAAAAGATCAGACTGAACATCTTCTTCGGCTCATAGAAAATCAAAAGCATAGCAGATTCGCGTTAGTAAAGGCTTTGTTCTCGAGCTTTTCTCTAGAAATAGAAAGAGAATATAAAGTAATATATTAGATTATTATCTAAGTAATAATCTATAAGATAATTCAAAATGACTTTATTATTAATAATTTTCAATTAATAAAGAAGAAATAATAAAGAAGTTTTTTTTCCTTAACTTAAAGAGTATTTTTTTTTAACGAAAATATCTAAAAAATCAAACCACCTTGACATCTGACTTTTCTATATCTAAATTCTCTCATTCGATCTGTCAGTTCAGTTGTGAAATCCGTCGATCAAGCGGGAACTTAACTTTACCTAAGAAAAGAGAACACTTCCCTTCCACTAGCTATGATACCCCAGCCAGGATCAAACCCATCTTTTTCTACTAAAAAAATGACATAGAAGATCCTGGTCAACCGGGCATGAGTAGCGCTCAAAGAAGACTGGCATGCTTTAAGCCAAATGGAATGATTCTCTGGTCTTTTCTTTGTCTTTTCCATTTTTTTTTTTTCTATTACAAAGGGAATGGTTCTTAGTTCAGGGAGCCGGACTCACTTTTGTAATAGAAAAGCTATTTTTCTGAACAGAATTCACAGCAGATCTGCGACAAAGGTTTAGTTCTTTCTTTCTACAAAAGAAATACAGACTCAAAGCACGGATATGTCTACTTCTTATTCTTACCGGGAGAACTTAAGAACTTGAAAGCAAGCAAGCCTGGGGATTTACTTAAGACTAAGCCGATCTGTTCAAAAATCGGATGTTAGCTCTTTTGCACGAATCTGCTCTTTTCCTAGCTATTATTTAATCCCCTGCTATTGAATCAGATGCAAGTCTTTTTGAAAAGCCTTATTTGAAAGAAAGAACTAAACCTTTTGAACTCTTTAAAAAACTGCAATGATCACCGTTTACGCCTCTTCATCTAGAAAACCTTTCTCTTGTTGAGAGCTACAACTGCTATTAAACCCTTTTCATAAGTAGAAAGTAGACGTAGACAGACCTCTGACTTACTTCTTTTTTTTTTATACCAACTGCTTGTGTTTAGTTTATTATATATAATATATACCACTGGTGAGAGAGCCGCAGGAAATGAGTTTGTAACTATCCTCTCTTGTAATGGCTTCTGTATCTGTAGCGGAACAGCAGTATCAACCGATTTACCTTCGATGACTTCTTAAAAGATTAAAATAAAGGCGCCTTTATTTTAGTGAATTTGAGGCTCTTTCTCGGGTTCTCGCGCTAGCTTCCAACAAGGAAAGGTTGATCAGCAGACAGCGAATTCGCCTCGACCAAGTAATAGTCCGGCTCCCTGAACTAAGAACCAAAACGTGGTACAAGCGCTTAAAGCTTTTAAAGAATCTTCTTTTTGAGCAGGATCTTCTATGTCATTTTTTTAGTAGGGAGACTACTATTTCGATTTACAGGAAGCCCTAAAAAAAGCTCACTTATCTATTTTGAAAGGCTCTACCCGAACCCGAATGTTAAAGGGTCCGAAGTAGAATAGAGAGCGGTGGACAGAGTGGTTTTGGCTCCCCTACTTCCCCGATTGGTGAAAAGCAGTGCGGTTGCGTTTGATCTAGCAAGCGAAGGAAATGACTGATTATTAACCCCAACCACCTCCTCACTAGGCTTCTTGAGATAAGTTCTTTAGTGGACTTCTCCCGTTAGCTCAAAGTCAATCGAAGAAAAAATGGAAAGGTTTCATCTCGTGCCCCCGGCTGGGTCTACTTGGACTACTTGTTCGTCCTGTATTCATAAAATTAAGCGGAGAATAGGATTCCACTGATGCGATATGACGAACTGGACGACCCACGTCATTTGAATCAAGGCAGGCGCAAACGAGAAAAAAGGGGAATAAAATAAGGTAAGGGGCGTATTAGACTTGAGAGAGCAGATAGGCTCGTAGACTTTTGAACCAAACTAAGCGCTTTGAATTACAAGTGTCTTTGAAACAAAGCAATCCTCGGATCCCGATGGCATGTTGAGCAAGCTGTAACGAATCGGAAACTGCCTATATTTATTCCGCATTCATTGATCTGGAACCAAGGTACATGAGAGATATCGGGCTAAACATGCTGTCTTTATCCCTTGGAACTAGCTAGCTTGTTGAAGACATTATAGATAGAATAGATAGAAGCCCGGGGTCAAAAAAACCTGAGATCTTGTTCTCACCTGATCAATTCCCATTAGTTTAGGGCGGGAATCGGAAGATGACCTGACTTTCCCCTTTTCCCAAGAGATGTTAGCTTTGTTGGAATAGATTCACCTGTAAGTCATATAGATTTAGTTCTTTTCCTTTTTATTAATAGGAATCAAGAAAAAAATGGATTCCCATTTAACCGTGGCAAATCCCTATCGCCGAATCACGTAAAAAGAAGATGTTATCAATGGGGCTCGCTCCTAACTCCCAAACTTTTATTGAAGTGGTTATCGAACCTGAATCTCTTGATAAAGCAGCTGAACTCGGATCCTAAGTCTTGCTTAGGTTGCTAGTTGATGTAATAGAGGTTAATTTGTATCCAGGGGCTGGGAGAGTGGAGAAGATAAGAATATCTATATCTGTTTAGGACAGCCCATGATCTTCCTTAGATAACATGCATAAAGAAGTGCTAAATCAGCGTTATCCTTATATTTCATTTTGCCTTAGGAGATTTATTAAGCCTTAATACTAGCCTTTGAAGAGGTTAAGTAAGCCTACTGATCTTTCCCCAGCTAGGATGTCTTTCCACAGTGCTTTCTGATTAGCTAGCGATAAGAAGAAAAACCTGCCTTTACTTTAGGACGTAATTGACTCACCATCTAGAAAGAGGAAAGGATAGGTAAAGCCCTCTCTCTGCTTGCGAGTGTAGAGAAGTAAAATTGTTGAAGAGTACCCTTTTATCTTATCCCTATCTATTTCTTATAGATGAGCGCCAAAGCAGGTCATCAATGAAAACTATTCAAAGCTTTTTATGGAGTGGAAGAAAAGACTAGGGCAGATATTCACTAAAAGCACCTGTAGGAAAATCCATTTCGAATAGTAGTTACCGAGAGATGGGGCAAGGAATGGTTTTGAATTACTCGTATACCGGACTTATCTAGTAGTCTTTCCTTACCTAACGTTTACAGACTTCGAAAACTTTTTGAATATATGGGAAAGTCGTGAGACTTTGGCAATCTGACTCTCTATTCCGACTTCTAACTAGCTTCGAAATTTGCACTTTATGAGCCTTGCCTATTCAATCTTTGACATCCATATATATAGAAATTCAAGAGTGGGGTAAGTCCATGGATCTTACGAGTTCCAGTCATAGAAGAGTGCTTTGTGACAACTTCAGACTTGATTGAAATGGATTGACTCGGAGCTCTAACCTATAGAATATACAGTACAGTTGGACTATGCCAGTCTATCCTCTTCCTCTTCGGACTCCTTGTGGCATTAAGTTTGATCAGGGGGTCTCATCCTATCTTGCTTATTTTCCATATGAAATTCCTTTAGGTAGAGGTCCACCGGGGATAGCTTCGCTTGGGTATTCACTAAAGTGGGCTTCGGATTCTATCCATAACCATTGTACTGGGCCTATGACCTCATCAGCCCTCATTCCAAGTATTTCTTTCTGGACTAGCTTGAGTTTTGTCGGAACCATCTATCATCGAAAGTGAGATTGCAGCATGGATATGGAAAGACCTCATATTACTAATAGGCTCCAGAAGTCGTTCCCGCCCGAGTCAGAGTCATAACCGTTTTCGGGGAAAGCTTCTATATCTGTATATCCAACAAGAGCAATCACTGAGGAAATTTTCTCAATCATAATAAGGTTCTTCAATAAGAAGTGTACCAGATTGACAATAGAGTTCGCTAGGAAGGGAAGGTAAGAAAGCCTCTCTTAGTCGATTCCATCTCAGTGCTAACACTATCCCCAAACTTTACAAGCTACACTTTAGTAAACTGCTTTTTCTATGAAGAAAGAATCAAGCTATGATTTTTTAAGGGATTGTCAAAAATGGAAAGATGAAATCTTAGTCTTTATCTAAGACAGTAGTTGACACTTTTTTATAGGTGATCTTGCTCTTCTCTACTGGACTCATAGAAAGCCATGGATCCTTTCGAGTGGATAGAGCTAGAAAGAAAGGTAAGAAAGAAGAAAGTGAAATAAGAAAGAAGCCCTTTCTTGTCCTTTTCTGGTGAAAGTGTGACGAGAATGGAAAGGCTGAAAAATGACATCTAAAGTAACTAACTAAAGTATTTTCACTGAATGAGATAGAATCAACTCCATGAAAAAGATAGGATCATGAAGGAGGTTACATGCTGCTTCAGAGCGTAGTCAAACAAAAAGAACCCCGGAAAGAGGAGTGCTTACTACTAGTAAGGTTCTTTTGTCTTCCTTCGTATGCTTTCATAATTCTATCTATATATTCCCGTCAGTACTGACGGCTCTTTTAACCGTTGGGACTCCATTCATAGAAAAGCGTATGCCTGAAAGATAGGAATATATTATAAGGAAAATAGAGTTTAAGTATGGGAGAAAGTTTTCCTAGTTATAGGTTCTATTATAGAGATCTAGGTTCTCAGTTCTCAATCTTCTCTAAATCCATTGACTTTAAGACTCTCTATTCATGCGTCATGTTAAAGAATCTAAAGTAATAGTAGGAGTACCTGAAGAAAGAGCTACTCTTGGATTTCTTTTCTCTCCCTAAAACTCACTACCTGCTACCTGGCTAACTCTTTCTTTAGAAGAGCAAGCAAAACTGACCCATGCAAGAAAACCAGGTAGGATACCCTGTAAGAGACTAACTTTGAAAGGGAATGGATGGATCCTATGCGAGATTCCTGCTGTAAGACTTATGGTTCGTCAGAATACTCCTAGGGAAGGCTTATATTAAGGTAGTTCCGGGAGTTAGGTATTAGGTATCTGTAGTTGAGAATAGGTTGTTTTCTCCAGCTATAGGCATGACATTGATAAGGTCACGGATCGTGAATCCATAGGTAATGAGATAGAGTCTTCCTGACGCTTCAAGGACAAGAACTCGGACTAAGAAGACAGAGAACGATCCGGGGAGTAGGAAAGAATCTTGTTCTCTCACTCAATAGAGCCATAGCAGCCTAACTAGAAAATCCGCTTCGTAAGAGTGTAAAAATTTTCAAGCAAGGTTCGCCAAGATAGCTCAAGGAAAGCCAGTCTAATACCTATTTAAAGAGGTAATAGACTCCTACATGCATTATGTAATTTCACTTAATCGTCGAAGATACTCAACCACCTAAGTTAAGTTAGCCTACCTGGTATCCCTCAGATAGAAAGTCTTTCATACACATGAAAGAGATAGTCTTACCTTAGCTCTAAGTATCCTTTTCCTTGGGTGAAGGTTAAGCATACCTTTATCTACTTGAAAGTAAGTCCTAAAAACAATTCGTTAGATCGGCTTTTTATTCTGACGTTTCAAATCGTAGCTTGATTCTTTCTTCATAGAAAAAGCAGTTTACTAAAGAGTAGCACGTTTTAGGTAAAGTCAACGATGGGGAGTTCAAAGAGCTACAAGTCTTAGAGGATAGAGTAACAATTATTGGAATGCTCTAGAGGAGCGAAGCAGCTCGAATTTTTTTAATAAGACAAGTTCAGTCGAGGAGCGTAGCAGCTCGCATTTTTTTAATAAGACAAGGTCAGTCGAGGAGCGTAGCAGCTCGACCACCGGGAGAGGAGCTCAAAGTGCTTTTTTTCTCCTATAATGTCAGGCTGCCTAGAAAGTTTGAGAAGGAAAGTAAGGTGGATAGGGGATGGAAAATCCATGCCGAACTAGACTTCAAGGATCGGGGAATAGAAAAGTCCAATGAGAATACATAGATGTCAGGGAATTTAGGTGGGAATGGTATGAATTTCATATATAAGAATGGAATGAATGGAATCGTGATTTTTGTATTAATTAAACCTAAAGGTTGAAATAGAAAAATGGACTCCACTGAGTAGAATTTTCAAGACGCAGAATGAGACTTCACTCTATCAGTAATCGATGACATACTGTTTTCTTCCGAGTTACAAAATCGAGTTTTTCATATTCAAGAAATCTGCCAATCACTTTCAACGAATCGAGACTTTAGCTGCATTTAGGCTCTGTATATGAATACATATCGAATGAAGACCTTATTCTTGATGGAGCTTGAGTGTAAATATTCTTATTCTTATGACTCTTTATATCGAAGTACCTTGACTCGGGAACACGCAAGTGCATTCAAAAACCTCTTCTCATAAAGCTTTGAATAGTTTTCATTGATTTTGAGATCTTATAGAAATCCGTATTCTACCCTTATAGATCCTTTTTTGGGAGATGCTTTCATAAAAGTGCTTTCCTAACTCTATCTGTCTCTGCATATAGAACTCTTTACAATCAAAAACTTATGACGCTCTTCTTATTTCTTTCCGGAACAACGAATATCAGAAGCAAAGAGTCTTACTCTAAAGAAAAAAAAGCCTAAAACTTGAGACATCAGGCTCGTTCTAGTAATGGGTTAGCTCAAACCAAATGAGGAGTGGATGAAAGCGTCGTTGCGCTTGCTTGATGGGCGACGCATCTGGTTGGATAGACAGCCTGTGGACGGCGATTTCAGGGTGACGCCCAGGCATCTCAGCCTAACTCCAGGCAAATATGCCCAGCCCAAGTATTCAAAAAGGAGCTGGACGTATTGTTCAGCTTCCTCTGCATCCTCTTTCTATATCTTCGATAGGCCGGAGGAAAGATTGTAAGAAAGAAGAATTCAAGTTAGAAGTTTCGATTATTGTTTGAAGTTTCCGGGGATAAATTGAACAAGAAATTCCTGTCTTCTATCGTTTTCGTGCCCCATCCCTATGGCTTATTTCACTCCTCGAGAAGACTTAGTGGTAATTTTAGTATTAGATTAATAAGCAACTCATTCCATTTTAATACAAAAGCCCTAAAAGAAACAGAGAAGCCCGAGATCAGTCAATTCTTCTTATTAATCGCTCTCTGTCTTAAAGAAGAGAAGGAATGGGTAGTTTAAAGACTTGAAATCAGTCAATCCTAAACAAAATATGCGGATAAGGCGCTTTCAGAATGGAACTCTCTTCTTTACTTTAATAGCTTATGAGACGGAAAAGAGAAATTCTTTTTCTGTTTCCGGAGCTAATGAATGTCTTTATTAAAGAAGAAATGTCACCATTTCGTTCCCACGAAATATTGCTATTTATGATTTACCTTTACCGATCGAGTCAGACTAAAGGAAAGAAAGTGTCGACTTTCTTTTTCTTACCGGATTAAGACTGAGTTTAGTGTTAACTATTACAAGCCATACCAACCCTTCTGACTTTATAGGGGGTAAAGCACTTTCTTCTTATGCATAACTGGAAGAAGCGTCAGAATCTCGTATTGCAATCCTTCCCTTAGAATCCATTCTCTCTCTTTACCTGCCCGGTAACATACTTTTCCTCTCTATTGCTCCGTCTGATAATGTGGCAGTGGAATAGAATCTGCTACTTCCTATGAAGGGCCTTATCCATGGCTTAAGGCCTAAAAGAGAAGTAGAAAGCGACAAAAGTCAGCAAGGCAACACTAGGATGCAACACTAGGATATGGAAAGGAAGTCCGATTAAGGTGTTCGTGCACTGTAAGGACGTCTTGACTTACAGCTTGAGGACTGAAGTCCGTCTTTCTAGGTTTGAGTGTGGTTGAAAAAACTGTTTTCGAAAAAAAAAACGCAGCTAGAGGCAATCTTTAAGGCGGAATCCACTACGCATTGTCCATAGCTTTGGCCTAAACCCCTCCCATGTCTTCGCCTGGAAGTCATAACCCTAGCTTGAAGTTCTATGACTTAGTTTTACCAGATAAGTAGTATTGACAGGAAAGTCTCCGACTAGTCCCTGATCTTCTCTTAACACCAGGGAAGTCAGATACCTCCTTTCCTCAGAGATGTCAAGTCCGGCAGTATAGGACTACGTAGTTCCCCAGCCCTAAAAATCCATTATTCTTCCATACCGGGAATTTCCCACTGAGGACTCAATCTGTCTTGAGATTTAGCCATATATTACTAAAAACCCTATTCCCAAAGGGAATAGAGAAAACCCTACCTTGTTGATAGTTGATATAATTGATATAAGCTCGCCCTTCTTTCTTACTCTTGTTTTCTCTTTCCGGTCCGCTAACTGCCTAACGAAGAAGCTACTGATTGATGATAAAGTGATAAAGTTAGGGAAAGAAGATTAGGCCAAAAATAGGCCTATTTTCGGACAAAAGAAGGTAATTGCTATCTTTCGCTCTTCCCAAAGATGCTAGCAGGAGGTGACAGAGAATAAAGCATCTAATACTAGTAGTATTAGAAAAACTGGGTATGATTGATAAGGTGGAGCCTTCCTATTGATCTTTTCAAGCCTTTACTTAATAGGATCCCTAACGTAAGGAAGACGAAAGCCAGCTTTGTCATATCAGCTAGGAATGGCAGTAACTCAGTCAGCTAGTCCGGAAAAGATCCTAACTAAGTAGTTAGACGGGAAAGAACCAGTAGTAGCATTTACTTTTGTGCCCCACTTAAAGGAGCATTAAGAATCGAAGCCCAGAGTCTAGTCCGGTAGTGTAGCAAATTCATCCTTTCCTATCTACGACGCTTTTGGATGGCTATACCATTCAAAGTGCTGCGGTGCCAACTCCGCACTTGGCAAGATCCGAGCTCTCTTCTCTTATTAAATTAATGCTTTGCACTTTTTTTTTAGTAAAAGAGAGTCTTTTTGCGTCTATAGGAACAAGAGCTTCCCTTACTTATTTTAGAGCGTTCGTGCAAAAAGCTTATTCTTAAAGAAAAAGAGGACGAAACGGTTCGCTCACTCCCTATATAGGACCATTAAGAAGAAAGAAGGAAGAAAAAAAAGATAAGACGTAAAAAAAACGTGGGGATGGCACTCACTTTCTCTCCTGAGCTTGAAATAGAGAGGCTGGGCTAGGTGTCAAAGGGACTCCACCTGGCGTAATATAACAAGTGGCAAAATGACATCTGCCTTGAATCCGAAGGGGCTGCCCAGACACCGAATTCACCCGGGGGAAACCTTAGGAGAGCTGCCTTCTCTTTGGAAATATGGGGAAAGAAGACGTCAGTAAACCGTGACGCTCGAACTGGCAACTCGAGTTCACCAATGCCACAACGAATGCGAAATTACCCGACGTTAAGGCACCGATTTAATCTGGTTCAGCGTACGTCCTCGGCGACCGCAAGACTTGGAGCATGAAGTTTCTGGGAACTCTTCCGCATCAAGAGATCATCGATATAGATCAAAAGAATGACAATACCACTACTTACTTCTATTCTTGGAACCGGACACGGTTCGTGCTACGTGGCCCAGCCCAGCCTGAGCGGTCCCTCCCTTTACTCGGTTACCTCATCAAGGAAACAAGCCATAAGTGAAATTCGGGACTGAATTTATCAAATGAAAAAAACGGATAACAGATCTTTCCGAACACTGCCTGTCACCTCTTGCTTGGGCGACCATGGCAATACTTAAGTAAGGTGATTCTCTTTATTGAAGAAGAAAGAAAAGAACATGCATATCTTTTTGATATAAAAAAACGAAGATTGGGCGAACGATCGACAAAGCTGATTAGCTCTTAAGCTCTGTATCCAGGTGAGCTTCCTGACAGGCTCAACGTAGTTCGGTTCACGAGGTGGAACGAGACATCTGGCTGCTCAATGAGGAAGGCCTCGACGGTCGTTCCCTGTTCGACGTTCGATTGATTGGGGCCGGGCCATTTTCATTCTACCTACTTAGTAACATGGTTCACGCGCTCCTCATTCTTCTTCCAAAGGCGGGCCAGGCCATATGATGACACTTGGTCTGGTCCATTAGCGCTACATAGCCCCATCCCACCAGCAGCGAGAACTGCTATCGAGAAGTTCGTTCCTCCAGCGGATCTCTTTGCTTCCCCTGGGGGGTGGGCCTTCATAAATTATTTAATTCATTATTCTGGATGGGAGGTATGCCCGTATGCTTGGCGAGGTAAAACAACAAATCATTTCCACCCCGCACTCTTTAAGGCTCCTTAAGGAGTGGCATCTGACCACAACATGCCACGAAGGGGGAGCAGTAAATCAAAAGGAGTTCCATCAGAAAAGATTCGCCTGCCTTGTCTCTCCAAATACCAAGATCTGCCTGCCGTCAAACTCCTATTGATAGGCCAGTGGACTCAAGTCATTTGTAGTCCCGGAAGATGAAGGCCCCTATCGTCATGATCAACTAAGTTTCTATACACTCTACATCTCCCGGAGTAGCATATCACCCCTTGTTAGCATTCCATTCCCTGCCTTGACTTGACATCGAGATATCCGCTACACCCAACTTTGAAATAAAACCTCACTGGCGTGCGCCACTAACTCTTCTTCTTTTGATAAATAGAGGGGTGCGCTTTCCCTTTGAATGAGTAGATCTTCCCGACCCCGTGCCTACCTTTACTCAATGCTCCTGAAGTCCGAAAATGAGACTGAGTGGAAAGGGGGCAGGGAAGTTAAGTTACAGAAATGGTAGTCGTGGACTGGTACCGCAGTACTGCCTACTTTTGGTAATCCTTATTGTGATCTCTCACTCTGGGCTAAGATAGTCTCTTAAGTGCTAGCGTAGCGGGAGAGCAAATAGCAATGAACCTTATCTACATAGTCCCCTCCTACCAAGAATTACGTCTGCTCTCGAAAAGGGTACCGATAGGCGGATTGACGCATCTGAGCAGGCAGGGCGGTTTTTCCAGCAAGATAGGCCAGTGAGTTTCATTAAGGCAAAGGATGCAATAGCCTTAGGGGTGATGATGGATCCTCCACAGGGTGACATCCGATCCAACCTAGTTGATATGCAAAGGCGATGGTCTGAAATTGAAGACAGAAAGAAAAGAATATGAATACCAAACAGCGATCTTAACGCAAACGGTAGGTATAGATATCTGGGAGAGCATAATAGCCTAAAGTCCGATACTAAAGTAAAGAAGGAAGAAAAGCCTACAGGCGGCCATACTTCGGCTAATGGGGGTGGCGCCATATTTGAGAGAGGAGAAGACGTCTTCAGCAGACTTGGAAGAGGACTGCGAGCAAGGGCTCACTAATCAACCATCAAGCCTAAACCTTACTTACTCCTACTCCTAGTAGGCCAATCACTGCCTTTTTAATGTGAATGGGAACCTCTTCAAAAGCAAAGTAAGGGCGTATTCTCTAGCAGCAGCAGATTATGTTCCTACTTTTTTAAGGAAAGAAATCCAAAACAAAAGGAGTCGGGCCTTTCCGGTCTTTGATAAAGAATTAATGTTCAATCAGTTCCTTCCCTTGAGGAGTTGGCTGGACGTAACTCTTACAGAATTAGCGGATTTGTCTCAAAGAGGCTTTCGAGGCCTTGGCCTGCGTCTCTAAGACCGGATAAAGTTAATTTCAGGAGCGGGGATAGGACGCGAGGGCCTTCCAAAGGAATTAGGTTTTTTTGCCTACATGGCTACTTCTAGCAGCTCCCGGAATAGCCTTCACTGCCAACCAACCTTGACTCTTTTTGATCTTTTCCTGTTAAGGTCAAATTATCCAACCTCGTAGACAGAATGAGAGACCGTCTTCAGGGCTAGCCGGACTCAGACTTTCGCTGGAAGACTTACACTTATCAAGTCAGTGACTACGGCCATACCTAAGTTTGTAGCTTTTTAAAGATCCCTCATGTGATTGAAAAGATGGAATGTCTTAAGCCTCAATTTCTTTGGGAAGCGGGATAAGACGCATATGATAAGTTGGAGTAGGAAAACAACTGAGGCAATGAAGAAGGGGATACGGCCAAAATGGGTCAATTGGGCTTTGCCAACTCTTGTGGCGGCTTCTTTTCTTACTGCGACAGATTGTCTTTGGGTCAAGGCTCGCTATTGTAATCTTTTGGCGGGACGCATGATTTACTTCCAATGCCTCCTACGCATGGAAAAGTTTTTTCAAAGCTATTCCAAGTCTCACTGCTTTAGTCTGACGCTCTATCGTCAATGGTCAGTCGATTAGCCTGGTGTTAGGGGTACTCTATTAATTTCAAGACCCCGGAAAGTTTAGCTGCCCTTAGATTTTTGTTCTCTTTGCCACAGTAGCGGATCTTATTCTCACCAATCTTCCGCACTTTTAACAAATCACATTTGGGACAGCATAAAAGCTATTGATCTTCCCCTCTTTCAAATCATAAGAGCAGGTCTTTTCTCCATTCGATCAGCAATCAAGGTTGAAAAGAAACCTTACCTTTTTTTGATCCTGACTTCTTACCCCATCCAAAAAAGATGGAAGTGGGTAAGGCAAACTCTGTCTATTCCCAAAATGGAGTCCTGTCTCTGGTCTGCGATCCTGGAAAGTCTTCCTAAAGCATATAATCTAAACTCGATAGAGATGAAGATGAATGTTCCTCTTCACCGGACTGATTGCCAAATCTTCACTGAAACGGCATCATTCTGCCTAAACTTTACCACATTGGTTTGGCTTGGTTTCTGTTAATTGGTCTCATTCTGAGTCCTGAGTCCATTCGCCAGTCATTTTTCTCTTGGGTTTTGATTTTGAAAAGAACATTAAACACAAATGTCTCAAGAGCATATGGATCTCAGCTTTCCGCATTACCTTATGGCATATATGGAAAAAGCATAATGAGAGAGTGTTCGACCACTCGTCTTCTTCTCCCACTCTTTCAACTCGAACCAATGCTCGATAGGCTCCCCCAGACCAGGGTAGAGTCAAGCTAAAGTTTGATGGCTCTGCCTCTCAAAATCTGGGACCTGCGGGGGCCAGAGGTCTTATTCTTATAGACTATGATGGCCGGTTCCGGGTACTTGCTATTCGATCCCAATCCACCCAGTCTACCAACAACCGAGCAGAGGTTTTGGCCCGGGATTCTAATCTGTTTTTTATTCAAAGTGAGGCAGGTGCTACTCTATTTCCTAAAGACTAAAGAAAGGAAGACTCTAAGATTACAATCCAGATACTCCTCCAGAAGGCAACTCCTCCATGGACCCTCAGGACCATTGTCTAGGGTTGCCAGTTTATGCTACAGTCGTTTCACAGCTGGTCAGCGTTTTTTTCTTAGGGAAGAACTAAGTCATTGAAAGACGTTCCCCTAGTGCTTCCCTTGAAATTCAATTCAAGAAGTACGAGTCGAGCGGGTTTCATCTTGTTAGGCTTCGGGATTATGGCGGCAATCAGGTGCCCCACACCAAAGCAAGGGCCCCTTCCGCCTTCAAAAGTTAAGTAAAGGTAATTAATTTCGAAACATAACTTTTGAAGGTAATGGGCAACCGAGTGTGAAACGAACGAAAGGAGGTGGAATTTCTTTTTGAAGGTTAATCCTCGATCGAATGAAGGCTTTATTGCTTGCCTGTTGGGGCCTTTTCTCCTAAGGCTGCTCCTTTACTACCAGAATCACTTATGACGCAAAGGTTCACTCGTAGCTATGATCTCTTTCGCTTTCTGTTCCTTTGTTTTGGCGATATTTGAGCGAAGGACCTAGCTTTCTTCCCTACTTACCTGTCTTTGTTCCTGGTCTGTCCTGGTCAGCACAGCGGGTGTAGAAGAACTTATTCTTAACTTCGTTGCCTTGTAGTGTCGTACCCTCAATCGTGCATTCACCCAGTTATTTATATAACACTTTATCCGGGGTCCGGAGATTATTATAGTTCAACTTATTCCTTCCATCATAGCAGCTTTTTTTGCCCCTCGTCTCGTATTGATCGCATGCTAGTCAGTGACCCTTTGTCATGATCGTGCGTTACGGCCCCTTTACTGGGAAGTCATTTTGACATTGAAGGCCGGCGAGGTATTGAAAATATTCCGTTTGAGGAACCGAGCCAATAGCCAATGAGAAGGAAGCCTTCTTTCTCTCATATTTCACCCCGCAGCCGTCCTCGCTGTTCTTACGTTCGAGACCTTAATTCCATCCATACCTAGGCCTTAGTGGACTAGTAATACGACTTTTTTCCAGGAGCCCTATTTCGTAGGGAACTCCTTACCTTTACTCTTATTTCTATAAAATCAGAAACATTGTCATAACAAGGTTGATTTGAGCAATTAAAATAGAAGGTCAAAGCCCTACTCTGGAAGGAATACCGGAGCAAAAAAAAAACATCTTTAAAAAGCTTATCGGAAAAAAAACGGCGAATGAGCTGTGTGGAGCCTGATAATCAATTCACTTCAAAATACAAAATGGCAATGCCCCTGGTTTCCTCATAAATTGATTTTAGCACCGCTCTTTTTGGTACTTAACTTTATTTAGTGATGAGTTCCCATCCCATATCTCTTTCTCCTACTCTCTGGCTAGCATCACTCACTGATAGCTAAATTAAGCTATCCCGTCGCATCTAATCCAGTTCCAACTTGACTTAATATCGGAATAAGTTCAGGGATTTCTTCCTATTGTTAGAGTAGGCAGTACCCATTAGAATGGTGATGTTTCCGCTCTATGGGATATAGCCTAGAGAAAGGACATGCCTTAGCCTAAAGGATATCATTTGGGGGGCTTATACCTTTTAAAGACAGATTTCTATGACTTTGATTTAGATTACTCTAAAGAACTCAAACTACTAACCATAATCCTTAGGAAGCTACTTTATTACCTGACTGAAAAGAGGGTGCCATCCGTATGGGGCACAAACGCTATAAGATAGGTTGCTTGAATAAGGATATAAAGGCCCATGGATACTATATACTGGGCGATTTCCCAATCTGTTATCATTTCGAATTGAGAATGACCGTCGCGCTTTCTTTATTGAGCAAATATTTCAGAGAATCAATTCGACCCTAATACTAATTTGACCATGTCGATTCTTCTTTGTTTTATGCCATGGTCAGTATAATACCTTTTAAGTCCATCTGCACTATAAAGACAGAGAGATTCTCTCTATTCTTCGTATCGACGCTTTCGTCAGGCTCCTGTGAAGCAATGCTTCACAGATGTATATGGTGAGACTTCGTATCGAATTTGACCTTTTCCTTATATTCTCTTTCCCATCAATCTATGCATGCTTACCTGACTCTCGGGCTTTATTGCCAGTTGAAGATTTCCGAGCATTTGAACAAAGAGGAAAGGAGCCGATTAGTAGTACAGAAAGCTCTTACTCTTCATCCAGATGCCAGTCACTCTTTAGGGACTATTAGGGTACAACAAAGTGGAAGAGAGGGAAAAGAGCGCTGTAGGACGCAGAAAACAAAGGTTCAGCTCTATCTTGAGATAGGTCTCAAATGGATTGAGTAAGCACTTTAAGGAAACGAAAGAAAAGATCTTTTGATTTGATTACCAACCAGCAATCGCCTTTCCTCTGCAGCCAAGGAGAGTAAGATTCTACCTTGCTTCGGATATTTTTTGCTTTGGCATGAAAGAACCTAACACTAACCCTAGCTTACTTTCAGATTGTCACATGTGAATATTCACACCTTGGAACAGAACTGAAAGCCACTGCAGGAGGAAAGGCCTACCCCAGAAATGTAATTGGATGCGCTTGCCTTAATACTTTGAACCCTGAAATCATAGATTTTTAGCTCCAGCGAGGATGGAAAGAAGCAATAAAAAATCCTGATGGTCGAGGTGTAGTGTATTACGGATTCCAAACATTAAGGGAAGAGTCCTTCTGGACTACAGACGGTATCTCTGCTTTCTTTCAATTTCAAAATCCGGTTTATTAAATGATTTTCAAGTACTCAACTTCAACGGGATTTCAAGAAGGAGATATTGGTAGCTGATGAACTCGTCTAAGGGTTTGGAAGCTATTTCGTCTGAGGTTATTGATCGATCCCCTAGCCCAGAATAAAAGGGACTGAAGGTTATTTTATGCTAATAATCATTTTGATTATATCAAATTCTTGATAAGTTTGGTAAGATCTTCTCTTGTGGAAGAGAGGATGGCACTAAGACCCGCTAGAAGGACTCTAAGAGAAGAACCGTCCTAGTGAGGTGCAATGCTGAAACTAACTCTACAGAAGTCGGAATGGGATACTTCACTAAGTAAGTAGCACTTTTTTAGGTTAACTATACTAATCATAGCGTTGCCTTAGGTTTGGCTTTTGCCTATCTTTTTTATTGCCATATACAGCCACCTCTGATCAGGACATGTCATGACAGACCTTTAAGACTAGAAATCTCGCGCATTCCTGCCATGACAGGGGCACACACCTTCGCCAAAGCGCTTCCGGCGGACGTGCACCGCTCTGGACCTTGGAACTTTCTCGAAGTTTTTCTATGTCCCGTTCCGAAAGGGGCCGAATCTTAATAGGGATTAATCACATTTTTTTTTACCTCACTCTTCTTCTGAAGACAATTCCGCTTTCGAAAAGCTCTGAACAAGGCTTTGACCTTGCAATGAGCAATGTACACTTGCCGCGAAACCTTCGAGAGAATGCACACTAAACACGACAACAGATAGCCAACCGGTCTTGATGTGCATTAAACGCGACAGGTGTGTACTTCCCCCGATCGATTCCCCACAACAAGCACCGTTTAGACAGTTTTTTTCTTAGTGAAGTATGCCAATTCTTTTTGCCTTGCTCTCAGCTCAGAGTCTGCCTCTTTGGATTCAGACGCCTAAGGCTTAGCCAAGACGGATGCCTTCTAGGCAAATATATCTCCCCGAGCAGAACCGGTCTTTGCAAGTCAATAATGTCCAGTCCAATAGGGTCGGGTCTTTGAAAGAAGGAGCTCTTTCATAGCATAGTTAGTTAGGATACCCCCCAAATCCACTGATCAAAGATTTTGAGGAGGAATTGCACGACTATAAGAAGAGGGTGGACATGAATGCCACGAATAGGGTATTCAAGAATGAAATTTATCCTTCTTCCCGGATAGGCTCAACGATGGACAGAAAGGGTTGCACCTTACCTTATAGAAAGTAGCTTTTCTTATCGGCCTTACACAGAAGTTTTAATGCCCACAGATCCGCCGAGCCAGCCTTCGTCATCAGGATTGAATGCGTACTCGCTTTTATCCCTCATATCTTTTAGGCTCGAATCAAGTTGAAAAGCTTGCTAACTACTTCCCTAAGCCCCCCGTAAAGAGATACTCGACCGAGGGAAGTAAGAGCAATTGGCCCTTGCCTTTCTTACTGGAAAAGAATGGGACTTTTTATCAATTTCAGTATGAAAGTCTTTCTCCCGCTACGGGTACGAAACATAGCTATTCCTTGAATAGCCTTTTGATTGCGTGGGATTTGTAATAAAAAAAGTCCCCGGAAATCTCCGACATTAATTAGATTGGGATGGTTTTTTCTCCGAACGAAGTGCACCCTAATCTTAGATTACTTAATTATGTAAGAGAGGTGGTAGGGAAGCCGGGCATTACCAAAGCTTTACATAGGTGAATTATTCCCTTTCTCGGAGGTAGCTTGGCCCCCCTTCTTTCAAAAAGAACTACTTCTCTAAGAGCTTGCCCCAATCTCGAGGAATTCACGAAGCGACCCAAGTCAAAATAAAGGGAAGGCTATAAAGCCTAAGCCAAGGTGGTGGGGAAAGAGAGGCGTGTCGTGAAAGGGAAAACATATTCCACCCAGCTACCTTTCTTTATCGACCTTACCAGGGAAAGGAAGACATGACGAGGGTCCTAGCCTCTTTGTCTGGTTGAAAGGACCCACGGTGCGGTAACTAGCAAGCATCACTCCAAAAGACTATCCTATCCTTGACTATCAAGCAAGGGAATCACTAGTTCCATCTTGGTACTAAGGATAATCGAATATGTCCATACGCGGGGGATAAGCACTAATTTCCTTTAACTAGGTCGAAGGTAATAGAATGAAAATCTCTTAGGTCTCCGCCTTTGCTGCTAACAAAGACAGGTTTTTCATTTTATGACAGGCGCTTATTCGGGAAACCTTTCATTAAGAGTAAAAACTCCGTTTTGAAGCTATTGCTCTTTTGAGCTATAACCAGTCTCGCAAACACGGTTCGTTAGCTCTGGGGCTACAATGCCACTCTTCCTGTGATGAAGGTTCGGAGAGATTCTTTAGGTGGCACCAGACAGAGCTGCATACCACAGCACAGACCAATGCAAGATTGAAAAAAATTTCCTGATAAAGCAGACAGCTCGCAGGTTCCAAACCTTGAAGATCTCCGCCTTAGGATAATCCTGACCCGCAGGGAAAGAGAGCCATGTCAGCTGGCTCATGGGAGGCTGAAGATAAATAAATGGAAGGCAATTCTTAACCTTCGACGAGCGTAGGTGACCTCTTCTGGCTTGCGGATGAAGGAGAAGATTTAGCCCTTTTATTGGCGTTAGCGGATGATGCGGATGCGATCATAGCAAGGTTCCGATCAACTCCACTCAACTCTCTTATAGCTATAGCCCTTATCTGGATCGAGGAATGCTCGCATGATTATGATTGATCATAGAAAGACTCTCCTTCTACGACCCATTCTGTTCATAGAAAAAAAGAGTTGACTCAGTCAAGGGGAGGGGAGCTCACTGGCCTTTTAATGCGTTTTAGGCCTTTTTTTGCCTTTTATAGGATGGATGTTTTGTAAGTAGCAGCCCCCCTTCTATTCCTAGATCAGCTATCGATCTGATTCGATTGTCTTTTCCCGCAGGAAAGTGATTTTGCTTTTTATGGATAGTCCTATTCCTATCTGCTTTCTACTCTTCCACTACAGAGTGAATCGTAGCGTTTATATCTGGGATTAAGCTCTTCAGCCAGCCTATGCCTTTCAGGCAGTTTCCTTCCCTCTACTTAAAAGCTGGAATTGCTTGAGATTGGGTTAGCATTCATAGCACGAGTTCAGTTAAATAGATAACTCCATCTTTCCTGCCAGTCTGTCTAGCCCGTATAGAGTAATCTCCTCCCGCTTTACCGCTCTAACAGACAGAATCGGAACGTGTCATTTCAGTGGTTTAAGCTCTAAATCCTATCTGTAGAAAGATTGATCACATCTCGTTGGTATTTCCTTTGGGGTCATGGCTCAGATAGAAAAGGTCTGCATCCTATTAAGTTAAGTGGAAAGAGGTTCCCCAAGATTGTGGAGGACTGGGTATTCGTAAAACAGAACAAAAAGGTCTCTTTAGCTAAGCTCAACTGGAAGGCTCTGTTTGTTGCTGAAAATAGTGAGAAACTCTTCTCTAGAGTCATTAAAGCGTCATACCAGAATAGTTTTGGGGTTGCAACCTCTTATAGAAATGGTTCTCACATCTGGAAAAAGCATGGGCAGGGGACTCTATGCTAGCAGTGTACAATGGAACATAGGTAGTGGTAGTTCCATATCCCTCTTGTTTTGGGACCCTTAGATCCCTTATCCTTATCTTTGGTCCTCTGAACCGAGGAAGACCTTATTTCATCCTCTATCAGAAGTGGTTCGGATGGACTCGTTGAGAAGCACCATAGAGCCCGCGTCTAATTTTTGAGGAAGTTGGATAGATATCTAGAGATAATCTTCCTTGCCCGTAACTCTTGCCATAGGCTCTTATTCTGTAGTCCGTTTTGCTTTTGAAAGAGCCTTTGGTTTGGCGTCTGTGGCTCCTTTGATTGATTCCCGAGTGCTTTGTGGGATTTTGAGAAGCATTCTAAGCCTGCCCATTGCCCATCTTAACGCAATTCCTAGCTTTATGAAGGTCAGGTGAATGCCCGATGATCGATATTGGCAAGACCCGTACCTCGCAACTGAGCTCGGAGTCACTGACCCAGATTTTGTCAACTAAGCGCTTCGCCCCTGATTCTCCGAAGATAAAAGGTTTCCTCGTCTTAAAGAGTTAAAGCAGTCAATCCAGTAAAAGAGAAAAGAGCGGCTACTAAATTTTCAATTCTTTTAGCGGATTCGAGAGCAATACAATAGTAGCGGATAAGATCCCAACAACGGCTATTTGAACACCGCTTACTGTACCAGCGGTTGCTGATTCAATTGAGAACATCACAGCTGATACGACAAGACCGGTTATTCACTCACCAACAAGAGCGCATTCAATAGCAGCCTACTCTTTCTTCTTTATACTTTCTATATGTGATTTGCTTCCCTTAGTAGCCTTTCCTTTCTTATATATGCAACCACTTTTTGAACAACCAATTTCGATTCATGCGACAACAGCACATTCTATGCCATCTTCCTGTTACTATTACTATTGATTAAACCAAGCGATTCGTGTTCAATTGCAGCGTATTTTGACACCGTAAACAGATTCCCTCCCTCCCTCATTAAAGGTACGAAAGCACTTCTCTGCTCGTGGCTATCAAAACAATTGATTCAATTGGGCAAAGAACCAACTATTCATGCCATTCACCCTCCTACTCCTCGTCCATGAAGTCAGTTGACTTTCCTTTCCGGTAAAGGCAGCATAGGCCCTATGAGCCTATTTTTACACATCAAGAGGACAGTTATCAGTCCCACAACCCAACAGAATCAACAATCAGCTAGAAAACAACAGCTATTAGCTGTATTAGAAAATAAATACATAGGGGAAAGCTTTCTAAAAAGCATGGCAAGTGAGTCGGCTATTCTTTAAATTCAATTAGGAATAAAGACTTCAAAAATGGAGAAGCTAGCAATCTTGAAAGAAGGCCAGAAGAGGAGAGCAATACTATTTTGCAAAAGTGCTAAGCCCTTCCCAGCCTGGGGAATAGAAATAGAATAAGAATAGTAAGAAGCGCGTATGTCCCCTGTCTTTCTATCATTTCTATAGAAGGAATGAACGAGAAAATGTCCTGCATAGTGATGTCACCGGTCTTGAATTCCTTCTCAGGCTTTTTTGACTTAAGTAAAAGGCTAATCCTATAACTAGAATAGAAAGAGGGGATGGCACTTGTCTTTATTGCTTTACTTTGGTTTTTTTTTTAATTAAGTAAATTACGTTCAATACAGGCTTGACCTCTTATAGAAGAGTTATGTTATAACTATATAATTCAGTCTCTCAGTTAAGAAACCCCGTAAAAAGAATTCAAATAGGAGAAGACACCTAATCCCTTCTCTCTCTTCCTATTCTATTTAGAAACGGAACTCCTTGGAGTCAGGTAAGCAGTATGGCTAGAAGAAGAGTTCCCTTGTCTTTCGTTTATTTCTTAAAAAAAAAAACTTTTTAATTCTTTTATTGGATTCCTTACTAAGAGTAAATAGCTATCTTAGCTTCGAGTTAGAGTATAGTTAGACTGTAGGCCTCTAACTCGAAGAGTCTAAACCGTCACTAGAAAAGAGAATAGTTACTATAGAAGATAAATAAGCTTCCTTTGCCTGTCATAAGGCTTTCTTTTCCGCTCCAAAGCTTCCTACAAATAGGAACGATAGGAAGACTACGATTCCTAGTAGTTCAAGGGTCTTAGAAAAAGTGTGAAAATAACTTGCTTTCCCTAAAAAAAACAGTGTTCTGGGCCCGTAACAATCCCAAGTAGTCTGGGCAGTAAGGTGTTTTGTTAATAAAATAGGATTAAGGGCTCCTCTTTGTCTAATCCCGTATCTGCTCCCTAAAGATATCTCCAGCCCTTACGTTCTATTTTAGATAGGGGATATTTTATTCTGCATTACTCCACCGCAGGAAGACGAGATATACATTTTTTGATATATAGACGTGAGCAGAGCGCGGAGGCATAGAGAGGTGTGGTTTGACTGCAAAAGCGGGTTGGGGATTGGGGAAAGGAGATTGAATCAACTCGAGACCTACTAATCTTTAGTTCGATGAGCACTCGACCGCTCCCCTTGAAAGAAATTAGACACCGGCATGAACTGCCATCAATAACTTTCTCCCTCCATAGATGCCACCGGATGAGAAAAGTAAGCGATTCCTATGTTTTCTTTTCGACGAAGCTTCAAGCCAGATCAGCTCCTATCTTTATAGAATCCCCATACCATATTGCCCGTGCAGCCCAATCTAGCTGTATATCTTAGCTCGAATCGATCTCATTCTATGGAGGACCTATCCTTACACGGGTAGTCAACCACCCCAATGCTTTAATTTAGATGTGGCCTTACCTTCTTCATTCATGACCGAGTAAGATGGAACCAGAAAGAGCAATTCTTTCTCTAATTGATATCGGGCCTTCATCTGTTTGAAGCAAGACGCTAAATCCTTCATAGTTCTTAGCACGACATGCCGCTGTCTCTAAATGAAATGAGCTCTCAAAGAGGCTTTTTCGAGCGCTTATCTCATGATCAAATTCTTCCCTTCCCAACCCCGGCTAACCTTATTTCAATAACTACTTTTATGACAATGCTTTTTTTTTTCTATTGATAGAATAGAATCGTTGTCAAAAATGTGTCCAGTTATGGTCTTTCCAATTCCAATGCAAGCACATCCCACCTGCTATAGATAGCATTATAGATAGGTCAAAGAGAGTAAGGTGGGCTCAACGCTTGAAGCGTTCATCGTAGAACCGAGATTGATTCGATAAAGACTGGTGGTTCCAGACTCTCAATTCCGAATTCACATCCGGGGAAAAAGGGCCTTCTAAACCAGTGGTAGAGGTGGGGATATAGTAAGATTCTCAAACCTTTTCTGATAGGGCTAGGCGGATCTACATCACTTAGGGAAGGGGAAGAGAGTGATGCTACTACCAATAATACCAAGTACCGGGTGAATCATATCGAGCGAAGCCCCTTCCCTCTAGCTCTAGAGTGAACTTGATCCCGAAAAAAGAGTAAAGAAGGTATGGTATGAAATCCATGGAGAAGGCTAAAGCCCTTTTTTTTTGACTTAGGAAGGAGAATTCTTGCTCTCTCAAAAGTGAAAGAAGGCCGCCTACCCACTCTTCTTTCCCCCCATTGCTGGGGGCCTCGTCCTCTTCCGAGAGACTAGACCTCGAAACTCTCAAAAGACACTTTGAAAAACAATAAAGAGAGAGTAGAAAGAAAGGATTGTTAAGACCCTATTTCTTTTTCGGATTAAAGATAAGAGATCCATCTTGATTCATAGAAATACTTCCACCGTAACACGGAAGCTTTCCCCCAGGATTTAGAAGTCAAGGGGCGTAGCGCTTGCTTACTTAGTGCTTGTGCTAAGGAAATCGGCACACATGAATGACTTTCATTCAATACCTCCACGGGAGGTAATGGCTCGACCAGTAATTGAGAACCCCTCATTCCCTTTCTTATTCTTAAGCCAAGTCCGCACAGCCCTATACTTAGCTTCGAAGATCCGAACGAAGACAATGAAATCAAGCGGCGAAGCGAGCTAAAAAGGTTGCCTTGAGTGGAGGCTCCTCCCTTACATCTGGAGATCTAATTCTCAGTAGATTGAGTGGCAAAACATATATGTCAAAATGTACTTCCTATGGAAGCGATTAAAAAAAAAAATAAGCGTATAGCTATTAATTTCTTTTTCCTCAGATGATTGCTTCTATCGACTGTCCTTATCTATGTTGACTTTGACTGGGGAGGAAGCCTCTCAATGTAAAACCTGACTTTGCTCAGCTAGTGCTACTCTTTCTTTTTGCCAGATTTCCTAAAGACTAAAGAAAGGAAGGCTCATGAATGACCAATCCCTGGAGGAAGACTATGATTCTGTCTGGTCGTACTGGGCCATTAAGGTGTAACTACAACAATTATGTTCATCTTTTTTTCCAAAAGGAAATCCTATGCATTGAGATATTGGATCATCATAAAACACAGGAAATGGGTGCTCAATCAATGGAATGTTTGCTTTTAGATCTCTTCCAGTGCTTATCAAATCAAAATATCAGGTTGAGGTCGAAACAAGGGATCAACCTGTGGACATGTTTCGCTTTCACCTCTAGTAGGGTCACAACCAAGCCGGTAAGCGGATAGATTGGATGTGGATGGATACCAAGTATGTCCCTTGGTCGCTAGAATGACCTATTCTATTAAAGAGGATTTACCTCCGAAATGCATGATCAAAGAAAAGGATGACCATTACATTAATTGCGAGAAGAGGTCTTGATGTGCGCCGAACCACATGAGATATTTTGATTTATGAGCTATACGAAATTCATTATCTCGCATGATTGAGATTTCACTTCTGTGCCATCGCCTTTTTCTGTAAGCTACCTATCACTCTATCGATATTCCATTTCTATATCGACTGAAAGCATAATTTCTCTTATTTTCTTTTTTATTGATTTTGAGCGGTATATATTACTATTTGAAATAGAGGATATTTCTTTCGGCGTAATAAGAATCTTTCTCAGTCTTAATTCCATCGGGCCTAGTTCCTAAACCTTTTGCTTAGCTTACCTTAGTCCAACCATAGGTCCTATCGATGGCTGTTTTCCCACTTGAACTAGCAACCCTACCTGATGCCGTACCTGTCTGTGAATGAAATTATGGATATTCACCTACCAATACAACCCGGGCCACGCCGGGACTTTCTTTCGAAAGCCGGGGTTGAGTCCAATCATTGGTCCTAGCGGGAAAAGACAATCAAAGCCATACCTGAGTTAATTTCTTTTTTTCTTTCTTGTCTTTATATTAGACGCAAATAAAGATTTACTAGATTCCACTTTGACTTCCTTCGAGTTACTAATTAATTACTCAATGCCTGAGCTTCCTTATATATATACTAGAATATATAGAAAGTGTTGAACTCAGACTCTCCCTAAGCCTAGCTTAGACCGGATTTCTCAATGCAAAGAGCTAACTTCAAGCGCTTACTCAATGGCAAAGCCGAGTGCCTGAGCTTCCAAACAATCGAGTTAGAGTTCGATCCCTGGAAAAGTGGGAATTCGATCCAACATCCAACAGCCGTAAATCGCATGTGCAAGTGCCTAGGTGAAATCCCGTATGAAATTGACCCACTGAACTCACTCAATAAGCGGAGACAGTCCAATAAAAAAAGAAGCGAAAACATCATTCCGGAGATAAGGTAGACTTTCCTTTCTTCAGAAGAAGCTACAACCAAGACTGATTATGGACCTTAGATCACTAAAGGATAATAAAAGGAAAGGGAGAAGAAATCGGCAGATTTCTAATAAGAAGATTAAGAGCTGGCTCTTAGGCTTTCCCGATTGTTAGAACTCCTTGGACCATGTTCAGGCTTTTCGGATTAGGCACCTGGAGAGAGAATATTGATTTTTCACTTTTAGACCTTAGACGAGAGGGCTATGGGCCAGTTTCCCTTAGAAAGAAATACATCACTTCCACAGACTGGACTACCAGATGGAATATCCATAGGATATTTCACCTTTATCCTACCATATCGAATGATAGCAGAATGACTTAGAGTCATTAGGCCAAGCAGCGCATAGGAAGATTATTCCCTGCGTGCCTAACATCTACTCCTTCTAGTCGAGTGCCTTTCGGCGCCTTTAACGATGAGAGAAGGCGATACCGAAGAGAATAAGTCAGGGGCACTGGCTACTCCTGAAACTCCATTTCGTTGCGTAAGTGAGGACATCATAGTCTGAACTTGACATCTTTCGTAGGCTCATCTCGTAGATTGGCATTCCGATCCTGGTCATTAATAGATAGTAGTCATAGGCTAAACCCCTTCCTGATAGCCTCTGCCCCCTCCCTATGAAATTTTCCATTAAAGAATGAATGGGAATTGATCTGACAACGGCTGGGAAAAATCCATCTCTTTCCATCTCTATTTTCGCTAAACTTGCTTTTCTTGCTTTAAAGAAGCCTACCTTAACTTTAATCTATTTTCGTAAAAGAAGTAGTTGATCCCGGTGAATCAATTAAATTAGATTAGATGCCGCTTACCTAGATGCGGTGCTTGTCACTCGAAGCGAAGGTAAAGATCTTAACATTGGGGATTCAGAATCTGACCGCACTTCCCTCAGGTCGAACGGCTATCGATCCTGGCCCGATGAGAAAAGAACTCATGCTTGCCTAATCAACTTGGATACCGGATTCCATGGAATTAAGGCATTTATTCCCTTTTGTTGACTTCAACAGAAGTCATCTCTCTGACACTGGCTGTTCTTTCTACCTAAACTTGCTTTTTGGCTTCTATCATCAAAGATAGGTGTGAGCTAAAGACTTCAACCGCTAATAGCAAAGAAACTCGTTAAATCGCTTAAAGCTAGCATGAGTGAAAGGTCTGAACTGCTAGCATGCCTTGAAAGCGTTAGTTGCTTGAAGCTAGCATGAGTTAAATCGCTAATCGCTAGGCGAGGAGTTAAAGGTAGGAACCTCAATCCGGCAAAGAAAGAAACTCATTAAAAAGCATGCCTTAAATCACAGGACTAGGTAAGCATGTCTGTTAATCGCTAAGCGCTATCGGTCATCCGCGTGACCTCTTTACGAACGGGGAGGGCTTAACTAGCCAAGGATTTCGTCTCGGCAAGGAACAGCCGTACTAGGGTTAGCTCTACTTCAAGGTTTGGACTGACAAGCCAGTCTTATTTAGAAGCTAGACCGGGAGTTTCATACTTTTATATTCTTTTGTGACAACCAAGCTCATATTGCTCCACGGAATCCGAGACATCTATTCTGTTCACCCGATATCATTCCTTCGGCGTCAAAGCATCGGTACTCTCAGAAAGCAGATAAGGTTGCGAGATATCAAATAGAAAATTCTTTCTTGTAGAGCCTCAGATAGGGGGGTTTTAGAAGAGTTTAACGGTAGTTCTGGACTTATGAAAGTCCCTGGTCGCTAGCTGGAGTAAATGCCTTTGAAGATGGGGTTATTGGTTGAAACGAAAGAAGAAATCTTTCAAGCGATGTTTCAAGAGTTTGATCGAAATCCGACTTCTTACTTAGATAGAGAAGGTTGAAGCTCAACGTAATCCTGCTCTTCCCGTTCGTAGGTCTACTTCTTCGTAACCTCGTTGAAGACAAACTTCGTGCCCTACTCCTATCCCCCCCCGTTGGGGCTTCTGTCGAAAGATCAAGATCCTCATGGGTATCGGTTTCAAGACTACAGAACTACCGCTAAAAGAGTCTTAAAAGGTAACTCTACACGCGGAGCTCGAGCATCGGGTGAGCTAGCAGCCCTTTCATTCCCGGAAACACTTGATAAATCGATATCAGACTGAAGGCCCACTTCTCATGGATGACCAACCTGTTTGAACTCCCCTCACGGCGAAACAAAGGAAAGGTCACCTCTTTAGCCACTTACTTTTTACCGTGACGGAAAGAAAACAATTAGTTAAGGCTAGCGTTCTTCCCTCTCACATGAAACTCTTGAACTCGAGAGAGGACTGACAGCCCGTCACGATTGAACGAGTGAAACAGCGCAGGGGAAGTTAGTTGAAGCAAGCCGGCATGAAGAGTTTATTTGGTTACCTGCTGTTCAGTGCTTCTGACCTTGAACTCAGACCTAGGGACGGTTACCGCTTCTGACCTTGAATCTTTCTTTACCTGTGACACCTATAACCCGTGAACCTATATCTTTACCAGTGACACCTTCCGACCTTGACCTAGGGACGGGAAAGCCTTTACCTTCTCTGCCCTTGGCCTCGGAAACACTTCCCTCTCAATCGATGATATCAGGCTTCCTGGCGCCATACGAGTTACGATCTGAAGCATGCCCAGAAGGCGCGTTAGCAGATGGACGAGTTAAAGCAGGAAATCTTACTCATGCTGGTGATACGGGAAAGCCTTCGGTACCTCGACCTTTGGCCTCGACCTCTAAACTCTCATGAATTAGTTCAAGGGCTGAACCACTAGCAAAGAATCTCTCCTTTCCGGCGCTTGAATTCTTATTTATTTTATTTACATGTATTAATACTTTGATTGAATTTCACTCAAAATCTCGATTTTCATCGAAAAACACGGGGTTTGAACAACTTCAACCTCTATGTACAAGTGCTATTTACAGTGTGAGAATTCAAGGTTACGAAGTAGAGCTCGACCATAGGGAGAGGCAAGGAATAAGAGTGAAATCGCTTCGCTCGCCTTTCTTTTCATCGCTGTCGCTTGAAGCGCTAGTTGCTTAAATCACAGGAAAGCTAGCAAAGAATCTCTTCATCTCCTTAACGAAGTCCTCTTTAGCGTTTTAGTTAAAAGTTAGAATCTTTGTTTATCTGTTCGCGTCAAGACTTTAATGCTTACCTTATCTTTGAGCTCGACTGAAATGAAAGGGGACTAAGGAGTCAATTATAGAGAAAAAAACAGGAAAACTTTCGTCAAAGCAGCTTTCATTTATTCGCATCAAAAAAGTAAAAAAGATAAGGTAAGCTTGTTGACTCAAGAACGCGTTCTACTTTGGCCGAAGAAAAGAAAGAGTTTGGTTTCAATATCGCATGCTTTTAATATTTGGTTATTTAGTTATAAGACTAAGTGCCTATCAATTAGTTTCAAGAAAGCATCTGTTCGCGTCAAGACTTTCGGTTTTTCTTAGAAAGTGAGCTAAGGAAGTTTCCGTGTGAAACTAGCACGAAAGAAGAATTTGACGAGTTGCGAGAACTGGGAAAAGATAGGAATCATTTAGAAAAAAAAGTTACGAATTCTTCTTTTTTTCACTTTTGAAGTGGAAGTCTGACGAAAGAAAATGAGAAGAGGTGGGCTAGTAGAACTCAAAGTCATCCGTTGATGTTGGGTTAGGCTTTGGTAGACAATTTTTCGGTCTTTAATTATAGCAAGGAATCTATTTTTTTTTCGTAGTTCTATACGCAATCCTTGAAATTCATTTTGAGACTAAGGTAAGGATGGCCTATGGATTCGGTACCTTAGCCTTGGTGGCTATATTCATTTTTGGAACGGCATAAGAAGCTTCTATATATATGGAATATTCCGTTTTTATATTCTCTTCCCTTATCTATAATGTGTGACAAAGGGTAAGGATTCCGTGGTTTCGACTTTATACGGCTTGGAATACGACGATCAAATATCTTCTCTTTCTACACATTTGTTTTAGTGCTTAGGTACGATAATCTGGAACTAGACTAGAGACATCTCTTTCCGCTCCCATCTCAGGTGGCTTTCGAGTGCAATTTTCCATGGAGCATCCAATCTCTCTCTTATTTATGTCTTCTGTTTGACGGAAAAAGGCTTCCAAAAGGATCCCGTAAAAGATCTCTTCCTTCTCCTTGTTGACTAGCTGACCCAATTGATCAAAAACATTCCGATCCGCGTCCTAGGGAGCGCGTCGAAGCAAGGCAGGAGTGAGTAAGTTAGGAACGATCCCGGATGTGGAAGAATTTTGAAGGGCGTGTGATACTCGACCTCAAGAGATGAAGAGTTAGCCTTTTAATAGAGAGATGCTTATGCTTTGAATAGCGTAGTCAAACTAAGCCAAGCAAGGGCAATAGGCAAAAAAAGTATCTGACATGCGATATGTTCTCACTGCACCTATATTGAAAGAAATGAGTTTGAAAACGTAGACAGCAGAATAATCTCAACCCGATCTATCATATCAAGAGATGCTCTACCGAATAAGTTGAAGGCCATCTTCCATCTTAGAAAGGTTGAGGTGTTTTACGCACTTGAATATATGGGGAATGTTTCAAATTGAAACTATAACAGCTACGATTTGCTCCATTGAAGATAGCTTGACGTCAATAGGGTTGATTGGAACAAGCAATGATATGGGGACAAGCGTACTTGGGGCTTTTTTACTCTCATGTTAACTCGTTCGTGCCTCTCACCCGAGTCACTTACTTTTATGATTTCAGATCAAATGAAGTCGAAGATATCTTCTTTAGATAAGAAAGGCAAGTAGAATCATAAGTCGAGACATCAGTAGAGGAAGAAGAAGTTGTAGTTGGCTTTGCTCTCGAGTCAATTCCCTTACCTTAATTCTCACGTCAAAGAAAAGAGGGGCTTGCGCTTTTTTCCTTATAAGTCAGAATAGGCCGGGAAAAGTGTTATAGGGGTCCTAAGGGGGGCCATCTTCTATTCTAGGTGAGAGCGTTTTCACGAAAGAATCTACATTTCATTGACCTCGAGAGTGCTTTCATCGAAAGTAAGCCCATTTCATTCTCAGTGAGAAAGTGAAGCGCTAACGGAGAAGAGTAAGAGCTTCAGAAATGAACTGAGTTAAAGAGAAGGAAGAGGAGGTTCAAAGGATTTGAAGCTATGGCCGGTGCCAAAGTCAAGGTCTTTTCAAGTAGTAATCTTGGCAGTCGTAAACATGTAGCTACTTTACTGGAATCTTCCCGTGTAGTCTGTAGCTTCATGGTTGAGACAGGAAGTCCTCATAGCCTATAATTTGTGAATGCTTAAAAAGCTCTTTTTAATGGCGGGTTTTGAAAAGAGTTTTGATTGAACTCTTATATAGCTGATCGATCGGATGCACGTAACTTCCTTCCTTCTGGGTATATCGTAAATCGAAAATCAAGGGGTGGGTGCGTGACGGGCTGCTATCCGGCCATTCTCCGCTACCTCTCCTAGCAGGAACACACGTTCTATCGGATATCGCTCAAAGGCAGTCGGAAAGAAAGAAAGAATTGAATGAAAAAACCTTGCTCCTAAGGTTACTAGACTTCAAGAGCATTTCAACCGGTACCAAGCCTTCTATTTGAAGTGTTGGGTGAATTAAAAGATAGATTCTCGATAAATGGGTCATAATTTCTCTCTCTTGGTTTGGGGCAGCTAGGTTAGTTGAGTTGGCATAACGAGTATGACGAGCGACTTTTCAATCCATAACTGCTCCTCCAGAAGATATTAATTCTGTCTTTGAGGTATTGTCTATGATGAAGAATCATAGCCAAAGGCTCATATCCATTTATCTTCCGTCCGTCCAAGATATACCTTTATATCAGGGTATGTCTTGGAAGCCTACTTGGAAGAGTACGCCCTTGACTGATCGTTTCATTTCCCGTTATAGGATTTGTGAATCTTAAACATGAGAATGCGCCATCTTAATTCACCAAATAGATTTGTGAATCTTAAACATGAGATGGCATCATTCATCACAAACGTGTGTAAAATACACTCGTTTCAGGATGGGTTCTTCTCACCTGGTATTTTATGGGAACATTGGATTAAATATCCATTAGACCGTAATAATAGACGGTTTGCTAATTGGAACTAAGAATGGTTTGAGAAGGCGGTTGGACCAATGATGTCCTCCCTAATTCCTGCCTATCAGGGTATTCCATTAGCAACAGGTAGACTAGCTCTTTTACTCTATTGAGCCGGTAAGCGTAGGATCAAAGCGATATGTAACTACGTAAAGCAAAGATTACTACGAAAATATTTTCTTTAAAAAAACCATGATTGGGCTATGAAGGTACTGTCCACTATACCAATGGATGGTACTTTCGACCAAGAGGCACCACTTATTCGCCTGCGGAGGACTCGTCCGTCGAATACTTATTCTTTTGACTTGAAATCTGCAACGGATAGGTGGCCACTATCAGTTATCTATACGCTCGTAATGCTCCTTTTTGGACCTACGTATGCGTCTTCGATAGTGAATAGTACTCTTGGTTTGAATACATTCCTGGTTGATAAACCTATTACTTCCAGGATGTATGAAGTAGCCTTTATCACGGGCCAGCCGTTAGGTTACTACGGCTCTTGGTCACTATTCTCCCTGTCTCACCACTATCTGGTGTGGTTGGCAGCACAACATGCTCAGCCAGACAGAGATGCTCCCTTCACGGACTATGCCGTCTTAGGTGATGATGTTATCATCGCCTCAGATTCGGTTGCATCCGAATACACAAAGCTTCTCGCAAAACTCGGCGTCCAGATTTCATATTCTAAATCGATAATTTCGAATTATTAAAATCGAATTTGCCAATAAGTTTTGGGTTAAGGAGATGCAGGTTGATTTATCACCTGTATCACTTAAATCCCTTTTGTGTTGTAGGAGCACAATAGGCTTGTGCCAAATCGGCGTGAAGTCTAATTTCAACCAAAATAGACTTCAGCGATTGGGCGGCGCAGGCTATCGTGTTAGGTCCCGTCTTATGTCTACTCAGAGTAAGCGCTGGGAAAGGCTTAAGGCTGCATCTATCAAACCGAGCGGAAAAGGCAAGCAACTACCTTTAGATTTATGGATTGGAAGAGGGTATCCTCTCAATCCTTATTTCAAGGGTAAGATAGTTGCTTTTCTCCGATTTGAATTAAAACCTAAGGAGATTCGGCTCCCTCCAGAGGGGCTGTGCTTTGAAGGTGAGGTAGAATTCAATGAACGCACTTTGATCCGTAATTGGATATCTCAGTGGCTGGGTTGGGTCTACTGGTACTATTCCGTTGCTATGTCCGAACTTTTGTCTATCGAACAACTGTTCGATGCGCCTATTTGCGCTACCACATGGAAAAGAACTAACGTAGATAATAATCTCGTGAAGTTCGGACTATTGTGGAAAGTGTATGATATGGCCGCAGGTTGGTCTGTTTCTACTACCCCAAATTGGGTTTGAGATCCGGCAACAAAGATACAGTTTGATAGATGGATACTTGGTGGCTTCTCTGGTTCCGACTTCATCATGGCTCCAGTTGACTTATCATCTTCTGGAAAAGAGGGTCGTAATAACGAAGCATGATGTATGGTTGAAGATAAATTCGTTTATCTCAATATATACATCACTACTTCATCCTTTACTGGCGAGTCCTAATAGACAGGTAAAAGGAACCTGTCTGGAAAACAGGCGCCTTCCTACGAGCTCTCTTCGTGAGGGCCGAGAGGGAGAGTTGAGTTTCTTAGGGTATCATCTCTTTCTAGTTTAATAATAATGTAATATGAAATTACAGCAATTATTTTCTAGTGCTGAGAAGGTCCCTAAAATCTCTTGGCGGAGTGTCTTTGAAGGCGCTCGGCGATTAAAGGGGCTTCTCTTACGAGTTCCTTTAATCGTCTCTGCGACCCTGTCAGTTGAAGTAGGACTCGCTGCAGCATCGTTTGCGAGGGTGGTTGTTGGCATGGTTCGGAAATCGGGCTTGTTATTCACTGCATTATATTTCAAGCAGTGTGGCGTAAGTTTACAGAGATATTACTCTGGTTCTTACTCCAAGCAAGACTCTCTTTCCGTGCCTGTATCTTTGACTCGGACAGGGCTTCAACGGATCATACCTGTAATGGTTCTACGAGCCATTAGAGGACATGATTCTAGGGCAAAAACAAAAAAAAAGATAGATTCTCATCCACCTATTCTAATTCTAAGTATATGCCCTGGATCTCCACTTTGAAAGGATCAATGCGAGCTAAGAATCAAACCGGTATGAGTTGAGAATATCAGAGGATATTCAAGGGCCAACTCCCTGTGTTATTGTAGCGAAGCGAGACTTTGAACCGATTGATAATAGAACCAAGGTAGTCCCAATAGTGGAATAGTCTATCCGATTACACCTAACGCCCCCTAGCCTAGCAGAAGCAAGCTTGTTGGGCGCGATTGACGCATACGCTCGGCGGCTCGTTCCCCACACAGAGTAGTGCTGCGTGAGAAGCTGCTCAGCGCACTAGTTAAACCAACAACTTCAACAAGGGATCCCTCCGCGTCCAAAGAAGCAACATATGCAACTGGAGCACCAGAATCTGCAGAGGCATCCAAGCATTAGCAGATACATCCAAACCAAAAGAAGCTGGAGAACAGGTGTTCATCTATTAACGGGAAGCTCGATCCGTTTAGGAAAGTAAAGAAGCCTGTGAATGAGAGCCGAAAGAAAAGAATCCCCGGGGCGCCCGATCCTGCTTTTATTCAAGGCGCAGAGGGGAAGATAGGCGTAGAAGGGCTTGGTTTGACCTATTAGTTATTAGTCTTAGTTAGAAGTAATAGTAAGAAGGTCTGCCTGCTGCGAATGAATCGATCATTTTCATACGTCAAAGATCTTCCGCGGGCCGTCCCCAAGGACACTATTCGCCTTGGGAGTGGTTCAGCCATCAAGCTACTTTCGTGAGGTAGGGGACCAGACCTCAAACAGGGTAGGCTTCCCGTGAGGACTAGCGCCCATTTAGAAGCCCGCGTCCTCTTTCTCGTGAGCTTCTCTAAAGCTAAGTCAAGACTATGGAAAGCTACGGCTACCTTCTCTTTCTTAGGTGAGTTCCTTCTCCTATCTCCGACCGAGCATAACCGATTGATGGTACAAAGTCGGGGGCGTGGGATTTCATTCATAAGTAGAAAGCTTTCCTGTGAGATATTTCTTACTTGGATGAGGAATGAGCTTATAGAGAATAGATCAACGCTTCTCGTAGCTGGGCTAGGTCCGAGTAGCTAGGTTGCTCGTCAGCTTCCCTATCCTGAGTAATAGCAAGCTACCTTATGGAGTTTGGATGGGCGTGATCTCTTAGTCTTAGCTCTTGAAGTGAGTTCGCTTTTCATGCCTTTCATTCCTTCTTTAACCCCTTCCATCGATCCCGGTCTCTTTTCATTGCTCTTGACGTAAGATCTGAGTCCGCAACTTCTTTTGTAGAGGAATTTAGTCGTTCATCTCGGTCTAACTTCGTAACCTTAGCCCGCTACCTCAGATTGTGAACGGATTGTGTATCCGCTCTTCCAGTTTATAGTAGGACATTGAGCCCATTTTTGGAGATAGAAAGCAAGGCAAATAACAGTAAAAAACGAGATCGCTCCCAGAGCTAAGAAATAGGGATTCCTTGCTCCAGTAAGTTAGGACTAGTCCCCCTTATTCCCTCTCCAGTCTGGCAGCAAATCTGCCGACTTTCTTTATGGGACTAAGCGTGAAAAAAAAAACTTGGCTCGATTCCAAACCCAGCCGAGCTCCGAAGTAGTGCATTTTCCCCAACCCTCTTTATCCCGATCGGGCATTTGCTCCCGAATAGAGTACTGGTGCAAGTCTCCTACAGGAGTGAGTTCTGGATCGGGAGACCGCCAGGTGCATAAATAGAGTGAGTTCTCGGGTGATCGCTTGGCTGCCTACCAAACAAAGAAATGGGGACATCATAGAAACGACCAGGCCTTTCTTTCTATTGTGCCTATCTATTAGTTATTAAGTCCTTTCCTCTTTTCCCTGCATCCCGAAATCCCGATTGTCTGACTGACAAGTCCAGGTAGTAATGAAAAAAAATGACTTTATCCCTTTTCACCTCGATCCAGAAGAAAGGGGCTTTTTCAAAGATTATATGGACGAATTAAAAGGAATCTTTTTCACAAAGCACGGACAGTGCGTTGAGTTAAAGATTAAAGACAGTAAGATTAGTAATGGAACTGAAATAAAGGAGAAAGAGCAAGAACAAAAGAATGAAGCACCCGAAAAACAATTGTTTGGTCAGCTCAACTACTAATGGTGCGAAAGTCAAAAGTCTAAACTAAAGTCGCATAGATCGCTCCTTCCTCGACGTCTCGGTCCGGAGGGAATTTGGTTTACACTAGGCCAATGGTCCTACAACTGAAAGACCATAGACTACCTCTACGACAAGAACTGACACAAAACGAAAGACAGATAGACCTGAAGGTAATTCAGAAGAAAGTGAACTAATTGAGTGAGTTTTTCTTCTACTTCCTCTGAAAAGCAAAATAATTGAGTTAGACAGGTAAAAAGGATAAAGGATCTCCGAGTAAGATCTCGTATGTTGCTCTGATCTGAGCCTTTTCCCTCGCTCAATCTACTTTACCCCTACAACATCTAAGGCTGATTTCATAATTGGCACCCACGGGACAGGGGTCACTCTCTCCATGCCAACAAACAAGAGGAAGACGGTTCATTATCCAATGAAGCTAACTACTGGCTTTTTTCTTGTACGAGTGGTATTGGTATTTCGGAAATACGGTACCTTTGGCTCTCGACGCAATCTAACCCTTTTTGGTGCCTATCGTCCCAAACGTCAAGTTACCGAAATCATGGCCGTATTTCTTTTTTCTATCTTATAAGATATCGCTACGTATGGAACCTGAGATTCATGACCAATTCTATATGGATATAGCCCAAACTTTAGGGGCTATATATCAAGTGCAAAAACTAGGCGATAGAGATGACTTCCTTTCGGCTTGGTCATAGGAATATAGAATAGTCCTGGCGGTCAACACAAAAGCTATTGAGCAAGATCTTGAAGCCAAATATATAATGAAAATAGCAGTCATTGAAGAGTCAAAGCCACTGATTAGGAAGATACTCTTTAGAAATGGGAAAGAAGACCAATGGAGCTAGCCTAGCTGTTCAACCACTGGCTAAATTAACATTCCAATTCCTTCTTTCTCCCATAAAGCTTCCCTTCTCGCCCTCCTTAAACAAGATTCGCTAACATTCACACCTTCTATCGACTTCTACAGTTAATCGCAGCTTACCAGGTGCTCTTATGTGAGAGCCTTCCCTTCTACTGCCTGTGTTGTACGGGAATTTAGGTAGAAGTGCTGTGTGAAATTCGTATGGAAGTCAATCAATAAGTCATGCTAACGAATTGTGGAAATATAGAAGCGGGAAATGCCATCAGACGGAGTTCCCCTATATCATCTTAGCTCAGAAAGTTAGTTGGAATGAACCAAAAAGAATGTCTCTTATCTTTACTCCTGCAAAAGGGGTTACCGTAGATTTCTATTTTCATTTTGCCTCCACCATTGTTCAGCAGGTGAACAACAACATGTTTATTCCACACAGCTGATAAAATTGACCTTGTGTAGCCAAAGCAGTGGTATCCTGAATGAAAATTGAGGAGTCAATATGGAAAAAAAATGCGAATAGACCATAGAAAGTTTTGATCATAATCGGGAAGTTAAGGAATTGCTTACTTTCTCTTACTGTGTGAACGATCCTAGTTACTAGTAGCTAATAACTAGTCAAAATCCAATTCCTTACTCAATACGAAATATCGTTGATCCTGCCACGATTTAAGCTATTCAACTAATTTGAGAATGGGTGATGTACCCGGATACTTTAAGTCAATTCAATCCCCTTTCTACGCATTCTTTTACGCCTGGGAACTTCCAGTGTTAGGCAGGAAAGGGTTAGATAGAAGGAAAAGTATTGAGTCAGTAGAAAATTAGAAAGAAGCAAGGGTTTGATTATTACGGGCTACTAAATGCAAGCAAGTCGTTTCGAACTCTTCTCAAAAGTAAGTTGGTGTCCGCCATCCCGCTACTGTCTAGCTGCCATACCGCTTTCAAGAGCGAGGGCAATAACTTTAGTAAAGCAAAGACTAAGACCTTCGTCGAAAAGAGTCATTCCCTTCTTCCTAGTCATAGGCGAGGGAAAAAGAGGTCGAGCTGGAGGGAGAGAATATCACTAAAAAAAGGATAGGCTTTTGCCACTAAGAGGTGCGTAGCGCTTTTCATCTTATCTTTTTATTTCTAATAGGCTGCGCTCCTAAATCGTCAGGCTAAGCTACTTTACCTTTACTACTTTTGAACCATATTAGCTAGAAATTCCCTTTAAGTAAGTAAAGCTACTCCGTTCCTGTGACCGCTTTGCCAGAAGAACTTCAAGCAGAGAGAAAGTTCGAAGATCAGGATCAGGATTTTCTTTTCAATCAATCTCCTCAGCATTCAATGAAAGTGGGGCTATCGATACAAGTGGTAAGACCGAGAATTCAGCATCCAAGACCTGGCCGATGGCTACTTCAAATTCAAGTGCCACTTATCTTAACACAACTCGGGCTAATCGACTTTAGCTAGACCTGGTGAAAGAAATCAAGCCAAAGTAGCCAAAGCGTAGGGTTAGGGGTGCGCTACCGAGGTGGGTAACTGAACCTTTCCCTTTGGCGTCAGTGAAAGCTTCTACGAATCACTTGAGAATAGGAAAAAACTATAATGAAAGAAAATTAAGCTCGCATTCCTCTCATACTTTATGCCAATAGATTCTTTTGTTTCTTTCCGGGGATCTCCCATGAGCCAAGGCGTAAGGTGCCCCTTCTTTCCAGGCAATCCCATGTCTTAAGCTTCAGTCTGAAAGTTCAGAGAATAAGTACTGACATGAAAGCAAGCCAAGCAACAAGACCGGGAGGATGAGAACGGAAACAGACTCGGAAACTTAACCATTTCTCAAAGCCCTCGCCGCGTTCTTGTTTGATTCTTTTTGGTGGCGTGTCGGTAAGGCAGGCCTTTGGGAAGAGGCAGCGAAAAACCTAGCTTTCAACTTGCTTTTATTTTAGTTGAGCACCCGGGCTTCCTTACTTTCACTCATTCGGTCGAAAGCACTTGCAGCGGGCAAAGGGTTGGATGCTTTTCATTGAGATGTTTCTATATAGTTCTAGTTCTCGGGCATACTCTTTCGGGGCGGGGCTTATGAAAGACATACGGGCACGGGCTAATGAACATACTTTTTAGACAGACTTTTCACCCTAGACTAGCCGCCCGAACGGAACGCTAAACTTGTTAGGCAATGGTAAGAGGGTTAGGTATTCAATAAGTCGACTATAACGGATAGGGTAGAGAACTTCTGCTCCATCATACTTGGATTTCCGGGCCTTTGATGCTTTAGTTTTCCAATTCATATATGAAAGAAGACGATTTATTTCATTTCCCCTATCCTATTCAGTCGATGTAAACCAACCAATCGTTGAAAGCCTTCTTTTTGATTTCTAACTAATAATTAACAAGCATCGAACCTTGTACGCTATGTCGGCTAACCCAGTAGCTTAACCCAATAAGAAAGCTTCTGCAGCAGTAGATAGGCTGTAGCATTCCTACTTCTGGCGCTTGAAACTTGAACGATCAGACCGGGAAAATAAAGTACTGGAGCTACACAGCGAACATAAACATAGAGTAAGAAAGCTTTATTCAATTGTTATTAAGCTAATAAGAGAAAGTAAAAAGGACGAGTTCCATAAAAGTAACGAGAGCATTCTAAATGAGTAGTAAAAGGACTCAATTGCATCGACCCTTATGCGAGTAAGCGAGTTGGAGAGGAGCGAAGAAAGAGTATCTTCAGTGGAAGCAAGAAAAGAAGCACTGGCGTTACTGGCTAAGGACTCATCACTCTCAGGGCATGGAAAACTAAGGGTAAAAAAAGCTTATTTGTGGGAAATTTAGGGCACAAGCAAGAGGGCTGAAGCTGTCTTAGGCATCCCTACTTTAGAATACTTCTGCTCGGGACAATAGGTCGCTTGCTTGCGACTGGCTTGCAAGAGAGCTTCCCACTTGAACTGGGGCATCCACCTTTGAGAACTCGTAGGACTTAGATAACGGGGTACATTGAAAGACCGGATCGAGGGGACACTGAATACTTTTATGCTTACCGATAATCGCGCTTCCTTTAGCGTAGACCACCCTTTATTTAGTTTCTATTGGATTGAATTAGCAAAGTAGCTTGCTTCCCGGGTGTCGGTATAGGTAGGGCAGCTCGCTCATCTCATAGAAAAATTCGTTGCGGTAAGCCTTACTCAATCAACTGAGACCCTGTTGGAAGCGTTAGCTCTTGTGAAGACCTTAAAGAGTCCCTACCCCCATCTTTCTCTATCCCGTCACGAGCAATCGAATGAGTTAAGGGAAATGTGAAAGAAAAGAAGATAGATGCCCGGTGTCTCATTCAAGCTTTAGGCTTGTTCGGAAAGTCCTATCTTTCCAGCGCTCTCCTGACGCCCTAGCTTTCGCCTAGGTGGAGAGGAGGCCTATTCGCAGCCTTTTATCCGATACAATACGCACCTTACCTGAAGATAAAATGCCCCCTGGCGAACTATTCATATTAGATTAACTTATAAGAGGATTCAGGAAGCGTGAAAGCGGTCAGATGGAAGTTGTTCTTACTTTCGAACGGAGAAGCACCAACTCCAACTATTCATGCCATCTTCATTGGGCTGACAAGAAAAGGCAGCTTCCAAGTCATATCCCCCCTTCCCTCATCCAGTCCATGGCCCGGTCTTTCATCTCCTTCTTTGAATCTGATTTAAAGAATTAATTGACTTGAGCACAAGGAATGGGCTTCTGCCTGGAAGAATGCATTTCCCTAAACGAGTTTGTCTTCATTGAAACTGGAGAAGGCACATCAACCGGAGTCAGAGCAGAGGAGAAGGCTAGGCAAAGACCCGCATCGAGCTTCCCCCTGGGCTTAGAGAGAGTTGTCTCTAGGTATTCTCTACCTACCCACCTGTGTCTCCATCTCCGGCCAAGTTTTTTTTCCGAACTATTCATCTTTCTTTCCATCCCCACGGCCCCGACCAGCAACTGCAAATGAACACCCGCCTGCATAACCTTTCTCCGTGACCCTTCTCTTAGTTTGAAAAGCAAGAAATGGATTGCGAGTTGAAACTTTGCTTGCCCACGAACAGTACTGGCTCGTCAGCAACTTAGATAGACGAATCTTCTCTTATCCTGCGCCTTCCCACTAATCCATAGAAGAGTCCTGCTTGGAGTGAGAACTGCTTGACGGGTGCGCAACTTACTATTCATATTACATAGATCCTAGCCTTGAACACTGATCCCTATTGCTTGAAGTTCGGTCCCTACTGCCGAGATACGGAAACTCGTTGATGCGCTTCCTGCCTATGGAACTACGGGAATTACAGATTAACTCCTCCCGAAATACATGAAATAGCTTCTGCTGAACTTGATTATATTCAATAGCTACTCCCTTCCCTAGCATCAAGAAAGTCTTAAAGACTTCCGGCACAACGCAGGAACAGGAATACTTCTACCTAGACCGCGTTCAACCGATTACTTTACTTGAAAACTTATTGGTAGAGGTGTTGACTCTGTGTACATAATTACATTATACCTTGGTTTCTTAGACTGTGGCTTCTCCTTGATTCGGATGGAGCCTGAAATCCCGGTGAGCAGAAGAAGGATTCCATCACCACCCAGCACCCAAGCACCCAAAACCAGTACATTTTTCTACCCACGGCTAACAACAACCCCGTTCGAAAAGACCTTTGAACTCACTCCAAGCTCTTCGATTCTTTCTTTTCTTTAGAACTTCGCTTTCTCCTGAACCTGCGGGTGGTGCTGACTTGATCCGAGGTAAGCGTTAGCTTTAGCTTTCGACTTGACCAACACCATTCCTGAAGAAACGAAGATCTAACACTCGGGATATTAGAAGAGAAGTGTCGTGGCTCACAACCTTGACTTTGTTTGAGTAGAATTCTTCTAACCTGAATTCCCTTATAGTCTCCGGACGGGATTACTTTAGCTTTGCTTCCTTAGGATCTCATTCCTTTACCCCGGACCAATGATTTGAACTCGAGTACAAAAGAAAAGCCTATTGAAAATTATCATTTCGTTCCAGGATCCGCAGCAGTTGTTGCTTGCTTCCTGAGCCTATACCTGGTGAACTCCCTGGGGCTGAGAAGAAAGCTTAGAATTCGATCAAAACATTTCCTTCGAGGGCACTCATAACTAAAGTACTGGCTCGCGAACTGCCAGAATTAGGTTTTACCTAGTGGATTCACCAGTCTTGCGGACTCCCTTCAGCTTACTTACGATCGAAATCACTATTTTGATTTGATTTTTTAGCTATACGAAAGAACTAGATCACGATCTCGCGGGACTAATCTCTTGAAAACTGAAAGAAAGGGAAAGCCAATCGTACGTCCTGGTTTCCGGGACTTTCTTCCCACAGGTTATTCTATACAATTTATGAAAGAGAGGAGAAGCTATCTTACTTTCCTGGTAATGTGCTTGTAGGTTTCGGGGAGATGAGTAAAAGCTTTCTCTTATATACGATACCTACCAAAGAGAAGAGATCGCATTCTGACAGGGAGCACACGAAGCAAAGGAAAGACTGGCCTGCGTAGTATTAGATAGAGGTATTACCAGGCACACCTCTCCTAGTGTTCTTGTTGCCTTCAACCCTGAAGGGAATGAGCAGCCAGCTAACTCGAACTAACCATCATTTTTTTCCTCAAAAGCATGGCTTGCTTTAATTCTCCGCAGAGAAAGAAAGGGATCAAAAGCAATGAAACCTACGATGTATCCTCAATCTTCCGAGGGGTACGGAGCGGCATTTAAGCCTTCAAATTCATATTCTTCTCCCAGTCCCAAGTGCCAAGAACCGGCGAATGAAGGCTCCGTGGCGGCATCGGAGCAGCCAATAAGCTAATCCGTTCCCAGTGACCCATCTAATTGATTCGATCCAGTGCAGAAAGAAGCGAGTGAGCGGCAAATGATCCAATATCGGACCTGGCGAATATCTGTCTCTCAATCCCGGGATTCCAATCTTTATTATGCATTTACTTTTTTTCCGCACTAGATTTCTTGATTCGCTGGGAGAGAGTAGAGAGTCAAGGTTCGTTGGCAAGTACTTCCTTTCTATTAGTGCCACCGGAAAGGATGAAAAGAGATAAGATGCTGGTGGTTAGCCTGCCCCGGACTCGTAATTGATAGTTTTTGATGAATGGAGATGGCTATGGGGCCTACCTATGACTGATTTCCCTTACAGGTCCGAAAGGCATCAGATGCCTGGGCACATATCCGCCTCTGGTGATGGGACAGATGGATCGAATGCAGCATAGGGGTCAATGGCAGCAGGTGGGGATTAATATGGAGATGGCTTCGAGCCTTCACTGAACGATGGGAATCCCAATTGAGACTAGGAGAGGTGGCCTCATATCCCGTCCCTGGTTCCGGCTCTCCGGAAGCAGAGTATACGGGGACGGCAGATGGATTTGAAGTTGAGGGAAACCTAAAGGACAAAAGAAAGAGATTCATTTTGAGATGCGGATAGAATAAATGGTAGGGTTCCAAACCTCGCCGAGCACCGAAAGAGAAGGCAAAGTTCTGCAGGGTACGGCCCTGGGCAGTGGAGAAATAAAGCCTACCTGCTTGGTTCGGGCGAAGTAGATGGATCACAGGAATAAAATCCTGGTGGTTCTTATGCCACTTTTGATGGTCTCGGTTCGGACGAGATACATGGAAAACCATTAGAAAGAGTGAAATAAAGGTAATTTCCTTTCCACTCCGAGGCTGATTGATCTGGATCCCTGGGAACAGGTCTGTCAGAAGTAGATGGTTCGGCTCCACTGGGAGATGGGAAACTATATGCGGAGCGTCAGGCAGAGGGACTTGTACTTGGCTTACCGTCAGAGGGATGGTAAGTAGATTGCTCGATAGCTTACCCGGGGAGGAGAAGATTGATTTTTTTCTCATTGGATCCGGTCGGCCACCATAGCACTAAGACGGAAAGCCTGGTAGGCAGTCTACACAGATGGGAAGTCACCAAACATGGGAAAGAGTACCTATTACTCTACAGAACCGCCACCCTAGGATTTAAGAAAAGGATGCCCTCCTTCTAGCCCCTAGCCCTAGGTGCCTTGATACCTAGGCTTAGCCACAGAAGTCCTCGGATGCCTTATTGTTTGGACTTTCATTAAGGATACACCTAGGAGTGAAAGAGTCGCAATAGATGGATAGCATCTTCAAGGGATTGAGGCTTCTTCAGGGCCCATCCATACTAGTGAGTTAGTTCTGCCGGGGTCTATCTATCCATCTATCTTCCACTTCAGAACCAATCCCTCCTACCTCAATCGTTACCTATCCTCCATCTCCATGGCCAGGCGGGTTTGGGAGGAGTCCTAAGAGATCATGAAGGGAGGTTTGTGGCAGGTTTTGCCAGAGGCGTGGGTTGTAACACGAGTTTGATGGCGGAGATTCTAAGCGCAAGAATGGGCATCGCTGTAGCTTGCCGGCATTAGGAAGTTGTTGATTGAGGGCGATGCAAAGACGGTCATTGACCTCATCGCGGGAACCACGCTGGGTGGAAGGCAGAGCCTTTTCTTTCAGATATTAAGGTGTTACTAAGCCATTTAGATCAAGGCCGGCCACATTTGAAGGTCGGGCAATTCCGCGGCTGACGCATTGGCGAACATTGGGGTAGATCAGCAACGAGAACATTTCTGGATGGCAGACCCGCCGGAGGTAATCAGAGAATGCATTGGAGAGGAGGGGTAGGCCGAAATGGAGAAGAGGGTCACTGTCAAGGGAGGGCATCATTGCAGCTGGTCCATGGTAAGTAAGGATATGAAGAACGGGAGTAGTGCCAGTGGAAAGGGAAGCGGGAAGTTAGGCCCCACGAGAGCATGGATTGGAAGACGTCTAGACCCGGGCGGTAATAATTTTCTTTCTCTTTATATTCTTCGGTCGGCTGAGGCATGAGGACAAATTCCTTTCGTGCTTCGGCTGGCCGCCTATATAAATCTGGTTTGGGTTTGCCTTAACCCAAGCTTAAAAAAAAAAGATGAGTAATCAGTGTAACGGGACGATGACCGTACCAAAGCAAGAAAAAGAGTAGAGACTAAAGGTAGTCAAACCAAGTAGTCTTATGAATCACAATACTCTACTGGTGGTACTCATTGGTTTCCAATAGATCAATACCATTAGTAGTATTAGTGTTAGTAGGTCTATCATTCCTGCTTGAATCAGACCCTCTTCTTACCTTACCCTTAATGCGTCGTTTTGAAAAAAAAAATATTATTTCCATCAAAATATTAGACCTACTAAGAACCTATTCTTGTAAACAAAGAGAAATACATCCATGCCGCCCGCTATTAATGGTCAATCAGTCTTTTACTGCCTTTTGTCAGAGATTTCCAGGTATGAAGAAGAAGACTATAGAAACCAAATCACATGAAATCAAATAGGACAGACCCAACTTAACTATATCAAGAATCTACCATGACGCCCTTTCCTGCCCGGATATTGAAAAGAGAGGATTGATTCCTAACCTGAAGCGGATTTAGGAATTCAAGGTCTAAGTAGAAGCTTCACCTCCGACCTGTGCTATCCTCTAGTGCGCCTAGGACTGAAGCTTTCAAACTCCTAAGTAGAGAAGGAAGACATGGTCATGGCCTCTGACTACTATGCTTAGGTGAAAAAATGTTACCTAATGAACCGTACTCCCAGCACAGGGTGGTGAGAGCAGATTGAATGCACCTTTATCCTATGTTAAAACCACTGTCCTTACGACGCTACTGCGCTTAGCTTCCTTCCCTCGAAAATAGAATCCCATAATTCTCCCGGGCGGAATGCGAGCCAGAGGCAGTACATCCTTTCCTGGAAAGAGTACGTGGGGGTGTGCTTATTAGAGTCACCAAGGAAGTAGGAGAAAAAGTTTATGAGCGGGTGGCTAATACATTCTCGACACAATCAGTCATAGTGCAGTCCCATCAATGACAATTTTGGAAACTCCCTTGAGAATGGTGGATCCCCTGTAAAAGAGTCTTCTCCGTCTCAAAGTCAGTGCAGGAAAACTTGCTCTTGGGCTGTCATTCCTTTATCGACCAGATGAAGGGATGTTGAGTAAAAAACGTTGGACTTTAGTCGACCAATCCAGAGCGTAGTTACCTCCTTCCATGGCAATGCCCATATTATTTTTCACGGACTCTTTCTCAACCTAAATCAAACCTAAAGCATGGAATCAAAAGAAATGCTTTATCGGCCCGACAATCTCATATTCATATAGAAAGGATAGGCTTTCTCTTTTTCTTTGCCAAACCTTCATAAACATGAAAACCTTACGCAGCTAGATTCCCTACTTATACTGGGGCTGGAAACTCCACATAGGCGTACCTTTGTAAAAGAAAGTGTTTCCAAACTCATTTGCTTCTAAAAGAGGTTTAGGACGACATCCATTTTCTAACCTTTGAACTGGCTAAACAAAAAAACTGTCTTACCTTAACGGTCGATCTCTATTAGCATAGACCCTAACGCCTCTTCGCTTTTCTCGAGCATCAAATCAACCTTTAGTTATCAGCTTCTTTCTTAAGTGCTTCAGTTCGACGTGATCTATCGCAGACGGTTTTGAATCTTACTCTTCCCCTACTTTCCACGCATCATGAGCGGATTCACCTTTCTCCCTCTGCAACTCCAGCCAATTAGTCATCTGAATCTTTGAATGTGCTAATGGTTGGGGGTCCGCCCAAGCTTTCTCGATCAATAGACAAATTTCCCAAAACCCCGATCCATGCTGTCTTTCGAATCCCTTCATCCGACAGAACTCAAAATTATCTTATATAAAGAAAGTGAGGAGTCTGCATTTCATAACCTGCAGCTATCTCCAAACCAAGCCCTCGAAAGAATATAGTGGTTACAGAATCCTCCAGCGGGGAAGGTAAAATTGACTTGCCCTACTGATTTAAGGGTAGGGGAATCCCTATTATTAGCACTTAGAATCGATGATTTCGCGCACCCACCCAGGCACTGGAGAAGGCTTATGATTTTGAAGGATCACCTAAACCTAGAGTAGAAAAATTTTGATCTCTCCCTCACCCACAGCAATGGTTATCCCCGTTATCACCTGAATCCTACTTATTCCATGGAAAATTGGAAATGTCGAATTCTAACGGCGGGGTAAAGGGAATGAAGCACATAGAGCCTCATGATAGTCCTTATCCGTGTGTACCGATCCCACCTTCACAGCACAAAATCCCCTTTTCCTATGGGGTACAGTAAGATTCGAGCGAAATCCTTTGTATTGGCAAAAAAAGGTTAAAATAGCTACATTTCGTTCTCTTTATTTGGAAAATCTGCCTCTCTATATTAAGGTTTTTTTTGAAGTGTTATACTAAAGGGATGGGGGCTCCGCGCGCCCTTTACTTAATCCGGTTGGATCAAATTCAATATCTTTAGTCAGTTCCGGTCCTTCCATCTGCCTCTATCTCAATAGTTTTCAAAATCTTTTGATTTGATTAGCTTACATCGGAGGATGTTTTTTCTTGCTATCCGTCCAACCAAGGGCACCCCTTCCTAGTCCGCTTAGTCGGTTGAGTAAACAAATCCGGATTCGAATATGGAGTCTTCTGCAGCAAGCCTAGTCTACTTTCGTAAAGTTGGTCTGAAACTTGAATGGTTATCGAAAAATGTCATGATTGGTTGACGAAGAAGGGAAAAGGGGCAACATGGTATCTGACCCCGATGACATAGGGACGGTTAAGCTGGTTGGCTGGCTTATGATTATGATGGTTTCTTATTTTTGTTCTATGACCGAAGGAACCTTCCATAAAGACATTACCGAAAACGAAGGATGACATTATTTATTCATTATTTACTAAAATATTAGAAAAAATTATTCTAACTTCTTTGGAAAGAACAACCAGCCAGCCTGGTCTTTCCTATCGGACTCTGTCTTTCATTCTTTCTTGGGTATAGATAGAAATTAGTTGAAAACTGGAAGTATACTTTTAAACAATACAGAAAAAAAAAAGGAAGTCTTATTTAGAAATTACTAAGAAGTGCAAGCAGCAGTGGGGATTGAGGAGATAGAACAAACCGTCATAGAGAATGAGATGCTCCTTATATCTATTTATATAGGTCTTCAATCCCAGGCCAGGTATGGGAGCTCAAGTCTAAGAGAGATTCACATACGTAGCTATAGCTGTTGACTAATGATATCACACAAAGAAAGGATATAGGGCCTTAGGGGCTTCTTTTGGAACTAGTAATTCCAATTTTCAGTTAAGGGCTCAGCCTTTGCTCTTGAAATTCTTTGGTAAATTAGTAGATTAATTGCTCATATAGTACTTTCTAATTACTCTATCTTTATTCGCATCCTTCCCCTGGCTTAATCGTTTAGCCTCTCTTCATCCGAAGTCTTCTCTTGTGTCTACACCAGCTGTTTATGAGGTAAAGACGTCTTCTCACCGGTCAGGGAAGACCTAGGGCAGAACCTTTCTTTTTAGGGGAGTACAGGTGCAGGGGCATTAAGACTAAAAAGGGGTTCACTTGGAGCTAGGCAGCTCTGTATTAGGATCGAAGGGACAGAGCTAACAAGGTTCCCTATCCTTGAGTCTAAGTAGGAGCAGTAATTACTAGCTCGACCTAAATTGAAAGAAGAGGTCCGAAGATGCGAATATAACTTAAATAAAAAGAAAGAGGAATGCCACTTAATCGAATAGGAAGGTTTATCCTGAGGTATTCGACCGAAGCCAGTAAAGTTTCCACACCTGAGGGTGCATCTACTTTGAACAAGAAAGGTTTTGAGACTACCCACTTGGTGTTCCCATTCGTGCTGAACCAGAAGACAATGAAAAAGGTCAATGGAAGCTTTAGTGCCGCGTGAAAGCTACCGATTCTTTTACATTTAATAATGTCGAAGCCCATATATATAAAGATATCGTAGCTTCTTGTCTCGCACCAGCGTATATTAAACAGAACTCGCTTTCCCTAATACCATATATCCCTCACGGAGACCATCGGGCGATATTATGAATAAGATGCCTTACCGTTGTAAGAAAGAGGCCTTTTGTTTAACAGGTATGAAAGACCAGGGGAATCCTGGAAAACAACTCTTTTTGTCTTAGAAACGAGTAAGACACGAGCGGCGATCCCTATTCGCTTTATCGGGCGCCTGAGAGAACGAACTTAGTTTTCCAAGAAGTCGATTTCATCCAGCTGTGTCCGTGAGGGAAAAAGCGGCATCGTTGACTTCAGAGAAGGTGCGTAACAGAGCGACAATCTTTCTGGGTGCGGGTGCATAAGCGAGGCTTTGCGTTCGAAGTACCAAGTACCGCATAAGCAAGAAAGCCAATAGAGATCTTGAATTGCCTGTACGAGATGAAGATGATTTCACTTTGACTTTAGTTATTAATATATATCTATATAGATAGATTGTACGTAAGTTGGCACAGCGCCTATCTTTCAAGATATTTCGCTCATCTAGTCTTCCTGGTCAAATCAGCTCTCCTGCTTTTGTATCCCATGCCCGGTGCCGTTGATCTGTCTTATCTTATGGGATAGATCAACCTATTCCTTTATTAAAATCGATTTCTATTGTATCCTCTCCACAGATTCAATAGAGAATTTCCTGCCCGAAGGTAAACTGTCAGGTCTATTATGATTACATTGAATTAGCCAAAAGAGGACACTAAGATTTCGGGCTACTAAACTTCTTGACACATGTCATGCTGGATTTGAAGGAATCTAAATTCAAGTGAATTCTTTTATTATAGAGAATAACAATTTCACATATGAAAAAACTAAGATATGAAGATAGTCAATATGCCAGAAAGTAAACCATGAGCTGGTAGTTAACGCTTGGCGGGAGTTCCAACCTAGGAAGGCACCCGGCTGGGCATCTCTCATCTTCTTGATCCTCAGAAAGCAAATTGACTGACTTCCAGTCTCTCGTTATCACTCGACTCTTTGTATTCTCTCAACCACTTTCAATAAATTAAAGAAAGAGCAACTCCGTCCAGATGTTTGTTATCTTTGCTTTGGTTGGTCCTACGCTCCTTTCCCACTTAACCCAATGTCCTTTCCAACCCCATGGAACTGGCGTTGTCAGAGTCGTACCAACTCACTTTTGCTACTGAAGTATAGAAAGCGGCGTTTGCCCTTCATTCACTATCGCTCCTAGTGTGTAAACACACATAGGTCCCAAACTATAACCTATAATGAATCTGTGAGTGAGCTAAGTAAACCTTCACTTATCTTCTAGCAGAAGGGATAGTCTTAAAAAAAAGTCTGGTAGACAAAATCGAAAATCTTGGACACCAACAAAAAAAAATAAAGAATATGCGATTTTCTAAAACATAAAAGAATTGAACCATCTTTTTTCACACACACGGTACAGCCATAACAAGAAGATAAGGAACGGGCGCGTCTCCTGGCTCAATAGAGCCGATTTTACCAGCCAAATGCCAAATTGAGTTCCTCCAATTAGCTTAGGAGCCAGTTTTCAGTAAACATTACTTGAAATGTTGTTTACTTGCTTACTTCTTAGTCTTTGGCATTCCTTTTGCTACTTTATATAAAGACTTAAAAGATTTAGAAGGAAAAAGATGGAGCAAGATATTTTTAAGAGGAAGAAAGTCCTAGCTACTACAGTAGTTTCCAGTGCTTCCTAATCGATCAGTTTTTTCTTATCCGATTTTTCATTTCATGTTTAGTTTATCAAAACTACAAGCTCGAATTAGAATATAGAATATCGTATGATAATCCTGATAGACCCGACTTCGAATTCTTTCTTAATGGCTTTAGTAAGGAAACCAGCCTGCCGTTTGGTCTTGTTCGTATAGCGGGAGCCATTAGAGCTGCAAGATGGAGCAGGCTCATGATGCAGACTGGGAAAGAGAGAGCCTTGCTGGTAGTAAACCAGCCCTTGTAAAGTAAATATTTACATATTGAGGTGGAAAGGGGTGCTAGGGCGAAGAACTTCTACAAGACCTTGCTCTTCCAAAAGATTGCTCTTGAAAGGCTCTATGCGACTATTGGCACCATTCGTCGCTGGCGTCTGGACAAGAGTGAAGTGCGTTGGAATCTAAAAGTCTGTTTAAGTACGAGATTTGACCTTTTCATGGTAGAAAAAAAACTCAGGATTGGTAAGAAAAAAAATCATTCTTCTTTTCTGGACTAATCCCTTCTGAAAGAAAAGAAGGGGGTTGCTGACATAGGGTTCGAATTAGCTTAGCTCAGAGAGCTAAAAATACAGAGAAGTCTAAGTTCTAAGTTATCAGGGTCTGACTCATTTTAGAAGTAAAGTCACTCAGGAGAAAAGAACGAGTGAGATCTCCTAGAACTAGAAGGAGAAGGTTCCGAAGAGGCTACGCTGGGAGAAAATGGGTACAAGTAACGGATGAAGATGCTCAACCAAGCTCAAGATCAAGTGAAAACGAAAGGATGTTTAGGCTTGACCATAGATAGAGAGAAATAGCAGGGTAGACTGAGCCGGGGGTAGGAGCAAAGCGGGCCGGTAGGGTAGAGAGCTTAATTTCGGGATAACTAACGATATATATCTTGGACTAACAGAAGTCGCGGGAAAAGAGTGGATCACTTTTCTTACTTACTTTACTAAGAATCCGGGATTGGAAGATGGTCAACCAAAAGGTAAGCTTTGCCCTTTCTTCTCTGAAAGCCAGAAGCAGCAAAGTAGCTGACTTAGCAGAACGGTGAGGAAGCCAAGACTCGCAGACGAATCTCTTAAGCTCTGAAAGTGCAACATCTAGAGTGGGCAGAGGAGATTTGTGAGAGAGGTGGCCTTTGATGGACTCAAACTCTAGGCAAAGGTGTATGAAGAACTTCAGGTTTTTTTAGATAAAAGCTTTTGGGACGCCTCTAGTATGTGGCGGTGAATCGGTCTCGGCTGCCTCGTTCCTCTATCGACTTCTGCTCACGATACCATTTGAATTGAATGATTGGCACACACAGGAAGTCCTCCATTGAATTATCTTTCAATCGTCGCAATGAAAGCAGTCCGGGTTAGCTAAATACTGGCAGCATTCTTAAAGAAGCAAGAGTACTGTCATCTCTTTCTTTTGTTGCTTATCTTAATTTAGATGTGTCCATCATTGATCCTTACATCAGCGAGATTTTTCAACTTAACGTCCTTAGGGCTTAAAGCGATGGCAGCGAAGAAAAGAGAGAGAATATATATTAAGATTCTTATATTAGATATTCTAAGGGCTTTTATTTGGCGCGACACAAGGAAAGGAAGAGTGACGGATATACCGGTGGTATAAGACTTTCTTTTCTGTCTCTATTTCAAGAATATTGACCTGTTCTCGTGAAATCGAGTTCACCATTGAACTCCCTGGCACCGCACTGATTTCTATAGCATCCTATGTGGGATGGAACCGGAAAAGTTGAGGGAGCTAAAGACTCAGTTGCAGGAATTATTAGAGAAGACATTCATTCCGCCTTGTCTTTCTTCCTGCCAGCTAGGCCTGACAAGGAGGATGAAGATAGGCAAAACACTTGATCTTACCATAGGAGACATGGTAGGCGATTGGTAAGCCAATGTTTTGACTATACTATAGTTATAGTATATTACTATTAGTACCTCCCATTATCAGATGACTCTCAAAGGAAGAAAGAGGTAAGCCCCCCCAAAAAAAAAAGAGGGAAAAGCCCTATTAGTTAACTGCCGCCGGTGCTACTTCGTCAAATACCCTGATCCCTGATCTATTCATTCAAGAAAAGAAGATAGTGATAGTGATTTGGCTAACCTAAGGTACCTTCCCAATCGAACTATCGTGCGTGACACATAAATGCCGATTCAATAAGCTTATTTCACTCATAGCTATTTGCTATTAGTGGAAGAATGCCTTCAGCGGCTGCCTTGAACGAATCCCATTCGTAGAAAAGAATAAACCTTTATAAGTCAATCGGGGCGGGATAAGATCCAAAGGATCATGCCGAGTTCCTGAAAGATTCTTAAGTCTACCCAGGATTCTTTTTTTTTTCTTTCCCTATCTTCCAATAGAACGTTTCCGCTAGCCTTTTGACAAAGCTGTATGCCCTCCTAATAGCATTAATATGAGTGACTACACGTAACCTAATATAGTTAGCTGACTTCGTACCTATCAAAGCCTTATCCCAGCAAGCCTTAGACGCATAGCCCTTTCGGTCGAGTGACTTCATACCTTTCGCTTATATCTAGTGAAATTGAGTGACTTGCGTACTAACTTTTTCTTCTTATTTAACTCTAATCCATTTTCTGTCTTGTCCTCCTCCTACCTCCGTTTGTTTACTGCAACGGCTACAGACGAATTCTGACCTTAGCCCGTAATGTGAGCCAATCTATCATGTATATTCTATTGCTCAACATCGAAGCCATCTTAGCCCATTCGCTCCCCTCAACCAACTTTCTCCATCCTTGAGTAAGAGTGCCTCAGCGTCTATGCTTCTCCAGGGCCTTTAATTTCAAGCCGAGCATAGACGTCGCTCTAGCCTCCACTCTCAACTACATTGTTTTCGGGAATATGCAACGGGAGAAAGCAGAAAAAAAGTACTAAAAGTATACTTTCCAACGGCAGACTCTATGGCAGCAGAGATTAGGAGACAGCAGATGTCATCTACATCATCCGATTCCGTAGCAGAACCCGACTTATGAATTTCATAAGCATATGATTTTCCCGTCTTTCATTCAAGTAGCACGATTGAGATGTCTCCCGGGTTACAGAGTAAATAGAATTGATTTCGTCTTTGCTTATCAGCAAATCCTTCTCGATTTTACGATCTGATCTCGTCGAGTTTACAGTTTGATAGAACAAGGTGAGCTATTAATAAGGCTTATTATTCTTATGATTCCGCTTTCACTGGATTCACTACTCTAAGTTCACTGACTCTCGGGTATCAAATAAAGGGTAGACAATACAAGACGCATTGTTAACCCATCTCTCAACTCAAGGAAGCCCCTCTCATCTGTCTGTTACTAGAGAGGTAGACAAACCTGAGTTTAGAGCCACCTCGATTCGGGATGTCGGAATTTTTTCCGGATCGGAAACCGAATCCTAAACTGACTTCGGAAGAGGTTCGAGAGCTTCGATCGAAATTCCTATCTAGTGTCAGCTGATCCTTCAGCGTCTGCACCAACTAAATCGGAAGCTTAATTCGAAAGACGAGAGTAGGCTCGAGGAGGATAAGGATTCTCGGTCCCCTAAAGTTAGAAAGCAGGTTAGACTGCAATCTATGCCTATAGAAAGAAGAGTCACGAAAAGCGATCCATATTATCATAAAGTAAAAAAAGGCTTACAACAACAAACCTCCTCGCTAGTAAGAATAAGAAAAGGAAGATCTTGAGTCCCGCAGTAAGGAATCGAAAGACTGATTAACGGAATATCAATACCTCAATCCGGAAGTGGTAACTATTTCGAATGAGTTAAGTCCTGACGTCTAACTATATAGATAACAAGTAAGCTTGCAGGCTCAACCTTATTACTTACGTTCTTCTACTTATAAGGATGGTATTGATAATCAAGGGAATGAGCTCTTTGAATCTTTGGTTTCAAGTCTATTTAGAAAGAAGTCAAGCTCAGATCGTTGTGCTCATTCTAAGGAGAGGGCCCATTCTCAATGGAGAAATTCCACTTTTAGGCCACCTGCCTAAGCCCCATTAGTGGCTTACCGGGGTCAGACAGGATGAGGATGCTTTAAACTCTTTCTTCGGGTTTTCACCAAAATAGAAAGAAAGAAGCATCTCCAGAAAGACGTCTAAGTCAAACCAAAAGAGAAATACAGATTTATGGCTTTGGAAACAAAAAATAGAAAAGAGAATCAAGAATATTACTTTCTTACGTCCTTAAATTCTAAGGAATGGATTGAGAGTCAGCCCCGGTAAACAGATGAATTAATGGCTTTCCTTGCTTATACTGAGGAGGCGGGATATGGCTTCTCTTTGTTTTCTTTCCACCATGCAGTCTTGAGATTTAGTAAAGACCTGTCGTAGGCTAGTATGACAAGGTAGTAATGAGTCCTATATTGACTTAACTAATTCCGATGCAGTTACAACTACGCGTATCTATAGTAGCGTATTTAGAGTGACATATCAGCCCTAATGACACACATATTCACTACTAAGCCTTATAAGCCTACATACAAGCCCTATACAGACTGACTAGCCCCAATACCACAGAGCAAAGAGGTACTTACCTACTGAAAAAAGGCTCACTCCTGAACCACAAGAGAAAAAATCAGATAGAACATTCGATCCTAATACTCGCGCTCTTTCCTTCACTGGAAACTCCCTTTCAATCTTTTCCCAGGCCTCTATTTGATCCGGGAGTAAGAAATACGAGATTCATAGTGTTCTCTTTAGAATTATACGTCAGTCTGTAAAGACGGAGATTGAATTTGTCTTAGACCTCATTCCAGAAGATAGACTGAGATTGTGTTACGAAAGGACCAAATCCAAGAGAACCATCGGCTGCAGAGGGAAAAATCCCCTAAAAGAGCCTTCTTTAACAAAGAAGAATCGGAACAAATAAGATAAAATAGGTGGCAGCACGGAAGTCCGACTTTCAAGCATCTTATCTTAGTTCGCTCGTAACCGCTCATTTCAGTCCTCTAGACGAAAGATAAGACTGATCGCTTGAGGACTTAGTTGTTTACTTTCTTGATGGTAGCCTTTTTTTGGGATTACTTTCCTAGTTCTTACTCTTAGCCCTGACATAAGGTAGGAAAATAAGTCGCCTTTATGCCTTACCGCCTATTCCCAAGGTTGAATCTGAGATGGTATAGGCTGCAAGAAAGTATAAAGCCAGGGCAGAATCAGAATAATAAGGCAAAGCTAGCTTCCTCTTGAATTACGAAGTCAAGAGCTGCAAACTCTAAGTCCGAGGCCTGGGATTCCCATTTCTATTGAGTTAGAGCAGAGAAAAGAATTAATATTTCTTAATACGGGGACTTAGAAATTAGATATACTACCTGTCTTAGAGCCCTGCTTACTTCACGCCTTGAAAATGTGTTCTAGGAGAGAATGAATGTAAGTATTGAAAGCAATGGGAAGAAGATCCTAAGGATCGGAAAGCAAAATCTCATCCCCAAAACCCAGGTAATCAACTAGAAAGGCTGACGCTGGCCTTACTTATTTTTTTCTAACTCGTAAAACCGACCTTCCTGAGAAAGACTTGGGCCAGAGAATGGCATGATATTCCTTATCTTCCCCGGGAGGAAAGAGAAAAGAGTTGGCTTCCGATGCAGCTACAACAATCCTATTGATTGAGTTATAGCTTGACTATAAAGATCGGAGATAACTTGGCCTGGGATTGAAGTAATCTTCCTTCTATTGTGTTATCATCCCGACGCCTCTTCCCCTTATTTGAAAAAACAAGAACTTCCAATAAATCAAAGAAGTTTCCGTTTTCAATTCCTTCTTCGAGATAGACTTCCGGACTGAGTTATATTGATGCAGTAAATCAGTAAGAAAGGGGCGAATGCCTTATTAGAATAAAGAAAAATTCCTTGCGACTTTATTGCTTCCCCTCCAGATTCGATTTTGACTCCCTTCTCTTTCTCCGCTCGGTGGGAAGATACTATAGAATCTCTTCCGCTCTATGATCCTTGAAGAGACTATAGAAGATAATCCTTCGGACGAAGTATCAGTAGAATTTGAATCCATAATCCATTATCAGTTAACTGATCCTACGGATCTTCCCTTGGATTAAATACCAAATTTATTCACTGCCCACTTAGGATAGTTTCTCCTCATCCCTGAACTCTGACTTAGGAAAAAATCAAGATTCGAAGTAACATAGTTCGTCCTTTAGCTGTCTAAAAGGATGTTAAAAGCCCGGGATGAAATTACTACACCCAGAAGAACTGTAACTAAGAAAAACACCAAGATCATAGAATTTCCCTGAACTGCAAACACCTGGAGGTGTAACTGAACTACGAATTTATTCTCTTTCGCAATGCCTTACTACATCTTTCAAGGCCGGTAGGCAAGGAAGCCAGTCAAATTATGTTGGCACGCGCTAATACCTAATACGTCATTAATTGTATAATTATGCAATTTCGGCTTAAGCCATTCAATCTCACACCTTCCACTATGACATAAAGAGTTAGAGCTTATTGAGATTAATCGAAGCTATTGTATTGATGCTGAGATTACTTAATTACTTATTAGTTACTATTTAGTGTTCCGGCCAGTCTGCGCCTAAGAGAACATAAAGTAGCAAGCAGCTAGTACTATGAGAATACGATACCGTCCGGTGAAAGAAGATCAGCCCGAGTTAACTCATTACTGTGTGATTGAGAGTTAAAAAGAGATTCTTTTTATGTGCCCAGAGTTCCTAATACCATTGAAGATTCTCTTATCCTATCTCCTGGTGAATCCCTCTCTTCTATCAGCCCGAGATAGAATTCTTAGACGTCCGGATTGGATGTATGGATATTTCTAGCTGTAACTCCAAACATCAAATACGCATAGCAGCTGTTAAGAAATATGGTAGGCCAGGGCTGGGAATATAATAATACGACTTCCTGTCCAGGAATTATGAATTCTTTCTATTTGAAAACCAGCTTCCTCATAGAAGGTAGGTAGCTTTTATGTATAAGCCTTGGAAGGCAGTAAGATTCTTTATCTTTTGATATCTTTTGAATACACGTCCTTACTTCAGAGTCTTTTAAGTAAGATTGAGACTGAAAGGCGGGGGCTTCCTCTCTCTTTCGAAGTCCATTGCTGTTGTTACAGGTCCTGAATAATGAGAAGAAAGCATAGGCAGAATTTCCTGTAAGTATTAACTAACATAGAAGATAATCTCCTTCCTTGAGTAGCAAATCATTAAAGGTTCACACGTAAGGATTTTGTTCATCAAATGGGATATAGAGTTTCTGTTTCTGGTCCTGAAAGTCTATCAACTCTTTAGGCTTTAAGGTTGAAGTTAAAGGCGATCTATTTAGGTGCAAGCCTTTATTGAATGATCCGGCCGAGATTCGCAACTCTTTCCATTTATTCGCCTATATAAACGAAATAAAGAAGAGATCTTTACGGAGTCCGGGGATCTAGCGTGATTCTAAAGGATAGCTGCCATTGATAATAATCCGCTGAAAAGCCATAAAAAAGAATCAAATCCTATTCCCCCTTGGGGATAGTGAGGAACTGCTAGCTTCAAAGATCTATTGTATTGCGCATTCCTGAGTTCGATTGACGGATTGAAGTCATAATAGCAGTAGGATTTATTAGACGCGTAGTGTTATTTAGAGATGATCTTAGTGTGTTATTCCCGTCCCCGCCTCCTTAGACCATGATATAAAGCATCCGATCAGAGTCAAAAGTGTAGTGTTGTCTTCCCCCTGAATGCGTTGTAGGTAGCTGCCAGGCAGTTAAATGCATTGGAAGTTCGGCTGCAAGGAAGTATAAAGCCAAGAGAAGCCAATTTACTGTTTCCTCGAAGCGAAATCCCCCTATTCCGAAACCCTGTTAATCACGTCCTTATTCCAAAAGGATGTATAAAGCCAGGGCAGAAAGTATGAATCCTTGATATTTGATTGTTACCCAGCCGTCTTATCAGATAATCTAAATCCTGCGGAAATAGAATAAGAAAAAATAGTTACGGGCCCTTTTCTTATGAATGAGCTGAGAGAAATTTATTCTTTCAATCCTGTTCAGGTAATAGAAAAGTAAATTCCAATGTTTTCGGCTTTCGAAAAAGTCTAACTCATTATCCATTATCTTGTTATAAGCAGCAGTGGGCTATGCCCGTAGATTAACCGAGTGAAACATGTATGGATTTCTTCTTTGTCTAAATAAATAAAAAGCAAAATCCATTAGCAGCTAAAATTAATTCAACTAGGAAAGCCTAATCCATTTCAATCCGGGTGGGTGAATCTACTCCCCTATCCTTACTGGGAGGAACGATGACTGCTTTTGGGGACAGAGAAGCCAAAGTCTTTCTCTTTGTGTTGTTGCACAGGGATACAGAGAAGGCTACGGAGCAAGAAAGAACTCCTAATATCTCTTAGCCCGAAAGTTTAGGATTTCTAAGTCCTTTAAGAAGCTACTACGCACTGCTGAGGCAAAGCAAAACCGCCCCGGAAGGAATCTTAACCAATCAAATCTTATGATCTGGCTGCCTTTCGACTCTATTGCTTCCCCTGACGTTGGAATTGTGGGTTTAGAAGCTACATCACGAAAGTTGGACTTAACTCTATGTGTAGTTACCGGGAAATCCAAGTCAGAATCTCCAACATCTTAATCTAAGGGCGGCCTTATCTAACTTCATATGGAGAAGAGGCTGTGGCGGGAATAGAAACTCTTCGGGCTAGGCACAGAAGAAGCAGTTAGGTGAATTGTGCACATTCATTAATAGTAACAAGAGGATGGCATTTCTTTTTCTTTTTTGACCATAGTTTCTATTTCCCCCCGGGCCGATTCAACTAAGTGTAGAGTTTTGCTTGAATCTCAGCCTCTCTGAAACTCCGACTAGCATAGCAAATCGATCTATTCAATAGCAACAAGAATAGTACGTTTAGAATGACAAGGGCTAGGGCTAAAGCAATGAGGATTGGATTTAGATGGATTTTGGTAGTCCCCCGCTACACCTTCACAGCAAGGAAAAAGTCTCATCTTCATATCTTAATGGAACATTCGGTCATAGGCCATTTCCCCTTTCCATCCCATTTGAGCATCTTGTTCTCCTTTTCACATGAGAGCCTATTATCTATGATCCCTGATCTTGCCGCTTGAAAAGGGGCTTCTATAAGGAATAGAGCAAAAATCCAGGTAAGAAGATGAATCTGGCTGCGCCTAACTTCCTACTTTTGACGGATTCATTCTGGGCTAAGGGATTCTCTGTAAGCCTCAATAACTGTGGCTGGAAAGGAGTGGATGTGCTGATAGGAAGAAGGAATAATGCGTAAGCCAAAAGAAAGGGGGCAGTCTTGTTTACGTAATAGAGAGGGATACTCAATCTGTCAAAGCCTACTAAGTAGAGATCGATCCAAGCAAGGCTGCTTACCTGGCACTTCCTTTTGCCCGTCTATTGCGCTAGAAGGGAAACGGAAACTCTGGCATAGACGTCAGGCTAGATACTTGCTTTTCCTCACATTCTTTATTAAATTGAAGAAGTAAGTCCTTATTCACCCTTGAAGCGCTTGTTAGCGCCGTCTTTTTAAACTTCGGAGGAAAAGACTAGGGCAGCGAATTAGAACAATCTCAAGAAATAGACAATAGTAAGTGTGCTCTCAATTGAATAATTGGCAAGTGAATCAATCTCAAGTATGCTTTGTACGAGTGTTTGCGAACTAGGCGCTCAATCCTTATTTCTTCAACTAGGGCTGCTATACCTATGAGAGAGGAGATTGACGTAGTGGATGAGGATGGGATTCCTATGTCATGCAAAAGGTTTGGCATCTTTATCTCTGTTTAGAAAGGGGAGCTATTTAGGGGCTCTCCGCTCACCTAAGAAAAGAGGCATCCATTGATGATCCGCTGGGCCATGCTGCCGCTCTAAGGCTTCTTTAAATAAAGGCGTAAGGAAAATCTTAAAGCAAAGTTCCATATAGTATAGCTTCGGATGGTGTTGACTTAAATAGTGGATCATATGCCCTACTCTCGACACTAAAAATCAAAAGAACCAAAAGGATAGGATCCCAATTCACTTTGTTAGCGCTGCTGAGCCCTTGATGAGATCAAGGCATGCTCTTAGGCAGTCTATTTAATCAAGCTTTAACAAGGTATGAATAGAAAGAATATTAGCATCGGCTCCTGCTCAATCCGAGGCTGGAACTAGGCATTGGAAAGTGTGCTTAGTAGGGAAAGTTAGATAGTGCCCTTTTGGCCAATGGGGAAGGGGGGAATTCTCCAATCAAAGAGGGAGAGTGAACGAATTCTGTGAACAGAAACTAGATAATTCATTCTTGGAGGGTATGGATGGGAGCATAAAACAAACCTAGGCGAACTCTATTGACGATAGAGAAAGGGGATTCCCCGTCCACTGATGAAAGGTAGCCCGAAGAAAGGTCGGATCCAGAGTCCGATAGGTCCTCTGACACATATGAAGATATCTCCCCCAATCAACATTTTGAACCGCTACGCTATACTGCAAGCACCCTCGGTTCTCTCGTTCCATCTATTCTTTCTCATTGAAGTCAGTATCGACGCTTGAGGCTACGAATTGGATAGAATATTCTAATTCCATTTCAGGAATAAAAAAGAAAACCTAACCTTCGTTCGATAGAGCTAACCAACCTTCCCTTTGCTATGAAAGTTTTCCAACCCGCCCGATAGAGCTAGGACCCTAAGGAAAAAAATGCGAATTGGCTCGTAATTATCTGGAACTAAATAAGCTTCGGGGTCTTAATTTCAATTCGAATCCGCATATAGAATATGAACCGGGCTATCCCATGATCGTGATTTGATCATCATTATAAGGGCGTGATAAACCACGCCTTATGACAAAAGGGGAGCATTATGTCCGATCAATTCTGCGCTTAAAGGGTGCTATGGAAGAAATTAGGCACTGAACTGAGGTTAAGTAGTGCTTATCACTCAGGACGACCAGACCCCAGTCGTCGGTTTACTGGAAGATTTTATTCAGAGCTTAGTGCAAGTGTCGACTACACGAGCATTCCCTTACTCGGCAGAGCTTTCTTCAAGAAAAAGGAAATAACTATGACGGATAATCTTCGTTCGGACTACACGCCAGTCTTTTTCACCAAGAGCTTGTTCCGAAATGGGGCGCATGGGGGAAGTACTTTGGAATGATTTGATTGGGACGCGTTTGAGTTAATGAGCACTGTTTGCATGGTTCCATCAACGCTTTTCTTGCGTGTAAAGAAGTTGGTTCGAATTTTGAATAACGAAAATAAAGAAGAGATGCCCCTTTAATGGGTCGACCGAAGCTAACAAAAGAAAAGGCGTCGGATACCATTTAGTTATTATGCCGACTAAAGCTAGCTGCGCCACAGCTTGAATCTCCCTAAAAATCCCCACTCGTAGCCCTTAGGTTTGACTTGGGTATGTTAAGCATATTCGATTGGCTTCTTCACCGGGTTAAGCGACGGGAGTTTTAGGCTTGGCTTATCACCATATCCAAACCGAATGATGAATTTGATTTTGCCTCAAGAAATAGAAAGAGTGCAATTTTCTTTGAGGAAAGCGCTCTGATTATCCTATCCAAAAAACCAAAGCCTTTTGAAGAAGCGATATGAGTGATCCACCATTAAAGGAAGGGATTACTTTGGCGAATGTCAAATTCGATTATTTATTAATCCATTTCTCCTCTAGTGGGAAGGAATTCACAACCATAAACGTCAGTTCACACGGCTGGAAAAACAAGTACTTCCTTCGTAGCTTAATAAGATTATGTTGTCACGGCTTTGCCACAAGAGTGGATGCTATCGATTCCCCGAACCATAGACCAATCTTCTCATTCAAAATTGACTTATTCGATTTTTAGGACACTGATTCTTAACGCTTAATGGTTAGAGCGCTTTAGTGCTATTTCGAATAGAAAAATACCGGAGTTTGTGGCTGAGGGGATGACTGGTCATTTCCACTGAACCGACCTTAAAATGTCATTTTATTAATTTGATTCTCCCTTGTTCATAGATAGCTTTCAAGCGTCAGTCAATTTTATTGGTTCTATCGGGGAAAAATCCAGGACTGGATTTTTGCATTACGCGGTTCAGCACTCGCCCTAGAATCGGGTTTCCGTCTTCGAAAGAAGGAGTTCATAGTTAGGATGACCAGAATCCCCGGTGATAGAGTCCACTGCTCTTTGATTGAATTGCACAACTAGAAGAAGAGGGCTGACGCGTAGAAATGCCATATTTTTTTCTTAGGAAAGGTAGCTGAATCCCGATTTTTGTTGGATAGACTGGGAATGCTTTGCCTAGTGGAGAAGGAAGCTGTAACGAATGAGAATCTCCCGTATTCATTGATCCGGAAAAAAAAAGCAAACGCAGCTCCAACCAATTCAGTAGGTTTTCTCACAACTGGTCGAATTCTATAAAGATAGGGGGAACTTTCGCAGGAAAGATGCGCTCTAAAAAATGGAAGGTCCAAAGTTCCCCGGAATCTCAGATACTTAGCAAAGGGCTGACGCGCTGAATTGCCGTATAAAAAAAAAAAGAGAGGCATAGCCCATAGCTCCAACCAAGACTTAAGCTAAACCTAATCTTTGCAAGAATAAGCTGCTAGAATCGGTTGCTATTAAAGAGAAGGGCTTGCAGCAATTATCCCACATTCAACTGACTTCCCTGGGTTAAGTCCATTGGGTTTGTTTACAGCTGTTAGAATGCGTTCTGGACGTGAATCAGAATTTGTTAGTGGAATGCCCTCTTTCCTTTCTTCTCTGTACGCTCCTTGCCTATGACGGAAGATGAACAGCTATGACTAGTCCCGTCGTTTTCCTTCCCCTAGTGCTACTGTGCTTGCCCCCCTCCTAGTTCCTTCCTTCAAAAAAACCTACCTTTCTAATCAAAACGAGAGATCCAGTGCTCTAAGCTAGTGAATGAGACTAGTGCCTGACTTTCCGGACATGTGGACATGAAAAAGAAATAGATCGAGGAGTGATCGAAGTTGGATGGCCATTCCACTAACAAAAAAAAAATGCCATTTCTGGTCAACTCGAAGAATTGATTCAATCTCATATGATAAAATCTTAGGCAATCCGTTTTTTCAAGCCTTTTAGTCCGTTAATAGCATAAGGCCCTTAATCGAGTTTCCTTGCGAGCCTGTGCTTTAGAAATGGTAGTGGCTTTCATTTCAGCAGTCTCTTAGGCAGCATTGGCAAGTAGAGAGCTAGGTCCATCTCTCCTTGGTACAGGGATATATATAAATAACAGAGATAAATCGCAGGATAAACCTGTGGTGAGGAGATTCGTCCTGCATACCACTTCATAAGTGCAAACTAGAATTAGAATTTCCGCCATCAAACTCTTGTTAAACTCATCCACTCTTTGGAGATAGGTCTTACTTAAGTTACAGCATCCAGATGACGCTAGTTTTAGATTACTTAAAAGCAACTCATACACGCTCCTAATCGCATGGAAAGCAAAGCTCTAGAGATTGCAGAAGTGTAAAGTGCAATTTAGCCAGAGAGTGAAATATATCCGTACTATATGTTGTCACAATAAAATCAAACCAAAAGACCGATGACGCATTGAACAAGATGCAGACCAGATCCTGTGAGATGAAGTGTACAACAGTAGTCGCGAGAATGATGGTCTCGCAGAAGTAAAGATAGCAAAGAACAGAAAAGGCCCTATTGGTATGTTCCAATTGCGGTTTATGAGTTCTTTTTGTAAATTCGTTGGTTGAAGCCATGAGCAAAGTGCGGCTTATTACTTGAAATGATTTGTTTCACTTGATTTAGATAAGCATTGTCTACGCTCATATTCATATTGGAATCTGCAGGGACTTCACTTAGACTGTCTCATTAATTGCGTTTGGTATTCTCTAAAACTCTAACTGTTCTCGGCTTGCACCTGATGAGTTTTCATTGTGTTCTGTGCGTAAAGATAACGAATTGTATGCAAACCCCAAGGACGGCTTGCGGAGCTACGCTTGGTTTTGATACTCATCCTTGCGCTCTTTCAAATCCTTGACGTATATTGATATTGTATACTAAAAGTATTCAAAGTAAAATACAAGCAATCATGAGTCAGACCATCCGAGGTACCCTTGACACCAGCCTAAAACGGAGTTGTTTCTGAAATTGAAATCCCGACTTGATGGTTGGGGCTGGGTTTGTTATGCTGGTGGATATGAAGTATGCACGACTCCTCTTTAGTAGTATCCTCTTATTTCCGAGAAGTGGAGCCTACCAAGGGTAGAGGAAATCCTTCGTTTGCGAGCTTTTATTACAAGATAGCCGGCTGGACAACGACGGGCTTACTGGCTTGTTTCGGTATTGCGTAAAAGTATTACTTCCCAGTGAACTGGAAGTTGTACGAGATCAATAAAAAACGCCAAGAAGCGGGAGAAAGAGAGAGCCGAGATGAGTTAAGAAAACTATGATAGCGGGGCGTCTTCCTGTTTTCTTTCCATTTTAGTCTGCACGTCTTTACCACCCAGAGGTTGTTGACCTTCAGGAGCATAAAAAGCACTGTCTCCAATATGCGTTACCCACACCACAACGTATTCCTTGTCCACCGGCATCCATCACCATAGAATCTTCGTCTTGCAAGGTATTGTAACGAGATCTGTTAGACAAGCCAACATACCCCTGACACCATCGCCAGAAGACAGAGCGAGCAAAAGCTTTTTGAATACTTCGGGACAGCCTTTTGTCCTTTGGATGCTAAAAGAGCCGCCACCGTGTTCAGTTTCAGGTATGGAAACCACAAAAGCGGTTCCTATCCACGTGATTTTTGCTTTTATGTTTCTATCTCAAATCGGCATACCTTCATCAAAGAATGTCTGCCGGCATTTCACCTTGCTCCCCAAAATAGGTGTGTTCATGATGTGATGGGTTTAAAGTCACATGTTTTTCAACAACGTCTTATCTGTCATTTAGATTTAGTATGGCGTAACCGTTTTAATAAAAAAGTTGTCCTTTCCAAGTCTTTGTAAAGTATCTAATGCATTACTTCCTATACGTTCTTTCATAAGCTTTTCCCCTAGAAAGAAAAAAATTCCGTTCATTATTTCCGAAAAATCTCCTCCAATGCCACTCTTTAAGAAGTGCTGCAACCTGACCATGAAACGTAATACATGAGATCCGTGTGTAAAGCACAGTCTATCAGTATGTATCTGTTTCAATTCTGGTGACCCCATTTCATAATCTAATTTATGATTTGCTTTAACCGTGTTATTTTTCAAAAGCTTTCTCCATAATTCGTTATTGTTAGGGGTTGTGGGACGGACCTTTCCTCTTGATGTGGAAAAAGAGGCTCTTATCTTAGGTCTTTCTTTACCGGAAAAGAGTTCAATTCCATTAGTTCAGTTCCAGACCGATAGCATCTCTGCCAACTCCTATTCTGACGGCCGATGAAGCAACAGGTGACTCGACGACAGGAGAGGAAGAAAGCTTAGTAGAGTGCTTGCCTGCCAGTTTGTCTTTCACTCTGTCAGTCAGTCATTCATCCCCTTTCTTCTTGTCCAGAAAGCATTTCTTTTTATTGCCTAAAGAGGGAGTTTGACTTTAGCCCGTAGGTCGTAATGCTACGAATAAGTTGTTTGGTAAGCTTGTCTCTAATATATAGATAGATATATAGAAAGTAGCCTCGGTCACTCTCTCCAAAACTCAAGCGAAAGAAGCTCCCATCCCCACTCTGCTGTAAAGGGACAAGTCTGTTGACGATCCCCAGATCGAATGAAACTGCCGAGACTGTTAGAAGGAGCGCAGCATGGCGACCTTGGTCTTAAAGGGAAAAGCCGCACTCTGAGACAAAGGCTCCTGAATGAGAGTAGGGGACAAGCAACGGCTTTCGCGCGTGCTTTTCATAAGACCGTTGCTTGTTCACACAGGCAGTGATTCATGCGACGATCTCTCTCTATAAAACCTCCCATCCGGGGTATATATCTATTTATCTCTTGGTCGTTAGTTGCGTTCCCAAGCCTAACAGGAAAGGAAGATAGAAATACGTATCGTCGTTCAGCTGAACACAAACCCAGCCTGATCAGTTTCAGCCAAAATGGTGGGAGGACTTTTTTTTTCTATCCGAGACAGTGCCCAGATCGTTACGCCATTCGTGCGGGTCGGAACTGACCCAACAAGGCTCTGCAAGACCTTAGGTCCGTTATAGTTACTGCCGCCGTTCACCGGGGCTGATGTCATATGACGTATTCAGAGTTTGCCTCGATTTGGTACCGCTCTCGCTGCCCGCACCGAAACAGTGCTTTACCCCGCAATGTCCAGTCAACTGCTGCGCCTCAACGCATTTCGGGGAGAACCGGCTAGCTCTGGGTTCGAGTGGCATTTCACCCTCATCCGCTGATTCTTCAACATCCGTTGGTTCGGACATCAACTTAGTTTCACCCAAGCTTCATCCTGGTCATGGATAGATCACCCAGGTTCGGGTCCATAAGCAGTGACTATTGCCCTATGAAGACTCGCTTTCGCAACGGCTCCGGCCCTTAACCAAACGAACGGAATGAGTTGAACTCAAACGACGATACGTATTAAAAGACTATACGTATAACGGTTATTGAAATGAGTGTAACGGCTCTTCGTTTCATTGAATTTAACTCTTAAATATTATTATATTATTTTAATATGATATGAATGAGTTTTCAACTATTAAGTCAGCTAGGCTGCCTTTACAGTAGTTTTATCTAAGCTTCTAAGGAGGAAGGATCAAATCAATCACCTTTCAAAGCATGGATGACTAGAATAAAGTATAGACTAGAATGTCGACATCCTTAAAGAAAGAGAATCAAGCTATGTTATTACATGAAAATTCAATAAGAATCATAAATTTTGACTTTCAGACCTAATCTAAATGGTAGACTATCTTTGAAAAATAATAAGCCCAAACCATAGGCGAAGAAAAACGAAGATGAATATGGAGGGTTTCATACGGTTGTTTTCTCACTCGGTGATACCATTAGGGCAATGACAAGACTAATTATCTAAAAAGAATGAAATTCTAAATGCCTTTTACGTGCGCCTTGATAAGCTTATAAAGATGATGCAGGCCCCCGACAACAGGGCGGCTAGCTTCAAGGGGTCCATTAAATAGAGATCCCCATAGTTGAACCTGCCAAAGATTCTAAGAATAATGAGCAGCAAAATCAAGGCTAAAAAACTTTTCTTATGGGTCGAACTATACTCTTCTTTTTCCAAAAATAATGAAAGCTTTCAGTTAAGAAATTGGACAAATAAAGCGGCTTCCAAAGAAAGGCTCCAGTAACAGTCCCTTCGGATGCGAGTTATAAACAGTACGGTGATACTGATAAAAAATCTCCTCATCCTCTCCGTGTAGAAGCAAAAAAAAGAAAAAGCCTAGGCTGATCATCCAACACCCATTGATTAAGATCCTTATCGGCTAGAATAAATGCCTTTTAATCTTCTCAGATTTTTGATCCGGTAGTCTAAAGCATTCTGAGAATTGATAGTCTTCTTTTGAAGTCTAAGTGACAGAGGATCTAGTAAGGAAGGGAACCTACCTTTCTCGTTTGTGACCCATGCCTATGGGTCACTTAACTCCGTCAGCATAAAGGCAGCAAGTGAAGTTAGAATCTTTCTCTATTGTTGCATTCCCTTCCGGGATACAGAGCAGAATCTATTGATACTTCAAATTCCTTAGAAAGACCGAGATCACTACATCTATCTCTTGAACTCAGCTCCTATTCACATCCTTCCCGTGGGAACGACTATAGAGGACAGCCCCAGAGAACTCAATGACGCTATTGTTGAGCTCATCCCGCCTATTCTTGATATTCTATTCCTAGGTCCTGCGGAGGACCTCCGAGTCCCCATTGATTCTACTCCAATTCCAGTCAAAAGCTGTTCTTCATCTTACCCGGGAGGAAGTCGAGGACAGAGTTGCAGCTTTAGATGAAAGATTGATGTTTCTATTCGAATACAAGGCCCTACGCCTTATGGCTTTAGGAGATTAATATAGTTGAGCTGCAAGCATCCTGAGATTGAACTGCGTTGAAGTTTTCAGCAACATCTCATTTTTCGTTCCTGGCCTAGCTGAAGGAGGGTAAATTAGGCATCTTTTCGAACTTCAATACTGGGCCTCTATGAACCCGTTGAAGTTACTGAGTTGGTTGCCCTTAGTCTTGTTCAAGTTAGAGGATTTCTTAACTGTTGAAATGACGTCTATAGATATGAAAAGATTGAAAGCTCGAAATCGGTTACGCAACAGGCTAAGCCAGAAAGTTTGAGAGATTGCTATTGTTGTTAGCAGTTACAGCAGAGACAGAGATAAAAGCGTAAGAAACCCAAGAACCTTTTGGCCGCCTTTAGGTCTTCTTACCCGGATCAAATTGAACTTCGAACTCAAGTAACTTGAAAGAGAAAGAATCTGACTTCAATCCTATTGGCTTTCAACTCCCAATTCTACCTAGGAATGAAATCAATTAGACTTCCACGGAAGTCAGACTTAGGAAATAGTTGCAGCTCTTTCTCTTGAGTTATAGGGAATCTATAATGATTGGCTTTCGACTCCTATTTGCAGGATTGAGTAAGATTGACTTCGATTTCATTCGTTTCAGTATTTCAGTAGAGCCTGTAATCAGTATATTTTGTTTAGGATTGACTGATTTTTAGTCTTTACCAGGTCCTTGAAGTCAGAAGCAATAAATGAAGTCAAGTTATTTATTACTTTTTTGCACTCTCTGTCTTCTCCTCAGTTTTCAGTCTTTTCAGTCGGAGATGCGTAATCTGAGCGTCATGCCTATGTTTGCTGAGATTCCTCGATCTAAGTCTTTTTAAAGGCCCTCTTAAGAGTTGAGAATCAAGCGTCAGCATTTAGAACTCAACATCCGAAAATCAGTCATAGTCAGAAGCAGGAGGTCAGTCTTGATATTATACTAAAAGCCCTATCTTCAGACAGAGCAGAGCAGCCCTTGAAGCGGGAGATGGTATAGTAGGCTTAGGGTGAAGTTACCTGGGAGTTACGAAGGAAATGAAGACTTCGATTTAGTTGCCTATTCCTCATTAGTGGGGCATAATAGCTCGAAGCCGATAGGAAGTCGCTGAGGTAAGTTCCGATAGAGCTACGCTCCGGGTATTCAACAAATTTGTTCTTATAGGTTACTATTTTTTCTCTTAATTAAAGCACTGGAAGAGAATCGCTATCGTCTTTCGTCAGGACGGGGATTTACGTGTATTGCTTATGTCCGATTTGCTGACGCTAGCTTGACTTCACTCACTTCAGAGACAGAAAAAAAGAATAAGAGAATAAGAAAGGAGCGTAGCAGCCAGAAAGAAATCCCCTCCGGAGCTTAAGGCACCGAAGTCCCACAGCTAATATGAAGATTTCAGGGAAGTTCTTTCGTTAGCAGTAAGAGCCTATTCTGTCTTGCTTTCTGAATGAATTCCGCTGCGCCCCTCAAAAGAGCTCTTTCGATTTCGAAAAAAGTGCAACACATGCCTGCACTATTTATCTAATAATGTGCCATTTCCTCTTGCTTTTGAAACCAAAAAGACAGAGAAAATGAAATTCAATGCTTTTCGTAAGGCATGCGAATGCGAAAGATAACATTTGAAAGCGGAAGACTTTTCTAGGTTAATATAGCGAGCTTAAGGTCTTTTTAAAGATAAGATAAACGCTATAGACGGCCATTATTCCTGACAAAAGAAATGGAGTAAGTAAGATAAGGGGTGACTGCATGAGTCTTATAATCTTTCATTAAAGTGAAAGAATTTATATATATATATATCCGGAGCTTAAGGCATTAGTAATTAGTCAATTCAATATACAATAAAGTTCAATTCAGCAGTACACTGCTACTAACTTTCTTTATTGAGAAAATGCTATGGCTATCAACGATCTTTATTTCAATTCTAGTAGCACTAGAAAAGCAAATAGGGAGTACAATATGGAACTCCTTTATTTATGTAAATAAACTTCCACAACGAAAGAGACTGTAACTATTATATTCTTTCTTAGTCTCTCCGGTCGCCGAGGGTGACAGCCTGCACAATGAGCGCTCGCTGTTCATCTCGCAGCATTTGTAGTCTCGTCTCGAGGCGCATTATGTTTTCATTTGCCTTAGCATGCGGGGTGTTGCCATTACGAGAGGAGGGCTACATCTCGCGCCATGTGCCACTGATGTGTGCCCAGTTAGTTATCTGGATTCGATTAGAGTTATCTTGTCTTTGGCTTAGAGTCACCAAGAATCTCTCAGTCAACCAAGCCAGGAAAGGAAGAAGGTAAGGCTGATTCGAGACTAAGAACAGCGGCACCGGTTACGAGCACAGTCAGAGTTCAACTAATCTTATTTATATACACGATTTTTTGCATTCAGTTGAATGTGCGAATTCCCTCTCATCTCATCTGTCGATTCAAAAGGAATTTCTCGAGATGAATCCCGGCTTGAAGTCAAGTGCAAGAGTTAAAGCATCCCATTCCCCTATTTGAAAGAGGCCTTTTCGCGCCCTTTTCTTTGAAGCTTAGTTCTGCAAGCTCCTGGATTTGTTGAGCTCTGTCATATTGCTTTTCGCACTTTTTCATTGGCGCAATCTTCTTTGAATTCGTTTGTGTTCTTTAAAGCTCTTTATATTGACTATTAGTTTTTATCACATTATGAAAGGATTGTTGGAAGAAGATGAAGCAGCTGATTGGATTCTTGCCTTTCTTCCTTTCATTCTTTTAGTCTGACTAGAGAGCTCCCTAGTTCACTCGTAAGCTCTCCCCTTCTCTTTTGCAAGCAAACAGTAAGTCAAGGCGGGTTAACTCTGAAACAGAAGAAAGGAAAGAAAGCACGCATTCAACCTTGACGGACTAAGCCTAAGGCCCCTGGTCCCACACCTCAAGGAAGAGGGAGAAATGTTCCTTACTCCACTGCAAGAAGGAACACATTGAAAACCCCAACCCCTCTGGCCTTTCCATGGAGTTGACAGGCCCCGGTCCCACTCACCCACAACTGCTGTCAACCGCAACTAAATCAACTCAAAGTCTGGTAAGATAAGGTGGTTCACCCAAGCCAACATGCTTATCGTTTCACTTTCTATAAAAGAAAATAGGTAACTATCGAAGTTATTATGCTATCGATGTGAGGAAGAGGAGAAAAGAAGGAGACAAAGGATTTTTCCTCGGCCTTGGATCATAGCTAAAAAAAGGCCAGTCGCTATCTGAATGACTAAACATTCTCGTACTAGGGGATATCAAAAATTTGTCATCTTGACGACTTGATCGGGCTTTCGCCCATTGTTCCACTAGCCGATCTTAATCATGATAGATGGTTAGCACCAGAGCAAGCACCAATAACCAATAGTCGTTCGTTAACCATGGTTGTGGAAAGGATACGGTTCAGTACTGTCCCTCGCTTAGAATCTCTTCCAGCTGAGCTGCACTAATAAGAGGCTTACGTAAAATAAATAGAAAGATAATTTGACTGACTACACACGAAAGCTTTTCCTTCAGTAAGGGGTCTCAACTTGACAAAATGTCGGCTAAAGCTATCGGTGACCGGCTCAACAAATCCCCTTAGAAGGGGCGAATCCACTGTCTTGAAGAAAATTTGAAGTTAGATTCTTTTTATATAATAAATTACCTGCCCTCGAGTTAGATGCCTTTCAAGTGCCTATGAACTCATCCTAAGGCAAAAGCGGATCTTGAGATGGAAAGAGCGGATCGATCTCCTGCTTCCCGAATGCCTTGACTTACTAAAGACTGGAATGAACCATGAAATTGATAAGGAATGAGAAAAAGTATCTACTCGTCATATCATCTTTCCCATAAAGCTAGGCATGCAAAATCCGTATTCCAAAGCAAGTCAGAAGACTAGCTATAAGCAAAGACTCTATTCCATATACCAAAGCCAAGAGCCAAGCTAACTCAATAAAGTCTGAAAGCCTGCCAAAGCTAGAAAAAGCACAAAGCTTTCCTGTTGAATGAGGCTATCTCTTCTATCGCTCCTTCCAAGTGAGCCTCTTTCATAAAAATGAGACAGTTTTCGCAATAGCGTCATTCTCAAGCTCTGCTTCACTTCGAAAGCTTGCAAGGCTTGAAGCTCAGAAATGGATGATTTGAGATCCGTTGAATTCAGACCATAAAGCGTGAAAGTCTTTTTCCTCCCACTTTCATAGAAGAATGAAGGAAGAAGTCAATAGCCACTTTGGAGGCTAACTTTTTTTAGGGAAATCCTTTCTTTGCTTTGCCCAAAAGCATGAACTCGATCTTCAGCCCTTACCACGATTCTCTCAAAAAAAGGAAGGAGCTGAATCTGCCTAAGTAAGAAAGAGGCCGCGGAGGGGCTTAGTGTGAGTAACTTCACTCGGGAAAGAACAAAGAAAGGGCAATCAATTGTTTAAACTGTCAATAAAAAAAATAAATCATTTCTCTTAGTAATTTGACTGCGGAAAAGCCTATTAAGGTCCGCTCAAGGTTCCTAATTCAATCAATAGCAGCTCCTTCTTTTCTTACTAACAGGGCAAGGTCTGATTCAATTCCTGGTCCGCCCTCTCTTTCACTTTAGAGGAGTACACATCGATGAGCTTAAGTAAGCGTTTTTGACTACGTTGATGCAACGAACTCTTTCTATTATTAGAGCAGACACCTTTCGACAGAGTCTTCCTTTCATCGGCTTGCTCTTTGGACCTACCTTGAGAAGGGAAATTCCTACGAAATGATTAATTCTAGTAGGTCAGGTCTCTCTAATTCGCGGTAGGTGTGTATGCTTACCTAAGGCGAGAGCATTTGCTTCTTCAGACGTGGGTGCTTATGGGACTTCTGTTTCCAGCAAGTAGCTGACGAATGCCCAATGATGTTGCACTGAGGGCAATACTAAGGTAAACTTTCATATGATATCGACACAAACGTACAGTGTCCCGTACGTTCCACCATAACTTGATCCTGAAGCGGCATGGATAGGGCCACTTCCACCAGTACTCGGACATAGTGGCCGTAGATGCCACTGAGAGATCGGTCATCGATTTTGAGGGGTTTTCCAACTGCCCTGGCGATACCCAAAATAATGGATGGGTGCCAGTATTCTAAGCTCAACTCGTAAATACGAATCCAGAGTTGAGCCACAGAAGTACGAATCCTATAGGGATTCAAATCCGGAGTCCATCGCTGTAGCCGGATGATGCCTGGTTTGATGTTCCATGTACCCTTCGCCCATACCCGTTCCCTGTCCTCCAGCGAGTCGAACTGCAGATGAAAGTATCCTCTACCAAGCGGGATGAGTCGCCAGTCTTGGTTTTTTTTCCCCATAGCTGCTGTAAACGGAGTTTGAGATCAGCCAATTTCCAGGGCTTGTCTCCCTTAGAAAGGATGAGCCGTCCAATCTGCGAGTCTTCACATTGCCTCAACTGAAATATGCTCGCTTTCAACATGAAATATTCATTCTAAATGAAAGATATAGATAAACAATTATCTTCATTGACCAATGACTTAGCAAGACCCTTTTGCTTAATGATACTTTTGCCTTCTTGAGTAAACCTTTAGGGCATATGACGTCTAAGGTAAATCAACCTATCGTATCGACGAGATGCAACAATAATCAAGCAGACTATGAAAAGAATTTGTTCTCATCTACGTCTCTTTCAATCATGGGCTATTGAAGAGAGTTCTTCCGATCATTGCGTAAGCCGAGCTGGGCTTGCAGCAGAATGAATCTGCTGAGACGTCAAAAGAAGCAGAGAAAGGAATTGCTAAAAGAACTAGAAGCATACTCCTTATATAATAGTGATTCATGTGCACATCCCGTAGGCAAGGTTATTGAAAATTCCTTATGCGTCCCCTTTCTTTGACTATTCTTCCTCCACCCCTCGTACCTCGTAGATTGACTGTTCTGTGCGAAGCTCGTCGTATAGACGTCTAGATAAAGCCGATACAGAAAGAGAGACTGCTAGCCCTAAGGAATAGAGTGGATTCTCGGATCCTCCCTCGAGGACTGAGCTTACCGAAAGGAAGGAAGAGTCATAGGATGTGTAGTAGTAGCATAAGAAAGCATGCCCAATCGCTATGGCGAGCGTGGTGAACACTGTCTCGCAGCTTACCCAATCTCTCAACCTTACCAATAGGCTCCTCGTAGAAAGGGTTGGTTAACTACATTACTTAGATAAGTATCGAAGTATGAAACGGCAGGCTTCCTGCTATTCAAGTTGCAGGGTCAAGGAAGGAAAAAAGAAAAAGCAACTGGCTACCAATCAATCCACTGAGCAAGATAGCTTCAATCGAGATAGCATTTCACTAGGCATTTTTACACTTCACTAGCAGCCACAAAGGGTGAAGGAAAGTCGGATGAAAGTGATCCTAATGGAAGTGGAAGCTCGGGACCAAGGCTAAAAAGTAGCGACGTAACTTCTTAGTCTGTCGTATTCGGGAAAGCTTGCTTCATGGCAAGCATTTAGCCTGATCTACTTCCACTTATGACGTCCAAGATTTCGCTTTCAGGTGATCGTAGACCACCAAAAGCCTTGCGGCTCACCTGATCTACGACAACCCTTCGCTCGTGCTACTAATGAAGCTCGCGACCCATAACCATGCGTCCCCTCGCTCAAGAACTTATTCCGGCAGGGGAAATAAAGAATTAGGTATTCATCTTCCTCAACCGAGAAGGAAGAAGACCGAGCAATCTTAGCTACTTATTTTAATAAAGATAAGGGGTGCGGCAGCTAGACGAGCGCCGATAAACCTGTCTTATGATCCCATTGATCCGGCAACAACTCGAACATATTATATAAGATCACACTAAAATCAACCCCAAAATCACTTTATTAAACCTGTCCAGTTCTTAAAGTGATTTCAGTACTCGGATACACTTTAGTTGAATTTTAAAGCTAAGAGAAAAGTACCCCGATAAATTATTAAAATAAGTAGGTGTCGGATTTCAATTGTCCCCTTCTACTCTTGAAACCGGTACTGATTCACCGCTCTACTACCCTTTCAGTTGCTTGTGAGTTCACTTGCCTCGAGGCAGGGAAGCGTGGAAGAATACATACTTTCATTAGACGCATTTTTTATTTAATAAAGAGATAAAGCCAATGGGCGAAATAAATCAATTCAGTAGGATTTTTTTAACAGTTTCATCCTTTATTCAAAGTTTTAGGCACTCAAACTAGAGAAAGAATATGAAAGAGGGCAGGTCCCATCTATCCCAACAAAGGTCTATCGTATATAATGTTTTCCTTCAGGCGATTGAATTCATATTGAATTTCTAAGGCTGACCCACGGAAAAGGGATCGAGAAACCACCGGACCAAACGATGACGTATTAATGACGATTTTATTTCTGGCTACTGATCTTTATGCGGGTCGCGAGAGATCGTGAATTTCATAAGAGAATTAGATGCCTTACCTCTCACTCGAGGGAGAGATGGCCTGGTTAATCCTTCTTCTTTGAATTCTCCCAATCGCCTGACGGCTCAACTTATATACGATCACCCTTATCAACAGCTTACGTGTAACGTTCTGGACACATAAATAATGGTCCATCCCCTTTTATCGCTTGTAGAACAGGTAACAATGGAAGAAGCGGGTGGTGGAATCCCAATCTTTGATTTTCACTCGGCAGCCGAGGAAAGACATAGAAATCTTTGAATCAGAAGAGAAATGGCCCGGTTAATCTATCCGAACAGAAGAATAGAATCACAAGAATGACTCAATTACATCGAGCCTTTGTTCGGTTGTAAGGGCCCCTACATCAAGGCAAGGATGGAAAGCAGAATCATAACTTGCACGAGATGCCCGGGCTGTGAATGAAATCAATTGATTGAGAAGAAGTAGGATTATTTCACTCTTGATTACGAAAAAGACGGGTAAATCGCTTTTCTTTATTAGTAAATGATTTTTCGTTGAAAACTGTAAGAGGGGATGATTGAAGAGCGGATGCGATCACAGTTTCCTTTCTTACTGTAACAGGGCTTAGGCATGAAGTTAGGTTTCAAACACCGTATACTCGAAGAGGAAGAGCTTCTATTCCATCAACAGCTGCTACTGATTAACGTCCTCCACCACCGGTATCGGTTAGGAGAGCAGCTTCTTTTCCCACTTACTTCTCGTTTATATAGGCGGCATTTGGCCTGAAAACCGCTTATTCCGGGCCCGAGACTCGTGCCTTACTTAAAAGAATACTAAAATCCATTCAAAAGAGAATTTATAGAGGAAGATTGGAAAGCAGCTTCTTCTTTCAACCCGACATCCGCCTATTCTATACCAGCTTCTTCTATAGATGATATAACAGGAGGAAATTCACTAGCAAAGGATATAGGCTTGCTTCTTTCAACGTAAGCCAGGTAAACAAGAATAGAAGTTCCACTCTACTGAATTCCTGACAGCAAACGAGCGGCCCGAAACGGAGGGAAATGCAACGAGCATTAGCGCGCAAAGCCTTAATTAATTAGAATTCCTTCGAGCCTACGCTTGCTTTACGCGAGCAATGAGGATGCGCGTTACAAAAGACGGCTTGAGCTCTTGGAGTTGCTTGTTGGGAGTCTGCTGTTTCCCATGCTTTTCTTTGTTAGCGATCGAACCATAAAGAAAGCAAACGGATCCGGATCTGTCTTATTGACCGGCTTTTCTATTTTGAACTGGCAAGTGGCAAGGTACGGTTGGACGTGCCCGCGAAACCATATGATAATGTAGAGTAGGCTAGGCTTGGAGATGAACATCTTAAGTTTTTTTTTTCGGTAGTTGTAGCGGCGATGGAAGTCACACCAGTGCTGATCCAGTTGTTTATTACCAAAAGCGTCATGCAGTTACGAGAAGTGATCGTGATTCCGTTCCAGATGTCCCAGTGCCTGTTCATAAGGATTCAGTTTCGGAGTTCGAGTGTTGATGTGTAGCGAAATCGGAATAGACTCAAATCCGGAGGTGGGATGGCAATAAGTCAGATCGATAGGTGGGATAAGAATAGGATGAATAGATTCGTTGCCTTCATCACCCGGTCATTGGTGAAGCCGGGGGTTATCGGGAATGAAGTCATTAGCTTGCCTCCCGGAATGGGATACTGTGTTAGTTCGGGAATGGAATCAATAGCTTGCCTGAACTAGAATAGCCTGGTTGAGAAGGGGATACAGAGTATGGGATGGTCGTGGACAAGATTCTAACCCGGTAAGAAAATAACACGGGTTGGTTTTGGGCAAATTATGCTCCTTGTAGGTGCTCTTTCGAAAGCATAGAGCTGGGCAGCGGAGAAAGAAAGGAAGGGAACAAGTATGCACTGCGTCTCCTCGCCGATGTGAATGAGTAGACACCACATCTCGACCTGTTTCCGCTTCATAAGGAAGGGCTACTTACTGCTAAGACAGCTATGAATCCCCTCTTACCATTCTTTAGCTGGCGAAAAAGAAGAATAGCTTCTCTCTTGCGACCTTCCATGCCAACTCTCTTTTTTATGGAAATGCAAATAGCTGGTAGCTATGAGCTTCCTCTTTATTAGAGACTCGGAACTCTGAAGAGTTGAAGCTCTCTTTTCTCAAGCTTGATTCGCAATAGCTAGAAGCATTGGTAACCCAGAGTCCCTTCAGTACGGGGGAGAGAGTGTATTAGCAATCCTTTACAGAGTAAGGTAGTCTACTTAGAAGAGAGTAAGAAAATTGTTGGATCTTTCCGAGATTAGGAATAAATTGAATCTTTCTCCTTAGAAACTAATTATAGGGGCGGGAGCATTAGAAGAGGCTTTGACTGTTCACGAATCCGATGTGATAGAAGCAGCTCGACGATCAGTAGTAGCCCTTGCTGTTAGTAGGCATAGAGCATAGAGTAATAGAGTAGCTTTCTTTCCGGCTTTACGACAGCTTTCAAGCTTGACTTTGACTCTTGAATTTGGCATTTGGGAAGGCGCTTTCGTATATAAAGAAGTAGCCTTTCATTCTCGAGAGGTCTTGACGATACCCTTAACGAAAACTGCCTAAGCCCAGTCACAGGATCATATGAGAACGTCATGCAGATGCTCAGGTGCCGTAGGCTGGCTGGTAAAATAACCGGGAAGTAGAATGACCTACTCCGCCGTTACTGACTTTTCTTTATCTCTCTTAGACTGTGTTGAAAGTCTGTCTTCCTTGTTAAAAAGTCCCGAAGGCGGCATATCTTGGTGGGGCGAATAGGCTTAGTTGTCTTCTTGTTAGCTTGATGGCTGTGACTAAAGAGCCGGCAACATTTCCTTCGATTCATCAAACCACAACACTTGATCTTGTCTGCTTGCACCGTTCAACTACGTTCACTCACTCCTGTAGGTAGGATTATTTTATAAACATTGAGGAGGTAAGAGCCCTATCAACCATACATTTCGCATGTGAAAACTAGAATCGAATCCTTACTTAATCAACTACAAGTACAGTAAGGAAGGAAAGGATTACATCCTCTTTTAATGCATTCCTTATTGCTCTATCCATAGAGACAAGCCAGGGAAGGGGGTTAGCACGGTACCGGTATATTGATCCGGTACGTACGGATCAATTCAATTCTTTTACGCAAAAGCAGACGAAAGAAAGGCTTCGGCATATACATCTGCTTCGGTATCAGGAAAGGAATTAGATGATTCTGAAGCGTTGGCATAATCAGAAGAAAAAGAGGGAACAATCCGAGCATGCAACATCAGATAGGTAGGCCCACTCATATTCATTAGGAAAAAGTGCTCACGGCTCTCGTACTTAAGGTACATTTCCTTAAGATTATCCTTTTTGGGAGTCCTAATTGCTTGTTGAAATTAAGTAATTCAACTTGTTTGTGGCCCGGGGCCAAAGCCCTGAAACAGATAAATGGGCTACTTACTAAAGGCGTAAAGGCTCTACTTATTTAAGTTCATCTTTCGCGTAGCATGGTGGGTGGGCGAAGGTATCTTCTCTCTTCAAGTCTAAAAGGTCTAAGTTCTCTCTAGTCCCAATTTCACCTTAGCTCCAAGCCGTATTAGCGTCAAAGCCAATAGCAAGACGCTGGCAAGCCAACCTGTAATCCAGCAAGCATGTGAAGATGGGAATAGATTGTAGGTAAGGACATACAAGACAGATAGGAGATAAGGGAGAACCAGTGAGAGTCAGAAAAAAAGAAAAAGATATGGGCGACCCACCCCGACATGGCAAAACACCAGGGTTAAGCAAGCAACTCCCGGAAACCATGCGTCACATTTAGTCGGGTTGGTCCGGTGCTCAGTCTCATGCATACGTCGCACGAAAAGAAAGGGCGGTAGCCCACCTTACGCGGCGCAGAGAAAGCTCGCCTACTCGGGGAGGATGCTGAAGGACCGGTAGACTGACTATGGGGTAAAATAAATGTAGCTGCGCCCCCACTCTTAAGGCAAGGGTGGAAAAGAAGGGTACACAAGCAAACAACACTTAAAACACATGGGAAAACCACGCAAAGCAATCGAATGAACGTTTAGGCGCGGACCTGTGCTCAAAAACCCCAACCACCCTCCAGGAGAGAGTCCCACCGTACCGAAGACACACCGCCCAGAACTTACAGCATAGTAGGGGACTTACCGCGGTCTTCCAACTTTTTTGATCCATGCTTACTTATCTGGGGTTAGGCACTAAGAAAAAAGATAAAAAGAAGCCAGCAGAAGAGCTCCAAGGACAAATGCACTCAACCAAGTCAAAACCTAGCGCTATGAGGGCAAAGAATAACGATAGGGCTTACTGTCACACCGGCACATACCAACAGATCCCTCTCGCCGGAGAGAAAAAAAGCCAAAGTGACTTTGTGCATACATAACATAGTAAACTGGAAGACTAGAACGGAAGGGAAGAAGAGAAGGCAAACTGACTAGACTGGAATGCAGACTAACCAGACAGAACAGTTACACAGACATACTATATGGGCCTGATATACAGACTGAAAGCTTGGAAAGTTTCAGGGTAAAATAGGTCTTCGGGAGCGACTTGGGGGGAGGGGGCTTTCGGGGTACATCGACCTATTACGAGGCCTACTCACCTCACCGCCCTCCTAGCCACCAACAAAGGGATCGCTACAAAGGACCCACCACTTTTATGATCAACCACCTATTTATTATTATCTATAAACAGTAGAGGCGCCTCTGTTTGATCGATCACGGCCATAGTTGGATAACGGCTATAGCAGTGACGTTATCTTTCTACGCGAGCTGTCTGGTCTAGCTCATCTGATCCTCACCACTACCTATCTAAGCTTGTGACCTGCTACCAAAGGTCCTCATCTGGCTTGTCTGCTTGTCATAAGGAGTACGCCGCCATAACCATATAGTGGACATGCTACAGTGGAGTTATTATCCCACGAACTGGAAAAAAAGGGCAGGGAACATCATAATCATACCAAAAACTATATAGACTTATACGAAAAATGCGGCTAGGAATGAAGAAGCCGTAAAGCCCCTCGACACCCATAGAGGGATATTTTAGCATCAAGAACGATATTGATGATCCAAAACTTTTGAAAGAAGCAGCAGCCGTGGTTCCTTCTCATTCTTCATAATCTGCTAATCGGAGAGCTCATATATTACCGATGAAGAGATTAAACCGGTCACCCTCTCTGCTCTGAAAAAGATGTGAAATGTTTGCTTGTTTTTAAGCGCTGTTGGGCACAGTAGGAGTCGATCTTTGCAAATAACCATAAAGTTGCTTGGAAGTTTCCATCTCTCTGTCCCTATCTCCATTTAGATTAGAGCGAAGAAGTACCTATTGGTCAGGTCAAGCCAGCTCCCCTTTCTTTATCTATCTTCCCCAAGGCAGGATCGAAGGGGGTTGTTCCCTTCGCCTTATGAGATCTTTCATAATTTATCCTACATATAGTACCATATGAGCTTTGGGATGATCGTCCCCGTTTCAAGTAGAACCGATTCCCCTTCGCAGCCATCCCTTCGATCAAATAGAGCTTCCTATCCTACTTTTGTTCTTTTTCTCCCACGAGGGCTATATTCCTTTGCTACTTCTTTCCTCGGCTAATGGAATAAAATCCTTATTTTTTTTAGTCTCTGCCTGGTCCACATACGCCATCCATTTCCCAATAGTAAATGCGCTGCTGAGCTCAGATGTCCGCTCGTATGGCAAGTTGGAATAAAAACCTCCCCTCTTTGTGTGAAAAAGCTTCTGAAAGCCCATTAGTTAGTATTAGTCAAAAACCTAGTTTAGTTAAGGGGTCCGTAGTTGTCGCAATCGCTCATTGGTCTTCACCGTCACGTGCTTTCTTCAATTAGTTCAACTCAGCTGTTCGGAGATAAGCAACAAAGGCTCCTCCCGCTCAAAAGGCTCTTCTTTTTTCATTGATCTTTTGTATCCCTCGCTCTATGAGGATGCGCGCCTATCCAGAACGTGCAAAGTCAAGTAGCGGTAGATCAACAAAGTTGTGGGTATAGATTGACACATAGGCTGCTGGCAGAGTGGGGGTGGGGGGCAGAATCACACAGCAAGAAAGCTTCCTGTCAATCCAAAAATGTTAGAAAGAAAGAATTGCGTATAGAAAATTCGATCTAATCTCGGCAAGTGGGCTTATTCGATTTCTGAAGTTAGATAAGTATCTTCAAAGTCTGAGAAAGCCCTTTATTAGTTTAGTAAGGCCAGTAGTGCCTTTAGCGAATGCGTTCACGAGGCCGGTCCCCGGTGGCTAAGAAGCTTGATCACTTTGTTGAATAAAGCAAGTTGACGTGATGATCGAATCTGGGTGAAGTGTCGCTACTTGGCCCAGCGTTATCGAGAAAAGGTTTTGTTTCCTTAGTCTTGTGGAAGTCTTTGTTCCGTTCGTTCTTTCTTCCCTTAGTCTTTCTTGTGCACTTTGTTTAGTCTACTTTACTTAGTCTCTCTGAGTGGGCTTGGTTGGTCTTTTTCTTTCTTCTCCTTGTATTCAGACTAGGAGCAAGTGTTCTAAATCTCTGTGTCGAGGTAAACAAAAAGATCAGTCGGTTAAACAAGCGCTGCTGCCTATGCCGCTATCTCTACCACCGGTGCCGTTGCTAATGGTGCCACTATCGATGCTCCTGCACCTTTCACTGCTTATGAAAATCGACAGAATCCAGGTCAGAAAGATCGACGATCATAAGCTGCTGAGTGAACTCGGTCAACCCAACTGATGCTTATGAAATATATGGTGCTACTGTTCAAGGGACGGTCTATGTGGTCGGTTGAAAGTCACTCCTTTATCTCGCCCTGTGGAGTCGACGCCTTGACATTCACTGAGGACGAGATACCATAAGGTATGGACGCAACTCATATCAAGGCTTTACATATCAATGTATAAGAATCTACTCTCCTATCCTAAGGAACGGATTCTGCCCACTAGAGAAGGATTCCATATAACAATACTAATAGCTTGACCTATCATGGATGAGAGGCGCCTAGCGATGTGTCGGATGCATGACTAAGAAATAGCGATGCCTTCGGTAGCTTCACATTGGCAAGGCCTTATAAAGAAAGCGCTAGGAAATGAGGTTTCTAGCGAAGCGCTTACCGTACCCGGAAGAACTAGCCAATCCTGATTCAATAAAGATGGAAGCATGAGACGACTAGCATCTGCCCCTTTAGGTACGGAACAAGCAACAAGGGCTTTCGCCTCCACCACTTTCGCTGGTTTGCCCTTATAGAGGAGTCAAGCTTATCGTAGCTCATCCCGAACGTTTCATTACGTGTAGTCAGGAAGCAAGCAGCTATGAGTGAAATGTATGGCCATTAACCATGCTTATTATCTCGCCCGAGCAATTGCTTTCTTTCCTTAGCTAGCTTTATGTAAGGATAGTATCTACCCAAAATAAATTCTTATCTAAATGTTATGCTGCTTTTATATCGCGCCCCTTCCCTTGGTATTGACAAAGACAATTCCCATGCTCACATAATGTTAGAGCACCAAAATCAACCCCCGAGATTATGCGCGAAAAACTCACTCTCGTGAATGTCCTTCCCAAATCCTAGCGTGACGTGGATGATCCGCCTAATCCTCACCACGATCGATTAGGTTATACATACGGTTCATTAAAGTCTTTTTCATACATTAAGCGTGGTTGTCACAATTATGCCTTAAATGAAATGAAATTCGTACTGCATCGCGATATTACTCTACCACTCTCTAAATAGAGGCTCGATAAGTGTCTTCACTTCATTAAATTCAAATCAAAGAAATAGAGTACTAGCACGTATGGATATGGATGCTGCAAACAGGCTTTCTGCAATTGCTGCCGAAATGGGGCAACTGCAAAATCAAATTCTTAAGCACCGTAGAGTGCTAAACTCCCTTTTTCTAAGTGTTAGAACAATGGATCCTGCAAGGAAAGAAGCGCGCATTCGCGCTACCAGAGAGCGCATAGAGGGTTTGGAGGAGAGGCAGCAAGCGCTGCGGGCGGAGCAGGAAGCCCTAATTGTGCGTGCTGCCACCCACGGTCACCGGGGAGACTAGAATAGAAGAGTCCGTCGACTCTTTTTAGTTTGTTAAGGTTGAAATAAGTGTCTATAGACGCAAAGTAGTGTGTTTTAATTTATGGTGTTCTTTTTCTTTTTTTAGTATCAAGCTGTTGATACGTCATATATAAAAAAGGTAACTCCTTTAATGTCTTTGTTCCCAACGCCCATGAATTTCAAGGAATTAAGAACTTCAACAGTCTTCTATGGGGTATCCAAAGTACGAACGAGATGGATTTTGTTGTACCAACCATTCTTGTTAATCCCGATCCCGATAAGGAAAGGGGGTAATTTCTAACAAAGTTTTCGTTTTTTTTAATTCCTAGGCGTAGTGCTTTTTCCCCTATGCCGCCTATTGGTACTAGTGGAGTAGAGTTGGCCTACAATAAAGAATCCATAGGTGTAACCTTTCGCTCAATACTAAAATCGACAATTGAAGCATTGACGGCTGCATTAATCGGGAATACACGACAGAAGGAATTGGTTTATTTACAAACCTCATCTCTGCCCTTCGAAACAAACTATCAACCAGGGCTGAATCCTCTTCTAAGGAAGGAAGAAGGAGAATAGAGAAAAGAAGGACATTAATGCTTTATGAAAGCAATCTGTACGAGGCCTCACTTTAACAGAATCAGGATAATCAACTGATACAGGTAGGTGATTTGGTATATAACCAAAGGAAGAGCAGAGGGAAAAAACTCCTTTGCCAAAGACTCAAAGAATCAGAATTGTCTTCTTCTGAATCAGGGGAAACCCTTCTGACTTGTTTTCATTCGAGAGAACAGAGTGAATCATAAAAGGGTTGAATCTGACTTTATTTCCGTACGCAAGCCATGGAAGGACATCTACTGTACTACCTGATCTCCATAAGAAGAAGATCCCCTTTCATTCCCATTCCATTGAACCGCTTAGGTGGTATAAGACTAGACTAAGAATCTTGAGCTTGAGTGAGAACTTCAATCTTGAAGGAGACACGGTAGGCCTTGTCATCTGATTGATCTCTTTCCATAACAGCTTTGAGAAGAGAAGACATGAAGTGAAGGTAGGGTGTTGAGGGTTCTACCAAGGCCATGCATCTTAAGAGTTAAGGTACTATGCCTAAGTACTCGGGCTATATGAGTGACGGTCAGACCCTGTGTTTAGTCTCAAATGAAAATCGAAACATTCTACTCGCACACTCAATTAGATTCGAAGAAAAAAGTAGAGACAGACCTTGTTACCTGATGGGTAACGTGCTAGTCCTTATTAGCTTGCCTATATTAGAGAGATCCCACTTCTTCCTATAGCTTTAACAAGCTAGAAATCGATCTTGTTTACTCGCGTATTGATCTCTTTTTTCTTTTTTAGTAATATTACATAAAAAATAGCTTTTCGTAGATGCATCTTAGCTAGCTAGGAATCTATTAGAAGCATAAGCTGTCCGTTCAATCTAAAATACTAAAATAATGAAATAATAATAAATAGGGTTGAGTAGTGGTAGAGAAGCTAGATGAGAAGCCAGAATGAGCATTCGATCTGATCTTACCTGCATGTAAAGGATAGCTGGGAAGACGAAGCGAGAGAGTGAAAGACCATCGGATGGATCTCTCTGGGGACTGTGAAAGATTTGATAGGAAGTCTATCTTTTCGGGAAGCAGGCGCTATGAAACGAGATGGGATGTTCTAGAGAATATAGGAAGCTTATGTGCAGGTAAGTGAAATACCTGGTTGTCGAGTCATTCAGCGAATGTATGATTCCTAGTTCGATCCAAAAGGTAGAAATTCCTTAGTGGGAGCTGACGCCCATTTCGATTTCCAGGGGACTATCGATAAAGTGAAATCTCTGACTTATTAAGCCGAAAGAAAGCCCTGTTCAGCGAGACTGAGAGAAAGGAGGCCATCTTCTCTATGCCAGGTTTCGAAGACTCCAGGCCCTGACCTGATGGGCTGCCGACTTAATTTGACTTTGTTTTCTGGGAAGTGATCACTTTGCACCAAAAAAAAGTAATTTTGGCTTTCAATTCTTTCTTTGAGCGCAAGGGTGGTTAATTTGAAGAAGAAAGGAGCTCTATCCTGGTGACCAACAGAGCAAAGGAATAAAACCACAAGCGAGATAGATTCAAGATAGATGGCTAAACAACGACGGTGGGAAGGAAGGGGGGCGTAGCGGTAAGATCACTGTATAGTATGGCATCAGTGTTATCTCTTGCCAACTTCCGTCTCAAGCAGGGAAAGAGCTACGGATATCGATTTATGAGGAAGAATTAGAAAATTTTATAGCTTCTTTTCCAAGTCGCAGAGCTTCGCTTTGTCACTCTTTGAAGAGGAACTGGCGAAAGAATAGAATGATTTTAGTCTGAATGAACCAGAACCACCGAAATCAGACCTGTTGATGTGCCGTCCTCATGTAGTGGTGCCCGTGGTTGCGGTTGGATCGGCTGTACCGCCCGCATGCGTGAATCTTTGAAGTCTTTACTGTATTTACGACTCTGCTTGGGCCAGTGATCACTATGCCCTAGTTTACTCCGTCGGGGGGTTCACCATTACGAAGTATGGAAAGAGGGTCCACTGCGCATTTATCGAACAAAGCTTCTTCTCGTCACAATCGTTCAATCAAATTCCGTCAAACCCGGCTTGTTGACCAAGTAAAGCAAGGCTTGGTGATCCACGAATAAGACGAATTTCGTTCCCAAGCAAGAGAGGGACTTCCCAACCATTGATGACCTACCGGATGCTCATCATAGAGTTCAATCTAGCGAAGTGTTTTCCAAAGATCTACACCGTGGCATTAGTCCGCGCTATCATTTGCTGCTTTTCATAACTAACTGACCGGCTATTGGTCGACTTGCTAATCGGCTTGACCTCTTTTCGTGGGTAAATCCCTCTTTTTCGTCTGTCAAAGAATATCTATATTATACTTACTTGAGTTTACTGGAGTGACCGTTACTGAAAGAATGACGTAGGTGGACTAAAGAGAAGTAGTAGGAGTTCCCGTCGAAAGGCAAAGGATTCCTTTTGGGGATGAAGCCCATTACCCTTAGGGGATCCCGTTCATTACCTTTTGGATTCGTCTTCTGCCTGAAACGACGAATCCATAGTTGCTACTAGTTGAAAGGACGACAAAGGCTCACTCCTAGCTACGTCATAGGTAAGAAGCCTGCGAAAGAAAAGACAAGTCCTCTCTAGTCAAGTTCAAGGGGGACTCTCGCTCCCTTTACTACCTGAAGCTGCTAACACTCATGCTCCTTCGCTGCGCTTGCTCCCTAGTTAGAACTCACAGAGCACACAGCGCAAACATAAGGGAAAATCGAAAAGATGTCCTAAACCTCCCCTACATCTGCGGGTCATTAGACCATCCCTACCTGCACAAACAAAGACCCCCCGTTCTAACTTTTTGATTTTGACAACGAAAAATCCCGATAAAATGCAAAAAATACTTAAGAAATCTACGTTATGGAAAGGATTTACTCAGGAAAAAGTTAACGAAAAATCCCGAGAAAACACTTTCTTCTCTTAAAATCCCGATTTTAAGTCAATAAAAATTCGACTGCGAAACAGGAGCGTATTCCTTCGAAAGAGCAGCTATTCCGGCCCGATTTCTTGGTTAGAAAAATCTTTCCTTTAAGGCTAGCGTTCTTCCCTCTCACATGAAACTCTTGAACCCGATTCGAGGACTTATTACTACTTCATTCTTGCAAGCCCACACCGAGAAGAGAATTGATGCAGACCAATACGTCACACTGTAAGCTGTCCCGCCTATTTTGAATCTTCATCCCTTGTTTCCCTCACTCAACATGAGAAATGGGAAAAGCGCTTGAATTGGCCTTGAAAAATCCTATTAGCCCCGTAGAATTGAAAAGCAGCGGGCTGTCCTGTAGTAAGAAGGAAGGAAGCCTTTCGGGAAAGAAGATCTATTTCTTTAGCAGCTCGATCAATTCTAAAACTCGTAACTAAGAGTAAAGGGGATGTCACGGTTCAACCTTTTGCTTCCGCCTTGCGCTCTCAATAGAGGTCTTTTATGTACAAAGGATACTTCTAAACAAAGGAAGGAAGCCTTTCGGCAAAGAAGCCCTTTCTTTCTGGCCTCAATCTTTTTTTCTTTCTATCGCCTACATCACTCCTTTTCGTCAACGGATCTGACGACCTGCAAAACGACTTTGAAGCCCCATTCTCTGTAGGAAGTCTAATAGAAGCCGAATCGATTGGTAACTCGAGCCTTGTCGTGCTTTCTGGGGGCAGGGATGATCTTTGGAAGATATCTTTGACGAAATAATCCTTTCTGCGATCAAGGTTGATGACTAGTGAACGTCATAAGAGTTTTCCAATCCCAGGAGTCGATCGGACGGATGCCTTTAAGGCCAGGTTTTTCGCAGAAAGCTCTCGATTCGATGACTTTAGAATTGATCAAAGATTTTTTCGACTTTTTTTCTATTCTTTATGTTGGGTTCTTACGTCATATTAAGAAATAGCACTCTCAGATTATCTTAGCCACAAAAAGCTTATCGGTCTGGCCGGCGAATGACTGCTCCAGAAAGACATTGTAAGTTAATACGTATTTATTATATCGTAATGGGCGTAAATAGCGCCTCTATAACAACGGATATGAGGCGCGATAATTCAAGCTATTTACCGTTGGCATACGCTTATTTTGCTTTCAAGCCGTCAGCTGTGGAAAAACGTTACGTAGTAGCGTCACTCCGCGTGCCAGCTTCGCCCCTTTTCTTTTATTGTCTTGCTTAGGAGCTGTTCCCTTATTTTTTGCTTTTTTTTTTTTTAAAGTGGACGCACGGCCATAAAATGAAAGGAGCCCTTGTTTTTCCTATTTAATACCTATTTAATAATAGAATTTCCTTCCCTTACCCGTGCGCCTTCGAAGCTTCGTTTGTTTCATCACAAATCTGAGAAAAGCAAAGACGCATTGAACATTGAAGCCAAGACGCGTTAAGCATAGCTCCCCTTTGTTGATTATGCCCCAGGTCCTGTTCATAAAGCTCTTGGTGATCCCCTCTTTCCCACCCCATATAGGGATATTGATAATCCAGGGGTTTGGAAAAGAGATTACATTCGATTCTTAGCTACCTTAATTCTTTTCAAATATACCCGCGTAGCGAGGAGTAGGCTCTATGGAAAAAGTGAAAGTTATGACCTTTTTCCCAGAAGACAGGGAAATATTTTGACGAAGAACCTGTAGAAAGAGAACAATTCGGCCGATAAACAATCCAGAAAGAGCCACACCTCTTACACAACTTCGACAGACCAGCGGAAAGCGCTTGAAGATACGGATTTCGCCCAGAGCCATACTTAGTAATTGATGGCTGCTGCTCTTAACTATTTAAGTCGATGAAAACCTCCTCTTTAAGGTGAAGCGCCGCTTTATTCAATGTCTCCCCGCAATCATATGGGCTCGGGACCCGATGAGTACTGCAAACCTGATCAACAAAAGTATCAAAAACTACTGTCAACTCCAGATCTGGTGAGGACCTTAGGAACAGGGGCTACGGAGCAAAAAAATGCCAAAAAGAGAATCCAGTCAATAAGCAAATCAGCAGAACAAAACGGATATCCCGCACGTAGCAATAGCATCCGAAAGCGTTAAGCTTTGATACTAACGGTTTGACTCGTAGCATTTGACAATCCCACCTGGGGATCGAACCGAAGGAGCTTTCGACTTGACCTCTATTAGAAAAGAAGAATGGATGTTTATTATCATTTGGCAATATGCAATATTTAGGGGCTTCCAAGGGCCAAATGAATACACAGCTAACCAATTCCCATTGCAGAATACAATCTGCCTTGTACTTTATTATTTTAGGTACCTGATTTCTTTTATGGGATTGCTGCTCCAGCTTCTGTCGAAGTTGTTCACGCTCTTCCTGAACCCGCAATGCCGTTTGCTGGCCCCCTCCCGCTTTTTGCTTGACTTCTAACCATACTGGAGGTTTCATATGATGAGAAGCCAAAAAAGAATTAGTAATATAATTCTGAGGGTCTTTCCTCACTTCGGGAGCCCTAGAAGTCCGATTTAGTTAAGAAATTTCAGTGAGAAAAATGACCCGGAAGACGTCATTCCAGGAGTCAGGACGGCATAGCTTCTTAAGTGACCGTTCGCTCAAAAAGAGTTATTTCGAGCATGGTTCTATTCACAAAAAATCCCCTCTTTACGAAAGCTTCATAAACCCTGCTCCTCTTTTATCTCTCAAATAGAATTCCGAATCTCGACTTTAGTACAAGCAAGGCAATGATCATGGAACTTCTCTACGCACCTCAAATTTCATTCCTTCTGTGCCCCATCTCTCTTGTCCCTCCTTTGAGTCTGTGGAAAACCAGTGAAGAGGCTTTGTCCTAATCTTTGACATCCAACTGCAGTCCTAAGGAATTCTTTGAACGAGCTTGAAAAAGAAAGTGTTTTTTTTTCATAAGCCCCACTAAATCTCTCCCGTCTTTATAGATCTTCCCATGTGCCTCTTTCTGGCCTCAAGTCTTATCCAGTTTTTCATTATTCCCCAGCAATCTATATTCTTCTGCAGTTACCGAAACTCAAATCTGTTTAGTCTCCCAGCCCAGTCCCAATCCATCAGTAAAGAAGCAGGTACGGCAATCTAGTTGGCAAAGATAAAGATGAAGTCAAATTCATTTGCCCAAAGTCCGTGTAATAAAGTGCTTCTGCTTTCCCTTTGGCGGGAGCTAACTTAACTAGCGCGTAGCACCTTTGCCACGGATTTCCCGATCGTCATATCTTTTTCAAGCAAAGGTGCGGGTTTTCTGAAACATTCCAAGATCGAAGCAACTGGCGCCGGAGATTGGACTCGGGAAGCCATTCGTCCTTGTTTTGTCCCAAGAAAAAAAATCGGATTAGAGTATGCCACTAGCTACTTACCAAGTAGTCTATCGACCGATAGGCCCGTTCAACCATCCATGTGTTCCGCTTTGGTGAGAGGTATGGCTTTGGGGGAATTCCACCCGGGAGAATTACGTATGTGAACACGAGTTAAGATTCATACGGAAAGGGCTATTATTCCACCCTAAGTCTGCGCTCTGGAATCCGATACAAAGCATTCCCATCTAAACCTGAATATTCCTTTTCTCTCGAACCAACAGCTCTTTTTTATACAGAAAGAACATATCCTGCTCTTTTATCAGGAATATTCTTGAAATTCTTTTTAATAAGCGATCTTTCTGCCCTTTCTTAACGCAATTCAAAGGTTTTTCATTTTGTTGATCTGACAGGCGAATGCGCCCTGATCGGCTTTCACAGCTCGGGTAAATACGAAATGTAGGGCATTGAAGTGTAGGGACTGGGCTTTTAGTCGTAAAGGCTCGGACCGGAGAGAGAGTTCCGGTTGGCTGGAAGAGATAAGAGTGAAAGTCCTTGGTTTTCCGAGAGAAGAATGATAGTAGAATAGAGTTCGAATAGTTATCGGAAAGAAAGAGATCGATGGCTTTCTGCCTTTCTTGGAAAGTAAAAAGGGCCTTTGAATAAAGAAAAATTTTGAATGGATACCTTGACCGTGGAAGGATTCTTTGGTTGACTGGAACCGCGCACAACACAAACAATGGGGATGCACTGCTAGCTCTATAGGCCAGACTTACACATCTGATTCAATAGCAAGAAGAGCAGAAATGGCTTTGATCTCAATTCATAACAAAACTGTACGAATCAGTACGAGAAGGCAGACATTGATGGCTGTAAGTCGGAACATGGGTACCGATACTGCAGCGGTCGCTCGGTAGATGGCTATTACTACCTTGGATTATCCTTGAATTCAGTGCTATTGAGGTAGACGAGGCCAAAGGCACGCCAAGGCTCCATACTACAGGCTAGGTTCGATAAAAAGCTGTTTGTCCCATTTTTTCTTTACTACTGGAGAGAGGTTGGATTACGCAATTTAGTTCTACCTTACCTGGAGATGAATCAGAGCGAGCTGGCCCTCGGAGGATAACACAACTAACGATTGGTAGGAGGAGGGAGCCTTTTGCATATTATATATATTCTCTATATAGATAGATCCTATCTTTCGATAACAGAGTTACGGTCTTTTTCACTTCAAAGAAGAAAGAAGGAGAATGGCATTTCTATCATGACGAGATGAGCTAGCTGCACTTCCCGCAACTAATCGATCGTCGTACTTTCGTTTGACTGTCCCGTCAGGGTTGTTCTTATTGAGTGGAACTCCGAGTGGTGTACAAAGAAAGCCAGGGGCCACCTGAGTGAGTTGGTTCTTTAGCCGAATGAGTAACGTTATTGGCCTCCCTTCATGATTATTCGGTTTCAGTATCTTATTATTACTCTCAAGACGTGGTGTTTGGGCGAAATTCCGTGAACCTATCTTTCAGTTCAAGCCCCAAGTCAAAGAAAGTAAACATGAACAACACGACTCTAATAGATGTCACCACAGGAACACATGAAAATAGACACTCTCCCTTTGCGCATTGCCTTTGGCAACTAACCGAGCCTTGAACCTCTTACTACTAACTCCGGGTAAACCTTCCTTCTTCTTGTACAACCACTTGCATTCAATTGCTCTCATCCACTTTGTGTACTTTACTTTATGACAAGTCTGGTTTTTCTGAACCATCTCCTCATGCATAGCCCCCAAAAACTGGGAACATTGCTTTCCAAAACTTCTCAATAGTGACGGTGGCAGGTTCATGATGATCGCATGACAGAGCAAAAGCAAGCCTATCTTCAAAACTAAGCCTAACCGGTGGCTTTCTATTTTCTCTCCTCTCTTAACTAAGGATGTTCCTTATTGCATCTCCTTAGTTACATCTTTTTTTCATCATGGGATAGTTTCTCTATTCACAACTTCCCTTCTTGCACCAGCTACGGAGTATTCAACTCAACCTCCACTTTCACTCCACGCGCCAATCGCTTCTCTCCGCAAGCGCCTCTCTTTTTCTCCCTGGGTTGACGCCCGAATCTCTCATCAGTGGAAGGGTGGGGCGAATATTCCTTGCTTTTTATTGCCCAATTCCTTGCCTTTTTGATAAAAAAAAAACAGTTCGGCATAAATCTTTTTACCATCTTCGAAGCTTTAGACATCTTTGGATTTGGCATAGTGGAACTCTCAGCAACATAAGTAACATTCAAAATTCAATTTCGAGTGAAAAGTCTCAGTCGCAAGCTACGGCTCGAAAGCCTCCACGCGCTAGCGCGCAAGCGTTTCGTCCTCTTTTTCTTTAAGAATAAGCTTTTTCTCGCTTGCAGCGCCTCACCTCTTTCTGTTGCTGAACACAAACCTACTTTAGATCCACTATCAAATTCCGATCTACTAGACTACTTTAAAAGAAGTTGGTAGCAACAGAACTGCCTCTAAACCACTCAAGCAAGTACCCCTATAACAACAAACAAGGCAAGTTTAGTTGACGGAGGAGGTGGAGGAATCTTTTTTTATTATTTACCTTCAAATCAAAGCCGAAAGCCAAAGGCGAAAACTCCAAAACGTCTAAAGGATGCTCGTGTTCTGGTTTTGAGCTCAAAAGCTTGTGTCAAAATAGTAAGCATTCTATAAAAAATAATGAAAGAGCGGGTTCATGGTCCCTAGTCTCCTTTTTGCCGAGCCTTCTTTTCTATAGTATGGACCTTTTTGATTGGATGAAGGCAGATATATAGAAAGTGTGCAGTGAGGGATCTTTCGTTGTAGCCAGACTTCTATAGGCCTAAGCAATGCCCAAGGACTCCCATGCCTTTGAAGGTTGGACCAACCCAACCGGTGATTTCCGACAAGTCTTTCTTTCTTTTTCGAGCAAAAAGCGGAACTACTTCAAAGCTTTCTTTATCTTTATGGATAACCAATTCATTTTCAAATATAGTTGGGAGACTTTACCCAAGAAATGGGTCAAAAAAATGGAATTTTCGGAACATGGGAATAGATCTGATACCAATACTTTATACCCATTTCAATTGTTGTGCTTTCTTAAATTGCATACCTATACAAGGTTTCAAGTTTTGATCGATATTTGCGGAGTTGATTATCCTTCTCGAAAACGAAGATTTGAAGTGGTATATAATTTACTGAGTACTCGGTATAATTCGCGCATTCGCGTACAAACCAGTGCAGACGAAGTAACACGAATATCTCCGGTAGTCAGTCTATTTCCATCAGCCGGCCGGTGGGAGCGAGAAGTTTGGGATATGTTTGGTGTTTCTTCCATCAATCATCCGGATCTACGCCGTATATTAACAGATTATGGTTTCGAGGGTCATCCATTACGAAAAGACTTTCCTCTGAGTGGATATGTAGAAGTACGCTATGATGATCCAGAGAAACGTGTGGTTTCTGAGCCCATTGAGATGACCCAAGAATTTCGCTATTTCGATTTTGCTAGTCCTTGGGAACAACGTAAGGGTAACGACGGATAATTCGGAATCTGAATAAGTCCAGTCCAGGGGACAAATCAATAGGAAATGCTATTTGCTTCGTAAGAAGACTGAACGGAAATGAAAGAGTTTCACGGGAATTGTGAAGATCGTCGGATATCATAAAAAAAAAAGATCGTCGAAGCAAAAAGAAGAAGTTGTATTCAAGTGGGAGTCTCAGTCGCGCTCGAAAGAATTCTAATTAATTAAGGCTTTGCGCGCTAGCGCGCAAGCTTTTTCTGGTTTCTAAATCAATTTAAGAATAAGCTTTTTCTCGCTTGCAGCGCCTGCAATTCTTCCCAACCCAATATGGAATGAGAAAAGAATAAAGCTACAAGTCTCGATCTATAATATAAAAAGGCACTGGTTTTTTTGTTTCTTTCGGTTTGGGTTCATTGATAGCAGAATTGCCTTACTCTCTCTATAGGCTCGCTTCGCTTTTCAAGCCCCGTCCCTTTTTGAAAAACGAAAGGGCTAACGAGCAAGAAAAGGCCCCACACCTATACTTCACAAGGTGTGACGCGGATTATTGAGAACTCAAGTTTCGCGCGTTGCGCTCACATTTCTTTTTTGGCTTCCCCAACATGCAAGCAAACAGTAAGTGAACGCCCCTAAAGCTCATAAGTAAGTAAGCGTTGATAGGAGCAGCAGGAGTGGCAAGTATCGTCATAAAGAAAAAAAAAGAAATGGCTTCTTTCTATATCGATAGAGAAAAAAACGATAAAGAAAAAAGTCAAAATCTCTACTCCTTTAGAGTAACTCTCACCTTTAGAGTCAAGTACACTGTAGACTAATTTCAAAGGAGCAAGCGTAGGCTCGAAAGAATTCTAATTAATTAAGGCTTTGCGCGCTAGCGCGCAAGCGTTTCGTCCTCTTTTTCTTTAAGAATAAGCTTTTTCTCGCTTGGTAGCGCCTTTGTTTTGGGTCAAGAATGTCACGGGTTCCAATCCTGTCATCCCTACCTATTCTTCTCCTCTGGGCAGTAAGGGGGGATCCATTGAGATCGATTCAATTGGGACATAGATAAGAAGTTATTTTGTTGATACTATATATGATAGTATATGTATGCAGGGTGTAGTATTGGGTTCAAAAAAGAATCCCTTTCTTTACAGTCTTATCTATTGTGATAAGAAAAGCGCTCTTAGTTCAGTTCGGTAGAATGTGGGTCTCCAAAACCCAATGTCGTAGGTTCAAATCCTACAGAGCGTGATTCCGTTCTTGTTAGGTCGAATTAGACTGAAATAACTTCACTAAAAGGAACAGTAAGATAAATTGGACCTCCTCCTTCATTTCGTTGTGAGTGTGCGTAGAGATGACTTCTGTCAATAGGCAACTGCCACTCTATTCTATTATATACGCAACCTCGCTCCAGTAGCTGTCGTAGTTGAGGACATAGCTACGCTTCAGGACCTTGCGTCTTGACCTGAAGAAAGCTGAGGCGCAAGTCAAATCCGACTGTGAATTGGCTGTTTCTCTTGATCGTAGATATTGGACTATCGGGACTTTGACACAGCCTGACGAGGGGCATGACGGCAGATAGGGACTACCCGCATGGATGAGTTATCACATTATGAACCCGAACCCCTATTCCATTCAAAAGAAGCCATAGCCAAACTCAACAAAAGTATCGAGGAAGAATCCAGTTTTTTTTTTCGTAGTACTCAACCCAGTTTCTATCCTTGTGGGAGAAAAATCTAAGGCATATCAGCTGTCTTCGTCAGGCGCATATACGCTGCAGAGAGCCTAATTATGACGAAATATCGTAAGTAAGAGAGATGTCTTAAGCAAAAGGTGGCTTAGAGTCGGCGAGAAGTCAGCGTTGATCCGCTTTTTGAGTTCGTTTGAGAAGGAGAAGAAGCGGGGTAGAGTAATGGTAAACTCATTAGGCTCATGATCTGAAGATCCGGGTTCGAATCCCGGCCTCGCCT